TGGATAAGCTCATATCAACCCGTCAATTCCCCTTATATTCAATCCTCCGAATACGATTTGGATAGAACCTTTCCATCAATCTGATGCGTCGCTTGCTACTCCACTTTCTCTTTATCCCCATCCATTCCTCCGTATCGGAATAAGATTTGGACTAGTATCAAAAATTGATTCTATTTAATCTTATGGGAATTCAAAGAAATGATTCATGTACCATACTCATTCAATAACCCATGCAAATCGTTTCAGAGTAGTTTCGGTAGGACGAATGTAATAAACTATAAAAAATTCATTCAATGAATCCTCGAATATCCAAAACTACCCGTTTCTATTGAAGTATTTTTTACTGGAGTATATTAAAGCAAAAGAAAATGATTCTTCCATACCATCATTCCCCTTACTGTTCCGAATCAGGAGGAATGAGAGGATTTCTATATGAAGAAGAAAAAGCATATCTGGAGAACGAAGCATATCAAAAATTGGATGAGATGAATTCTCCATCTCCTGTATTAGTTGGACGAGGAGCCGTATGAGGTGGGAATCTCATGTACGGTTCTGTAGAGTGACAGTAAGGGTAACTTATCTGTTAACTCTTTCACTACCACACCCAAGAAACCTAACTCTGCCCTACGTAAAGTCGCTAGAGTTCGATTAACTTCTGGATTTGAAATCACGGCTTACATACCGGGTATTGGCCATAATTTGCAAGAACATTCCGTGGTCCTTGTGAGAGGTGGAAGAGTTAAAGATTTACCCGGTGTGAGGTACCATATTGTTCGAGGAACTCTGGATGCTGTGGGGGTGAAGGATCGCAAACAAGGGCGTTCCAGTGCGTTGTATAATATTGTCGCAATTTGTACCATTTCTAATGATTCCGTATCAGTTTCTCCGATACGTATAACGTATAGCTGACCCGATAGTGGGAATATCGTGAGGGGACTGAAGCATGCTATTACAAGGATTGACTATTATTAATCCATTCGGAACGATTATATGTCTAAGGTTCGGTATTCTATCAATTCGAGTCTTCCCTGAACTTCTTCCATGTTTGAAGATCCTTTAAACGTCTTTACTTTTTTGGGACAAGTTCGGGCTGAAACAATAAGGATTCTAGAAACTTTTTCTGATTAGACTCATAAACCTAAGGACTATCTGTGTGAGATACATGAAATACAAGATTTACCTTTTTTCTATCGGGGAAACAGGAAACGGATACTCAATATTGGATGAGTAAATATGATTTCCTGTGATAGGCTTCTCAATGGAATCATATGGAAAGCCGTATTCGATGAAAGTCGTACGTGCGGTTTGGAGGGAGATCTCCTACGAATTAGCGGATCCACCCTACAATATGGAGTGAAAAAGCCGAAGTAAATTGATTAATCTCTGTTGTAAAAAGAATCAAATATGACATATTCTTAAATCCACGTTACATCGGAAAAATGCAGTGAACAAAAATGTAGAATCGGATCCGATTTATCGCAATCGATTGGTAAACATGTTAGTTGACCGTCTCCTTAAGGATGGAAAAAAATCGTTGGCTTATCAGATTCTTTATCAAGCTATGAAACGGATTAAGCAAAAGACGCAGGAAAACCCATTATCTGTTCTACGACAGGCAATACGTAGAGTAACTCCCGATGTAGTAGTGGAAGCAAGACGTGTAGGTGGATCGACTTATCAAGTTTCTGTCGAAGTAGTACCTGCACAAGGAAAAGCACTGGCTATCCGATGGTTATTAGTAGCGTCTCGGAAACGTCCAGGTCGAAGTATGGCTTTAAGATCGAGTAATGAATTAATAGATGCTGCCAGAAATAATGGCAGCGCTATACGCAAGAAGGAAGAAATTCATAGAATGGCAGAAGCGAATAAAGCTTTTGCGCATTTCCGTTAGGCTCTGGTTTCAATCCACGGAATTTTAATAGAATTTGTGGGTTGAGACCCAATCTTGCAATACAATCCAAAGTACCGGAAGTATATCTACACAATATGCACAGGATCCTGTTAAGTAGGAATTCCGGAGTATCTATATTTGGTAGTACATATTCCTTCACTATGGAAAACATATCTACGGAAAACAGATATTCTCCCCTTTGTACTCGAAAGACTCATAGTCGGTCGAACTGGAGTATCGGGATTTCCAGTGATTCCTCGAAATAAGCAGGAATATTGATGATTCTTCGGCTCCTCGACCAAATTGAAAAATAATGATTATTCCGTTTCTAAATCTATCTCAAATTCTCTTATGAAAGATTCTAATTTGTTTCTCTCTCATGGTAATTCAATTCTTCCAGAATGTATTTTAATCATTGGCTTAATAGTTATTATTATTACTGATCCGATAACCGAGGGGAGAGATACGCTTTTGCTCCATGGAATTTCTCTAACAGCTTTAGTTACAAGCATGGTAATCTTATTACTTCAGTGGAGAACAGACACCGTATTTATTTTCTCTGGCACGCTCCAGATAAACAGTTTTAACAATATATTCAGATTATTCATTCTAATCTGTTCATTATTATCCATTTCATTGTCCATCGATTACATACGATGCGCAAAAACAGCTTTGACAGAATTTGCATTATTCGTACTAACCGCAGGTCTGGGGGGAATGTTCTTATGTAGCGCGAATGATTTAATAACCATTTACGTAGCTCTGGAATGTTTGGGTTTATCCTCTTATCTATTATCCGGATATACAAAGAAGGATATACGATCTAACGAAGCTACTATGAAATATTCACTAATGGGTGGAGCAAGTTCGTCCGTTTTGGTTTATGGTTTCTCTTTATTACACGGATTATCTGGAGGACAGATTCAACTTCAAAGAATAGTCAATGGACTCATATCTACACAAATGTATAACTCTACGGGAATCCTTATTTCTGTGATATTCATCACTGCAGGGCTCGGATTTAAACCTTCATTAGTTCCTTCTCATCAATGGACTCCTGATGTTTATGAAGGAGTGTGATTCGTTCGAGAAATGGTTGACTCTATTACTACAGATTATTAAACAGATGTTCAATCTACAAATTCAGTGTACTCTACAGACATATGAAAGAAGGAGTAACCTTTTTTGATCCCCACTCGGATTAATAACCAACTCTTACCGGAGATTCTTCCAAAATCCCCTTCGGATTATTGAGGTAGAGCAGAGTGATAAAGAAGATTCATTTTTTACGAGAATATTTTTTTATGGTTCAATTATTAGGGGTAGTTCCTACGAAGATTGAACAGATGACGCAATGGGAATAATTTATCCAAGATTTCTCATGAGATGCTGATGGAGTTAGTCCTAATCCCTCAGGGACTACGGGTGTAACCAGAGCATTCGTCAACAAGAGAATCACCCTAAAATAATAGTATTATGTCTATTAAGAACGAATGAACTCAGATGGTTTTCTTGTTTAATACCTTTCATTCCGTTTCAGAACAAGGAAGATGATATAATTAAACAAGTAATAGAGATTCCGTAAAAACTACTGATAAAGGATTCCTCGAGAAGTTAAAAATTAGTCATCATTTCAAGGATTCTGAATGAACTATACATCGAACATACACGAGGAGGATTATAAGAGAGATAATAATTCCAAATCTTATACGACCCAGGAGCCGTGTGAAATGAGAATTTCATGCATGGTTCTGAATGAGGGAAAAGATTAAACAATACCCTCTTCGACTCTAACTCTCCCACTCCAGTTGTTGCTTTTTCTTCCGTTACTTCAAAAGTAGCTGCTCTAGCCCTAACTACGCGACTCTTCAGTATCCTTTTCCCTTCCTTATCCACCGAATGGCATCTCGTTCTGGAGATATTAGCTATTCTTAGCATGATTCTGGGAAATCTAGTTGCTGTTACTCAGACAAGCATGAAACGTATGCTTGCATATTCTTCTATAAGTCAAATTGGATACATCATTATTGGAATACTTGCTGCGGATTCTAGTAATGGATACGCGAGCATGATAACGTACTTGCTGATTCATATATTCATGAATCTAGGAACTTTTGCTTGTATCATTCTATTCGGTTCACGAACGGGAACTGATAATATTAGGGATTACGCCGGATTATATATGAAAGATCCTGTTCTAACCATTTCCCTGGTTCTGTGTCTACCATCCCTGGGTGGTATCCCCCCACTAGCAGGTTTCTTCGGAAAGCTTTATTCATTCTGGCATGGCTGGAAATCGGGTTTGTACCTAATAGTTTCAATAGCACTTATTACAAGTGTTATTTCTATGTATTATTATTCAAAAATTATCAAGTTATTATTTACCGAACGAAATGAACGATCGACGGGTCATATGCAGGATCTTGGGATTTCTTCATATGCTCCAATCTCGAGAAGTTCTATCGAAATAACTATGATTCTATGTGTATTAGCATCTACTCTATTAGGAATATTTATAGATCCAATTATTACAATCGCGCAGAATACTTTATTCTAGATCCATTCGGAATCCTTGGAATTAGTATTATAATACTGGGATACCGAATGATTCGATTCTGACATTACTAATAATTCCTAATAGCAGTATCTTTGTGATTGGTAATGGAATAGTTATATCTTCTCCGAAGGAGGGATTCTGACATTATCTATATTCCGGAATTGGGATATAATTGTCATTCCCAAGGACTTGGCATTACATATATGTCGAATCTATAATAGAATAGTCGTTGTTGGGTACTTGACATTACCTACATGCCTTATTTATAATAGAATTGGCATTCCCAGAGATTCAATATCATATATGTGTCGATTCTGTAATAGAATCGTCATTGTAGGAAACTTGACATTATCCACATGTTCTATTTGTAATAGAATTGCCACGGTCGGGTACTTGACATTACCTATAAGTCATACTTATGATAGAATTGCCTCTGTTGGAGACTTGACATTATCCACATGCCGAATCTCTAATAGAATTGTCATTATCGGAAATAGAATTGTCATTATCGGAGACTTCATATCTATGTTCCGAAATGGGAATATGATTGTCATTGTCAGATAAATACTTATTCATTCATTTCGGAGAAGATATAAGTATTTCCCGAGATTCAGATTCATATCTCGATACGCCCATAGTATTGAGTATTGCAATACGTATTGCGACAAACTGAATGTGTTTCTATAATAGAAACATATGTTATTTTTATTGATTCGAAATCCAACTGGTTTTTCTAATAGAAAGATGACTAGTGAGATCGAGGTTCGATTTCTAGTTGTATCTTATCTGATCGTAGTTCCGGTTGCATTTCTATAAGTTCCTATGCTATAATTCAATTGTAATGATACTTGATTTACACAAGTATTTCCTATATGACCGATCCGTATAATTATGAGAGGATAACCAACGACAAAGCCTCGATGGTGAAACGGTAAACACGCTAGATTCAAAATCTGGTGCGGGATAGCTTGGAGGTTCGAATCCTCTTCGAGGCAGGAGGTTGTAAACCTCCCCGAGTCAAAAGACTCGAATTCTTTATTTCTTTGGAATTGTAGGATTGGATTTTATTGAAAAGAGACGCTGAAAAAATTCAACAGGACTATAAATCCTTCTGAGAAATACTAAATTTACATACGTTCGTCTCGAGTTTCGGTCTTATGAACAGGACTCTGAATTCTTCTTTCCGTCAGAGAATCGATCCTTCGTTCGTTTCTCATTCTCATTCGTTCCTTATCAAAGTCTTCCGAACTGGACCTGAAATCCTTTGTTCCTCGGAAGATTTTCGAATTATTTTCTATATTAGTCCTTCGAAACGGACCTTAGATCCTTCGTTTATCGGAAGATTCTCAGTTTATTCTCTATCCTAGTATCTCAGTCTTCCGAATCGGACCCAAGATCCTCTGTTTATCAAAAATCTTTGGGTTGTTTCCCATTTCAGTCTTCTGAACTGGACTTCAAATCCTTCGTTAATCAGAAGATTCAATTTTCGATTATTCCATGCCTCATTCTTCTGAACTGGACTTTAAATCCTTTGTTAATGTTAATCAGAAGATTCAATTTTCGATTATTCCATGTCTCATTCTTCTGAATTGGACTTTAAATCCTTTGTTAATCAGAAGATCAAACTTCGGTTAGTTATTCCATAGTTCAGTTTTATGAACTGAACTGTAAATCTTTCGTTTATCAAAAGACTAATGTTTAGTCTGTTATTCTATATCTGGGTTCTATGAACTGGACCGTAAATCCTTCGTTTATCAGAAAATCAGTGTTTAGTTTATTATTTCATATCCTAGTTTTCCGAACTGGACCGTAAATCCTTCGTTTATCGGAAAATCAGTGTTTAGTTTATTATTTCATATCCTAGTTTTCCGAACTGGACCGTAAATCCTTCGTTTATCGGAAAATCAGTGTTTAGTTTATTATTCTATATCTTAGTTTTCCGAACTGGACCGTAAATCCTTCGTTTATCGGAAAATCAGTGTTTAGTTTATTATTTTCTATCTTAGTTTTCCGAATTGGACCGTAAATCCTTCGTTTATCGGAAAATCAATATTTATTCAGTCTGTTAATCAAAATCCTGGTTTTCCGAACTGGACCGTAAATCCTTCGTTTATTGGAAAATCAATATTTGGTTCGTTATTTCGTATCTTAGTTTTCCGAACCGGACCTCAAATAAAATTTCCATCGGAAGATTCATATTCGGGTTGTTCCATATCCCATTCTTCTGAACCGGACCGTAAATAAAATTAGATCATAAATTGAATCCTTCGGTTGTCCCGAATAACTGTCCTCCGAACAGCAAAAGGGCTCCGGATTTCTATCCGTAAATTTAATGCTCTGTTCGTTACGGATTCCGGTCTTCCGAACTAGACTGTGAATCCCTCTATTGAGGAATCGATACTTGGGTTGTATCAAGTTTCGGTTCCATGAACAGGACCGTAGATCCTTCAATAGAATCAATCTTTCAGTTGTCTCAAGAATACTATCTGAAAAATTGATACTTCGTTTGTTCGATATTCCAATCCTATGAACTGGACCGTAAATGATTTTTTATTATCAAATAAAATATTCATCTTTCGTTTGTTTCATGTTCTAGTTCTCCGAACCGTAAATATTTTTTTTCAGTCAATATTTTTTGTAAGATCTATATTTCGTTCTATCGATCTTCCAAATGGAATTCCACATACTCTTTCACAATCCCGAATCGGAAGGGTATCAATATGTTTCGGAATGAATTCCCATTGCATTTCGTTGGATTGATACAAACTAGGACTGATTTTTATTGATCCGGACCAGGGGAACTAATCAAAATTTATACTTATCAATAAATATTAACGTGAAATATTAAGGAATAACTTTCCATTATATCAATGAATAAAGACAACTTTCGTCCTATACCTCCCGTACGAAACTCCATCTGTATTTACTTAGTTTCCATATCCATTCTGTTTATATTTATTAGTATCATCAATCAAATTAATTGAGGAGGATATCCAAATATGTTGAGTATATCTAGTGATTGGGGTATGGAGGTATTGTATCAGTAGAAAGAAGAAGGAATACTTCTTCCTTTTACTGATAATACATCCGTATTCCCCCATATTCCCTAATATCTATATCAGATCATGAAGAATATCTTCAAAATCATCAGGTAACATTGATTCATTATCTAATAATTTTCTCGTTATTCGATTCAGTAATGTTCTATTAGATATAAAGAAATTGAATAGATATTGATAACTCTCGAACAACGTATTATAAATAGTAGAATCATTCAATGATAAACTATTAGAATTCATCCATCTTTCTCGATAAGCCAGGAGCTTAAAACGATTGAATCTCTCTTGTAAATTCTCTATCATAATATTTTGATATAAATGAACGGGAATGAATATCTGTGGATATTGCAAATAGATCTTCATAAACTGAGTTTCTTTGATAGATTCAAAATGTTGTTCCTCAGCCAGGGGTAATTTTTTCCAACAGTTAGTGGATAATTGGGTCATTGATTTCCGATCGTATCCACGACGGAGAAAGAAATTCCTAATCTTTTCATTCGAAAAATGCTTCTCTCGTTCCCTCCTTATCCCATAAGTCACATAAAGCCTCCTCACTGTTTCTTCCTTTGCTGATGAATCACGGCGTGGAGAAAGAATGTTATTATTTGGATGCGATAAACCCGAGGGATCCCAAATGAAACGTCCCCCCAGGAATAGGATTGGTTGATTGGATGGATCGTATCGCGTCTCGTATTGGTTGGATGAATCAGAAATACCTAATTCCGAGAATTGTTCGCGTAATAATATATTATCTAACTGATTCTCCAATTTCCTAATTTGTCTCTGTCTCATCTTACCCAAATCTCTTTTGTAACTGAAGAGATATTCTTTCCTTTTATGCGATTCATTCTGACCATACTTAATCTTATTCGATTCGAAATCTCTCTGAGGAAGTTGTTCCTGATTCTGATAGAAAAGAGTGAGATTATACAAATGATTGAATTCAGATGGTATTCTGATGGATTCATAAATACCGCTCCGGATGGAACTGAGACGCCAAACCTTAGGTGACCAAGCTGTATTACGCGATATATCTCTCGAAATACTTTCCGTTCCAACTGAATGAATATTCTTATATTCGTTAATCCCCTTTGAAATGCTTTTACTAATCCTAGAAAAAAGACCCTTCTGCAGCGTATTCGAATAGTATCTCGGTTCGATTTGAGAGAGGGATGAAGTACTTTTAACGGGTCGATTTTCACGTATTTCCAACCATGAAAATTCCCTCGAAAGACCCTCCAAAGTACCACAAGCTAGATTAAGATCATTTTCTGCAACCTTATCGAGAGGGATGAAACTCTCTTCCTTTCCCTCCAGTATAAACCAAGAATCCCGAGCCGCTAATCCGGCCAGTAACCCTAGAACATGCGGAAGTATAGTAAATTCCTTGATAGTTGATTCAGTTATTGAAGGTTCTAAATACCAGTTGGACAGATAATAAAACCTTTTCTTCAAAGTATTATTGCTAATACATGAAGCATCTATAGCAGAAGTATCTATCGAACTGTTTCGTATAATAGCCTTTCCTATCTTGTAGAAAAGCATTTCATACTTTGGACTGAATTCAATATCATTATCCGTATAAGTAACGATTGAATTTTGTCTGTGTAAAGCTAATCGAATTGCATCATTACGAACAATCGCTCCTCCTCGAGCGATACTGATTAATAATGCTTCATTAGCAAGGATCACTGAATCTCGTTTACTATAACCCGTAGTTTCAAATCCGGGATCTTTGGAACAAGAGAAATCAGCTTCCATTCCAAAACCTTTGATACGCAGAAGAATTGGAAATTCTTTCTGACGCTGACAACTGTTAGACATTCGAATATTTATCAATTGATTTGACCGATTCGGTGCTATTAAAGCTGGATCTACTTCTGTAGGTGCATGAGTCGGAGCAATAACAAGATTATTCCCAGTGTAAGAATTTCTACGCCCATTATCAATATTCCTTAATATTAGGCAGAGTAAGAATCTGGGATCAGCTTCCGATCTGTGATAAAAACGATTAACATTCAATTCATGAATATCCTGGATCCAGATTATACACGGAGACATCTCTTTTGCTAATGCAAAAACGAGATTCAATCGGCGTACACTCTGTTTCGAAATAAAAGTTCCACGCACATTCTTGAAATAAGCCTTGTTATACAATAATCTCTTTATAGGTATTCGTACTAACGGAAGATAAGAATCTGCTGCTATATTTTTGATTACATACGATCGTCCAGTTTCTATGGGTCCTACCAATGAAATTCCTTTGGATGGGAATAATCCTGAATGAAGTGGAATAGGTATGTCACGAGATGGAATATTTGAAATGCTCTTTTGCCGTATTTCTGTTGAAGAAAGAATATTCTGTTGAAAAGCAAACAGGACCCATTTCTCCGCCGGATCCGATCTACGAATCTCATACTTCGAAAGATCCTTTTGAAAAATCCCGATTGAATATCGCAAGGAATTGAATCCTTGTTCTCCGAAGGATCCATAATCAATCCTATTGTTCAATGAACTAGAACTGGATTTTAGACTCGATCCAAATTGAGAAATAATTTTATTAGTTATTAAATATTGAGTTAATAATTCCTTATTCAATCTGAGGGTATCTAAACCCCCCTTATAAACCATCCAAAAATCCAGCTCATTCTTTATGAAAGAATAAAAAATTATATTATTTGTATAATTTAAGAATCTCTGTAAGGAATATATCAATAGATCTTTCGTTTGCATTCGATTTGTCGGGGGAGAAGACATTACCCCTTTCAAATAACTCCCTCGTAATGGATCTATTGAATATCTGATGATTTCGAAGCGTTTCCATGAATGAATGAAGTTAGAACCCGAAGCAGCAGCTAGGTATTGCTGAAAAATCATAAAAACGAGTAGTATTGAAATAGTCGAATAAGATAAAGTGTAATCACTCACAAATCTTGATAGTGACCATTTCGAATATGACATCTTCGTTTGATTACCAATTTCTTTCAATAGAAAGGAATCTCTTTTGGATAGTATGCTACCAATATCACTATTCGCGAATCTTGATTTTAATCTTAATGATAGATCAGCTACTAGATTATCTATATCATTAATAATACTAGGTATATTATATTTAAACTGATCACTAATCTTCAGTAATATTTCCGGATATGTCTCTATAACCAAATCGTGAAAGTATCTCCACCATTCGAGGGTAAAGAACCACGGTGTGTATTCCTTGAATAAACTCCATTTATTGCATATATCATCCTCTCTAAATATCCTATATATCTTTAGTTTCTCCAATAGTTCATTTAAATCGATCGAATAAGATGAATGAATCGATTTTCTTTCGATACTCTTATTTGTAAACCCTTGATTCCCTTTCGGAACCTGATTCCCGGTCAATTCCATGAAGGATCTTGCTGTTGAATATCCGGATAATGAGAATCTTCTTAACCAATAGAGCTTTTCATACTCTTCCGAATCCTTGAATGGTCTAAGGGAAGAATCATTCTGATGGGATTTATTCTCGGTAATATTATCCCCTGGATTCGAAAACTTTCCGGAATATTCATAGAAATCCACTTCATCCAATCCTGATTCTTTGAAAAAGGGTTGCCCATCACCCGATGATATCCTATGGTTCACTCGTGTTTCTCCCGAATGACCTCCAATATTATTCCGTAGAGAAGAAGGATCTATCTCTTCATAGGGGGATGATTTCAACGGTGTTAATAATAAAAGGGATTCATCCAGATTCAATATAGAATCAAGAGTTTTTTTCGACTGTGTTAATAGTATCGGGGGTTCATTCGGATTGAATATAGTAGGATTAAAAGTTGTAAGTATATGATTGATAGTCAGATTTCTGATTCGTTGTGAATATTCGGGCAATAATAAAAAAGACACTCGGAATTGAACAGATGATATAGTATCTTCTTCTATATCAAGAGATCTTGTTTGAGTGAACGGAAAGGAGTCATTACTAGGATTCATAGATACATTATTTAGGATACCGGAATATCCACCATCGTATTCCTCAATAGAATTGGAATTTTCGTAATTCGAGAGAGTTAATCTTTTACCATAATTGAATCGAGGAAGATAGGAATGATCCAGAAATTCCAAAGTATTTGCTTCATCGGAAACATATCTCAAAGGAACCTCAGTATTTATTTTCAAATTCCCTAGATCTTCTGAATCATTGGAACAATGATTCCGGTTCCGCAGTCCTATACAAGGAGGAGCATCAGTCAAAGAATCTGTCCGAATATTTCCATTGTAGGGAGAATTAACAAAAAGTTGATCAACCGAAGCCTCGAAAGGGACCAATGATGCTATTGGTTTTTCATTCATCAAGAATCTAGACTCGTTTGATAAACTAGTCTTCCAAAAAAAACTTTTGATAAAAGAGATCCCTCCTTCAAGATTCAGTGAACTCAAAAGAATATCAAGCAATGAATCATTAATATCATTCAGTTTCTGAATGAACGGCTCAATTATGTTTATCAGAAATTCATCAAGAATAACCCCATGGATAAAGACTTTATTAAGAAACGAAATTTTGGAAGATTTAGAAAGATACTCCCCATTGTTATTATTACCAAAACCAATATTATCTAATAATACTCTTTTTGATAAGGATATATTATGAATCAATCGATTTGAATCGGATATTATTCCTACATATTCCTCTTCGGAAGGGGAAAAGGATTTCCAGTCTCTGGTTTGATTAAGCCATCTGTACGTATTCGAATAAATATTCGTATATCGATCAGTTTGAATAATAAATTCATTGAACAACTTTTCTGTATTATTCCTCCAACCCAAGAAATCCCATTCAATCACATTTCTTGTTATACCGAAAAAACTTTCATTATTCATCCACCCATCTAATCGAGATTTGATTCTGAAGAAATATTCACTGTATAGTATATGAATATAGTCATATATATATAGTGTATATATTGAACAGAGGGAGATTATTCTATTTCGTTCATATGATTTAATGAGGGAAGAAATTGAATACATATCGGCCTTTGCTTTCAATCCATTCCACAAAAGTGAAATTCTATCTTTGTCATTTCCCCCTCTCGGAGCACCGATCCCGAGAGAATCTTTTCCAATACTCTCTAGAATCCTTTGATCGAAAGATTCGATATTTATTATTCCTAATTCGTTATTAAATATTTGACCGATGGATAGAGCATATTCCGATACAGAAACTTTACTGTATTTATCACTATCACTAGCAATCCTTTCATTACTGAGAATCGAATTAGGAGTAGTAATTGCTAAAACCAACTCATTCATTCCGTTTATCAATCCATTTCTTATTCGTGAATAAGTATGTAAAATGGAAAATTCCCCCGAATTTCCATTGAATATCGAACGGAATAAATGAAGGGACCAATTCTTATTCGAAGAAGGGTATTCCCCATCAGGATAAGTTCTCGCTTCTCCTATAGAAAGACCATCCTCTAATAATAGGTAATGTTTCATGAGGGGGCTGTGAGAATATCTCTTCATTTTCCATAGATCAACCATTCTAGAGTTTTCCGAGAATCTGAAATATTCATATCGTTGCTCCGTCATAAATTCATTAGGAATAACCTTATCGAAAATTTGACTGAATTTCGGTTCATTTCTTGACAATGCATCTGAAAAACCATGACTAATAGCCTTTGAAAGATTATCAATTAGTATTCGTCCTTCTTTCGAAGATGAATCACTTGCAACAAAGCCTTTGAATCCTGCGAATGGATCTTCTCCCAGATCCCCCTTCTCACTATCAATCAAAGAAGGGATCTCTGATGAGAATGATTTTCGATCCGTATTAGAAATATCATTTTCTTTCTGTAGTAGGTTCGATATTGGGAATTGTTTCCAATTCCATTGCTTAAAAGCAGGGTTTTTGTAACGAATAGGAATCGAAAAAGAATCTTTAGCAATATTCGAAATGGAATCTTCTTCGAAAAATTTTGAGGCATCGTCTTTCTCGAAAGGGAGATAATTATATCGAATCGTTTGAGTTTCATCTCTCGAATCTATTTCCGGAGTAGTTTCAACAGCCATTCCTTCCTCGGAATCCCGAGGAATGAAACTCAACGAATTCTCAGATTCGGTATCGTATTTATCTGATCGGCTAGATGTTCGTACTTTCGATGAAATATATTTCGAGAAACTGTATAGAATCTCTGTTAATATTTTTGGTATCCCGTCGAATAATTGATCATCTACAAGATAATTGAGTTCGATGAATTTATTCCTCAATAGAAATCTCGTAAATTCTAATTCGTGCTTATCCCCTTTCCATGAGGAATAATTATCGTAGTAAGATCGCCATATATAAAAATCAGCATAATCCTGAAAGAGTGCCCAACCTTTATCCTGAACGAGATTCAACCAATCTTTTATGTCCCTATAAGATAGAGTCATATCTTCATATGATGGACTCGTATCTTCATAAGATAAAAAGGGATTGGATAAATAATTCCCATCGAGATAGAAGGGCGATTCATATTTCTGTCGATCCAATGGACCCTCGTATTCGAATAAAACTTTCTCACAGAAGGCCAATATCACAGAAAGAAATAGACTTTTTCTCGGAATACTAGTTGGTTGCCAATCAATATCCCGATTCTGATTATTCTTTCGTAATATGAATGAATCGAAATCATTTCTCCAATCGTAATCCTTACGATACATAATATTAGTATAGAATTCAAAAAACGTCTCTAAATCTTCTAAACTCTTATCCTCCAGTAATACCCGAACCTTATCGATCAAGTGTCGGGATATTTTCCGACTAGGTAATAGATCCCTTATGATCCAGATCCTCCACCAACCCGAAACCGAAGGATCAACCGTACTACGTACAGGTACTTGGGGTTGTATTCTCATCGAGCCTCTATAGGAATATTCTTCCGAATCCATCAAATCATTCTTATACGTCCTTCTATCCCTCCCAACGGATAGAGATATTTGTAGCGAAGCAGGAGAATAGAACGGTTCGGTATATTCTTCCGTTGTTTCATCCATTATTCGACTACTATCTGTATGTCCATTAACTAGTCTTACCAAATCTAGATTATTTCTTTCGATCAAACTCCTATTATTCGAACGATGCATAGAGATCGCTATTGCTAATACCACAGGTAGTCCCAGAGAAATTCCATTATTCTGATTCGTTAAACCGCGTAGATCTCGTAGAATAAGTGAACTCAGGATTCGTAAATCGAATAATTTAATAAAAGGTTCATAATTGTAGAATATACCAATTAGAAATCTCACTAGATTCAGATTTGTCAATAATTTGAAAAGATATTGAAATCTATTTATTTCCCCCAAAATCGAAACTTTAGATAAAGAATATGGACTTTTTACTGTTTCTTCTCTCATTTATTCTGCCTTCTCATCCTCCATCTTTGTATTATTCTGATGCGATAGATATTATCCATCTATTATATTATATAAGTAATATATGAAAATTCAAGATCTGATGGAATGATTGTTCTGTACAGAATGACAGAGAAGTGGACTCGTACCAATAACCGGTATTATACTAAAGATTATGTATCATTGGAAAAGTTTTTATATACTCCTCATTAACCTGTTTTATAGGATGAAATGGGAAAGATTTATTCTATGGTATTTATTCCATGGGCGAACGACGGGGATTGAACCCGCGCGTGATGGATCCACAATCCATTGCCTTGATCCACTTGGCTACGTCCGCCCCTTCCCAGCTCTCCGAGCATAATAAGAGGAACATTTTGGGTCTCTAGAAAATTTTGATTGATAAGGATCGATTCTCTATATCTGAGAACCTTGAAGATATCCAGGGACCCTAAAGATTATCTGGTATATATTGAACAATAACTGTTGACGATAGTTTCCGTGGAAAAGCGGATTGTTACTAATCACGGAGAGAAACAAGAGAGATGTTTTTTGATTCCAGATTAGTTCCAATAATCCGGAATATTCATCCTACTGGCACTAATTCTATTTCTGGGTATTCCATGTTTCAGAATGATGAAAATCGATGTTATACAAAAATGAATAGTTAATGATTTTCGGGATCTGCTTGTGGAATAAGGAATGAATTCTTTTTTTCTTTCTTCTTTTCTTTTCTCCACAAGGAATGTTGGGCACAAGAAATATTGGGCACAAGAAATTTTGGGGGATGACATTCATTATTGTCGATCAGGATAAGCATATCCCGAGAATTCTCGGAGGAGAATAGTTCGAGTCCGGGAATTGGGAACCGATGTTTGGGGAATAATGAGAGAATAACAATACTATCGATATCCATCAAATACCGAACCTTTGAGGAATTCTAATATTTGATGGATGGATACTGCAAAGCTTAACGGATATTATGCGTTTACAGAAGGAGCTTCAGTAGTAGCTAGGTCCAGAGGAAAGTTGTGAGCGTTACGTTCATGCATAACTTCCATACCTAAATTAGCACGGTTGATAATATCAGCCCAAGTGTTAATTACACGACCTTGGCTGTCAACTACGGATTGGTTAAAGTTGAAACCATTCAAGTTGAATGCCATGGTGCTGATACCTAAAGCAGTGAACCAGATACCTACTACGGGCCAAGCAGCTAAGAAGAAGTGTAGAGAACGAGAGTTGTTAAAGCTAGCATATTGGAAGATCAAACGGCCAGAATAACCGTGAGCAGCTACGATGTTGTAAGTTTCTTCCTCTTGACCAAACTTGTAACCCGCGTTAGCAGATTCATTCTCAGTAGTTTCTCTGATCAAACTGGAAGTTACCGAAGAACCATGCATAGCACTGAATAGAGAGCCGCCGAATACGCCAGCTACACCCAACATGTGGAAAGGATGCATAAGGATGTTGTGCTCAGCTTGGAAAACGATCATGAAGTTGAAAGTACCAGAAATACCTAGAGGCATACCGTCGGAGAAACTTCCTTGACCAATAGGATAGATCAAGAAAACTGCGGCAGCAGCTGCAACGGGAGCTGAGTAAGCAACAGCAATCCAAGGACGCATACCTAAACGGAAACTAAGTTCCCACTCACGACCCATGTAGCAAGCCACACCAAGTAAGAAGTGAAGAACGATTAATTCGTAAGGACCACCATTGTATAGCCATTCATCAACGGAAGCTGCTTCCCAAATCGGATAGAAGTGCAACCCGATAGCTGCAGAAGTAGGGATGATAGCACCAGAGATAATGTTGTTTCCGTATAAAAGAGAACCAGAAACAGGTTCACGAATACCATCAATATCTACAGGAGGAGCTGCGATGAAAGCAATGATGAATACAGAGGTTGCGGTTAATAAGGTAGGGATCATTAAAACACCGAACCATCCGATGTAAAGACGGTTTTCAGTGCTGGTGATCCAGTCGCAGAAGCGACCCCATAGGCTTGCGCTTTCGCGTCTTTCTAAAGTTGCGGTCATGGTAATATTTAGTTTTTGAAACGATTAGTGATTCCCCAAACTAATAAGCTTGTTGCTTCAGAGTATAACACAGATTCACTATTTCTGTCAACCCATACTAATAGAATATCCAACATTATTACATAGAATTCTGTGGTATTTCTGGATAGATAATATTCCTTTTCATTCTCAATCTCCTTTGTGGGAATGAGATATTATCTCATTCCCCTCTGTAAGAAATAACTTTCTGTTTATCAAGAATCAAAAGGATATCGATTCTCAATCACTCTATTCATACAGAGGAACTTGTATCACTTCGAATAGGAATAAGATTTTTTATTTATAAATAATATTTGTTCTTATACAGGATATACTTTTGATTCAATACGGGGAATTATCACAGTTCTAATAAGGAGGAGGGGAAGGTTCGATCTAATAGGATCTCTTTGGTTGGGTTGCCCGGGGCTCGAACCCGAAACTCGTCGGATGAAAGTGGATGCGTCATTCTTCCCTTAGGAATGAGAGCACCTCTTCCCAAATCGTGCTTGCTATTCTCATAGCACACGGCTTTCTCTATGCATATCTCAATCAGTCTCAGTTCTTCGAGAATATGGTTGATACCTCATCAATTCCTTCAATGGCTTAATGAATACCTCATAGGTTCATCCAACTAAGTCAGTATTGATTGTCTTGTAGCATATGTATTAGTGGATTCAGCTGAATGATATCTAGACACCAAATTCGTCTATCATTCGAATAGTCCGTGAAAGGAAATGAATGGGATGATTCAGACTCCTCAGGAAGAGTCTTTGGTAATATTCTTGAACCGAATCTATTTCGAATTAAGCGTGTTGTACTTTTGTGTTTACAAGCCAGAGTTTTATCACACGAAAATCGAAGTATGTATCTCAATCTATATAATCCATCTCTATCTATTGATCCGCTGTAATAATAAGAAATGCTCCTCCAAATTCGAAGAAATTTATTCAAAATATCATCATCTGTCAAAGCGGTCCGAGCTGATCTACTAACGGGACGTCCTGAACTATCGCAAAATCCCTCTCTCGCTAGAGATTCGATTAGAAGTAAAGTCGGAATTGTAGAACGAGATTCTTTAGTGATAGAAGCAGTTATATATGATTCATCTACTGTTCCGACTCGAACTTTCTTGATTCTCGATTGAACACCTAGAGTGTAACCCAAGAAAAAGAAACAATTCCTGGATAATCTTTTGATACATATCCGATAGGGTTGGATCCAACAATGATAATGAGATTGTCTGAGTATCATGAGATAATGTATCCATTTCCTCGCCGAATTATGAGTTCCTCTAAGAGCTAGGATGAAGTGATTTTCGTATCTCCCATAATGAATACACGGATTCTTTGTGGGATTATGATCATTCCGTAGGATCGTCCGACACGATTCCGTAACAAGTTTCATCTTTCGAAGAAGATTAATCTGATCAGATATAGCTACGGATGAATCCGATCGTAATCGGGAGAACCGTTTCCATAAGGGTATTAATAAGGATTCGGATTCATGTGCATAAAAATTCCATAAGAGGATAGCTAGACTATTTTTTTCCCTGGATGGGGAATGCATCGGTATCTTAAGATTCTGATATTCATAAAAGATCAATCTTGATAAATGTAAGAACGAAGCATCCTGGATTCGTCACCGGAACATTCTAATCGAAACCTCTGGATGGGTAGAATGAGGTATCTTTGTATCTGAAACATAATTGGAATGTGAGAATCTATCTTCCATAAGGAGGAATATTGAATGAATAGATTGAAGACTCTTCCACTCATTATTCTCCTTCATTAATAGGAGTTGCGATTGCGGGAAAAGAGCGATCTCTAATACTAAAGCTATCCCTTTCGAGAGTGAGTCAGAATACGGATTAGTCTTGGAATTATCAGATCGATTCCGATCGGATTCCGGAAAGAATATCCCTGAAAGGTCTTATTAACGTATCCCCTTAATTAAACGTTTTATAGATACTATACTATATTTATCAGAAAAGCCCGAATTTTCTATTGATTCAAGACGTGATCTATTCGAAGAACGATTATAAGCAATTGCATAAGGATCATTTTGAAAAAGGAGAGAATATAGAAAGCATTTCCGCTTTAGATCCTCTTTCCTCTTTCCTCGCAATTCCTCGAATCTAGCCGAGAATCTATCTTTGGTTCTCGTAGGAGTAACCTCTCAAGTTCTGAGATCTTACATAGTGCAATCCATTCGGAAGATCAATCAGATGCATAATTATCTATATAATTCCTAGATTCTTCTTTCCTAAATTCTTCTTCAGTTAAAGAAGAAAGAGATATAAATCTATCTATATCTATAGAACTATCTAATTCCTTATGGAAAGATACTAGATTGATTCATTCCGAAAATCGATTGCTCTCCCGACTTATAAAAGAATGATCCTTTTCAGTTAGTATACCGGTTATTTTTACACAACACTATTCAAGTATTTTAGATTCATCCTGGATAACAATGTCCCATAAATATAGGGACAAATCTCTCTTCTATCGGCTACTAATCAGCTTCTAACTACTAATCAGTGGAGAGAGTTCAAAATAACAAGCCTATGAACAGAAGCTCGTTCTTCTGGTTCCATTTCCATCTTCGATTCAAGCTCCGTAGCCTTATCCATTGACCCTTTCGACTCACAAGATAGAAATTCTTTCCATTCCGTCTATTAATTCTTCTATTGATTTACGCACGATTCAATCACATGATTGGATGATCAACTTTGGAATCATTAATCTTATACGAATCAGAACGACATGCTGTTTTCTCCGTCGAGTTCTCATAAAGATTAGTCGTAGCCTCACAAGACTCACCGACTGTATGGATGAATCTCTCCTTCATCCTAATGCGTAAAATCCCTTAGTAGCACTTAGAAGCCGAGTACTTTACCATTGAGTTAGCAACCCATGTATAGAATGAAATAGGGGAGGGTTAATAAATGAGAATATCATGGAAGATTCCTAGATATTGGAAATGAAGTTACGAATAAAGAAAGAGATTCGTGGGAAATTATAACCCCGATTGAACTTGGAATAAGAAAGAGATATATCTTAAGGGGATTATAAAATAATGGGATAGTATTGTCAATCCCGAGGGACTTATCCGGAGGATATCTTCTCGAATCGGGATCCTTTTGAATCTAATCCATCGGAATAAGTGGACAATATTGAGAAATATTCCCGTGAGGAATCACGAGGAATAGTGTAGAATTTACGAATCTTTGATCGATCCGGTATTTTACTCTATTCATCGTGAATCATCTTCCAATATTTAATTTCCTGATACTACTAATCCGGTCTCTTCTTCTTATCCATCAGAAACAATCTGATACTACCCCTCTTAAGAAGAGAGATTATGGATAATAAATATTTATCTCTGGAAATATTACTTCTCATAGGAATGAGAAGAACTGCGTGGATATAGAGTGAAAGGAAGAAAAAGGGATGGTAAAGAAACAATTGCGAAATGATATAAACTGAGCCCATTAGATTCTCCTAAGAATTGATTTCGATTTGCTCAAATACCTTTGCTTTTTTCAATATATCATGAACAGTCTCCGTGGTTTGGGCTCCTCGTTTGGGAAGGTAAACAATAGCAGAAACATCTGATTGAGTTTGCTCCTTTCGTGGATTATAGAATCCGACTTCCTGAATAGCTTTTCCCTCTCTTCGGGATTGAACATCAATTGCGATTATTCGATAGGTGGGTTATTGGGATGGGTGAGCATAAAGTATCCCCCCCCATGAAACTGTACATGGAATTTTAACTTCATACGGCTTGAGTCGTAATCTCCATAGGATGCGGGAATCTTGTTAGAGATTCCCGTTCTTCATTCATACCCCCTTGGAGAGTAAATACCCATAACTCATGTATGTTTCGGAAAACAGACTGATTCCTATTTACTTCTTGAGTTGTCTTTCATCTATTCTTCTTTTCCGAATCCCACGCTGGAGATTTATCATTTCTCCCCATCGAATTAGTTTCTTATTCAGTATTCTCTTGTTCATGGATCGATCCCGAAAATCATTAGGTTTGAGCCTTACTCCGAGGGTCCCTAATCCCGAGAAATGATAGCAACAGGACTCATTCTGATTCACCCATCATGGAGGATTACACTATAGGAATGATTCCTCATTCGATACATATCGGAAAGAAGACTTTAATATTGGAATGAAATTGAATCATTAGATCTCTTTATTTCAATAAAATTAATTCGATCTTGATATATTTGAATCCCAATCTCTCAATCGTATTCTTTTTCCTCGTAACTGTAGACTAACAAGGTTTAATAGCTTCATTTTATGGAATAACCATAGATTCTCTTCCCGGATCGGAAATACGTAGGTTCCTATAACTAGAAATCCGATGCTGTTATTCAAGCTTCATTAGATAGTATTCTTGAACAAATGTTGAAACGGGAGCATTTTCGTTCGGATAGAAAATGGCGGGTATTATACTCCACAAAAACAATCTTGATGCTCAAGTCACACGTTGCTTTCTACCATATCGTTTTAAACGAAGTTTTACCATAATTTCTAGAATCCAAAGGTTTTTTTATTATTGAATAATCGTTATTGGTGATTCCAATAAGAGTTTTTGGTACTATTGACTCTTATCCATCCTAAATATTCAGGATTCGTAATCAGGAATATTCAAGACTTTCCATTATCCCAAGCACCTGATGCTTCTTTAGCTGCATACATCAAATCAACTGTAATATTTGTAAAGCCTCTTTGTCTCGCAAAATTCTCAGTATTTTTCTTGATTCTTCCTCTAACAAAACCAGGAATCTTATTCAATTCCAATTGACTTTCGAGATTCCAATTCGGATCTGTATCTGTAGATAACGATTTAGTAATTGCTTCTTTGGTATCATGACCACCAAATATATCCAAAAGATGATCCTCCATACCCAAAGTGAATGAATTATAAACTGAATCAGCTATTTGATTAGTTCCTTCATAACCTAAGAAGGGTCGATATCCCAAAGGGAGATTCTGAATATGAACAGGTGAGGGAATCACTCCACATGGAATATCGAGGCGTTTACCGATGTGACGTTCCATTTGGGTGCCAAATATAGCAGAGGGTTCAATACGAGCTATTGTATCTCCAACTTCAGTATGATCCTCCGTAATCAGTATCTCATCACAGAAGCCTTGGACCTGCTCATTAAACCATTCTGCGTCGTGTTTACAGTAAGTCCCTGTACAACTAACACGAATGCCCATTTCTCTAGCGGGTATTTTAGTAATAGAAGCTGCATGAGTTGCATCACCAAAAACTACCGCTTTTTTTCCCGCTGGATTTTGACAATCAATGGATCTTGAAAACCAAGCAGCTTGAGAAACAAATTTGGTTTGATTATCAATATATGATGCATGATTGACCTTTTCTTTTAATAAAATAGAAGCCCATGCATTTATATGTTTCTCCATCTGTTCAATGCATTCGGCTATATCTATAACTCCCATTGGAGTTGTGGATATATAAGGCATCCCAAATTCTCTCTCTGAGAACATCGCTGTCATTAGACCTACTTCGCGATAAGGAACTATATTAAACCAAGCTTTTGGTAAATCTCTCAAATCCCTCAAAGATCCTCCTTCCGGAATCACTTGATTAACCTTGATTCCCGAATCTTGTAATAAACGTTTTGATTCACGACAATCGTGTTAGTTGTGAAAACCCGATGTAGAAATTCCAATGATATTTGCAGAAGGTATATCTGTTATAGATCGATCTAATGTCCCTTATCCACGAGCTTTATTCAAATAATATCGAACTATTTGTTCCAAAGTTCTATCTGCTGCTTGAAGCTCATTGACTCGATAATGATTAACATCCGCAAGAATCACATCCGATTCGGAAGAAATAGAAGCTCGATCCACGAAATTTTGTAAATCTTCCTGCAAGATACTGGAGGTACATGTAGGTGTCGATACAATTGGATCGGGACGTTGTTCTTTATCCTTCCGAGTGATATTATTAATCACTTTTTCTTGAGATCCACGTGCTAATACATGACGGTCCACTATGCTAGCAGTTACTGGGGTGAAATCTCTCTCTCTTTCTAACATGGAGCGCATTACATTGGAATAGTCATCTCCCAGAGGAGCATGCATTATAGCATGTACGTTTTTGAAAGAACTGGCTACTCGTGAAGTACCTGTATGAGCAGGGCCGGCATACATCCAATGAGCTAATTTCATGGATTATTATTAGTATCATTTTCTTATTATTCCACATCACACATGAATCTATTGCCATATCTGGCTTATCATCATAATATGAATTGGAAGATCCATTGAGGGAGAGTCGAAATGGGGATATTATTGCCGTTCCTCACTTTTCGTACGAAAAGCGATAAGAAATATCTCCTTGGATAAAGGGATCTGGGACGGAAGGATTCGAACCTCCGAATAACAGGACCAAAACCCGCTGCCTTACCACTTGGCCACGCCCCATGAATAATCGATATAAGTAATATCTTATACATTATTTCTTCTGTCAACCTATCTATTCTTTGATCGATCGATTATGAAGATACAATATGATTCCGAAGGAGATAGGGAAGAATCCTCAGTAAACTTGAATGATAATTATTATTCATTAGCCATTCGATTATCGAATTCGGTGAAATACTGTAAAAATCTATTGTATCTTTCAAAATGGAAAGACCTGTAATAATATATACTCAATAGGTCGATTAATTAGTAATAGTTGTTGTACCGAAGTAGAATCTTTCGTTATTGGAGAATAAAAATGCTAGTTCTGTTTGACATCTATCTGGGGAATAATTTTCAATCTAATAATGTTTTTTTTGCTAAATCACCTGAAGCTTATGCTATTTTTGATCCAATTGTGGATGTAATGCCAGTTATACCAGTGTTCTTTCTTCTCCTAGCCTTCGTATGGCAAGCCGCTGTGAGTTTTCGATAATAACCCATTCTTTGGGATTGAGAGTCCTTCCCCTCTCGCATTGCAAGAAACTCCTAAATAGATTGAATTATGGGAAGCGGTTTTTAAACTTCCAACTAGACATTGCTCCTGATTACAATGCTTCTGTATAAACTCTCTCGTTTCATATATCCTGTAGGACGGAGGTACTATTTCCACTTCCGTCCCGCTAGTGAAACAAGATTGATTCTTCTACTTTCCACTCCCCGATTAAACATGACTAACCATTAGCCAAACCGGTGATTTTTGACTGGTAAAGAGAAGAATGAGAAACCGATAAATTGATGGGATATCCTTCAATGAATTATTTTTCTTATCCTTCATCATTATTCGCTTCATTATTCGGAGAAATGGCAGAGTGGTTTATTGCGACGATCTCGAAAATCGTTTTAGTTATAGTTAACGAGGGTTCGAATCCCTCTTTCTCCGTTCAACCCGATTCAACGATTCTTTATTGATTCAACGATTCTTTCGTCTTTCTTCACATTTTTCTGAGATTCAATTCCGTGATTCAGTATAAGTTCTATTTCATGGAAAAAGAATTGTTCTTATTCAAGAAGAATTATTTTTTTTTCTTTCCACTTTCGGAGCAAAAAGAATATGTGGTATAAATATTTAGAATCTATTCCATTCTATTTCACTTCTAGTAATGATCCCGGAGATTAGGTCATGCTTACTCTTAAGCTGTTCGTTTATACAGTGGTTATATTTTTCGTTTCCCTTTTCGTTTTCGGATTTCTATCAAACGATCCTGGACGTAATCCTGGACGTAAGGAATGATTCGATTCTAATATTTATTTATTGGAATTGATTCGGGAAATAGATCGATGAATTATTGGAGGAGAGAGAGGGATTCGAACCCTCGGTACAATCGAATTGTACAACGGATTAGCAATCCGACGCTTTAGACCCCTCGGCCATCTCTCCGAACAGAAGAATTATTCGGACTTTAACATAAAGCTGAGGTCGAAGTCTATACTACGAACGATATAAAAATTGCGTCATGCACGAAAGATTTGTTATAAGATCAATCCGAATCTTCGATAAAAGACTTCATTTTATTTTGTGCACTTCCCTCTAATTATTCTTAGAAATACTTTCACTTGGGTTTGTACAGGATCTTTCAGCCTAGCCAGTATTGGCCAGGCTGGGCTACCTCTCCGATTGCCAAACGCGATAGCGGATGAATTATCGATATAATGCGGAACCCAATCTTACAGCTAATATACTTGTTACAAAAGCACTGATAAGGGCCAGAATAATTTGACCGTCCGAGATTGATGCCATTATTTCATTCTCTCCCTGATTCTTCATATACTTCGATGAATGAGAAATCTTATACGAGATATTCTCATTTACACGAATCAATAATCTCTCTTTTATTGTACCAACATTGGCTTGTTATGGCTATACATATATCTTTATTTCATTCTAGATCCCTCACTTCGTTTTGGGAGTTATTGGAATGGGGGAGACAGAGGGGGAAGAAGAATTACGAGATATAGAATCACTTGTTCTAATCCTAAGAGAAAAACTTGAAGATGATAAAGAGGTAATTCCAGAATGAATTTAGAAATCATTGCACAACTTACTGTTCCAGCGTTAGTAGTTGTATCAGGACCGCTAGTAATTGCTCTATCAGCGGCTCGGAAAGGGAATCTGTAATTTCACCGTACCATCTCCGGAAGCAATACAACCTTTCATTGGACACTGAATTCCGGGGATGGGAATCTAATGATAGATTAATTATTATTCCACAATAATACTCATTGTTATAGCCTATTATTAGACAGGTGGATCGTTTCTATGCTACAATGTGATTGTAGCGGGTATGGTTTAGTGGTAAAAGTGTGATTCGTTTCATTTTCAATTCGAATAGTTGAGGGGTCTTTCAAATGGATTTCCCTCTCGATTGAAAAACTTTATTCCTATTGGAGTTCAAATACTTCCTCATAAGTAGTATGGATGGGGAAAGCATCATTCCTGTTATTCCGCCGCAGAGCCAAACTGTTTGGGTGCTGGGATAACAAAGCGGAGTGATTTCGAGATCCAAGAGTCTCGGAATGATTGGTGGAAAATCTATGGAAAGCGACCCAAGATATTCATTTCATCGTCACTAAATCTTTAATAATGAGATATCGAAGCTGGATAACCATAGAAGAAATAATCCTGGTTTACTTGGATTATCAAGCATTTCTTTTTTCAGCTCGGTGAAAAATATTTTCCTAAGGATTGGAGTCACTAGGAATAAAGAACGGAGTAACTGGAAGTAAATTTTACTGAAAATTCTTAATGAAGAATTCATGAAATAAGAAGACTATTCTCTCTCTCAGAAGGATCATCTAAAAAGTATACATCTCAACATATGAGATGCTAGAAGAACTGACATAGATGTTATGGATACATTTCATTCGATAGCACCGATTCTGGATCATTGAATAGTAATATATTTCGAATAAAATAGATATTTAGGAATACTCTGAGTCGAGTTTTCCTATTCTTTGAGATTCTCTTCTCCCATCTATCCATTCCATGAAGGAGCCGAATGAAGAGAGATTTTCATGTTCGGTTCTGAATTAGAGATGTTGAGACTATTCATTGACATCGACTATAACCCTTAGCCTTCCAAGCTACTGATGCGGGTTCGATTCCCGCTACCCGCTAATACTACTGAATCATTAAATGAACTAGCTCGATTCATCCCTCCAATCCTTCAAAGAAATTTAGCAAAGAATTTTAGTTAATTATAAATCCGATTCTATCTCTTCCTCCCCAACCATATCGTGAACATACAAAAATATTTGTGTGTTCACGATACAGCTTCTTCCGAATGAGGGCCAAATGAGCGAGGAAAAGGAGCGTCCATTGTCTAATGGATAGGACAGAGGTCTTCTAAACCTTTGGTATAGGTTCGAATCCTATTGGACGTACTATTATCAATGAAGTATTTGATCGAATAATGTAATTAATAAGCCACTTCAACTTATTGTTGATCCTTTTCACCCTGTTCCTGATGAAAGTCATTCATCACTTTTCTTGGAGTAGAGAGAGTTCAGTATGTTCCTTAATAGCTTCCTTTGGAATGTTTTCTGCTTGCTCCGTAAACATCTTAGTGGAACGAATAATTTCCCCAAATTGAGGTTTATTCGTCGTTATATACTCACGTAACTGAACCAAAAATCTTTTGACTTGTTCAACGTCTAGTATATCTGAATATCCATTAACTCCAGTATAAATAGTAGCTACTTGTTCTTCCACCGCTAATGGGGCTGATTGAGATTGTTTAAGCAACTCACGTAATCGCTGACCCCTAGCTAACTGATTCTGAGTAGCTTTATCGAGGTCGGAAGCAAATTGTGCAAAAGCTTCTAATTCTGCAAATTGAGCCAATTCCAATTTCGATTTACCAGCTACTTGTTTCATAGCTTTGATCTGAGCGGCAGAACCTACTCTAGATACAGAAATCCCTACATTAATTGCAGGTCGAATTCCAGCATTGAATAGATCTGCTGATAGGAAGATTTGTCCATCAGTAATCGGAATTACATTAGTAGGGATGTAGGCTGAGACATCTCCAGCCTGAGTTTCAACTATGGGTAGAGCAGTCATGCTTCCTTCACCTAATTGGGAACTCGATTTAGCTGCTCTTTCCGAAAGACGAGGATGTGAATAGAAAACATCTCCCGGATATGCTTCTCGCCCAGGTGGTCTTCTTAGTAAGAGAGACATTTGTCGATAAGCCTGGGCTTGTTTAGGAAGATCGTCATGAATAATCGAAGTATGCTGTTTACGATACATAAAGTACTCAGCCAGAGCTGCTCCTGTATAAGGAGCGAGGTATTGCAAAGTAGCCGGAGGATTCGCAGTCTCTGTTACCACAATTGTATATTCCATAGCACCGCGATCCTGAGAAGTATTAACTACCTGAGCCACAGAAGATGCTTTTTGACCAATAGCTACATAAACACATATAACATTTTGACCCTTCTGATTCGAGATAGTATCTGTAGCTACTGCTGTTTTACCTGTTTGTCTGTCCCCAATAATTAGCTCTCGTTGACCGCGTCCTATGGGAATCATAGAGTCAATAGCAATGAGACCTGTTTGTAGAGGTTCATATACGGAACGTCTCGGAATAATACCCGGAGCAGGAGATTCGATTGGTCTAGACTCAGAAGCTGGAATTTGACCTTTACCATCAATAGGTTGAGCCAAAGCATTTGCAACACGACCTGAAAAAGAATCACTGACTGGTATTTGGGCAATTTTTCCCGTTGCTCTTACAGAACCTCCCTCCTGTATGGTCAAACCATCACCCATTGATACAGCCCCAACATTATCAGATTCTGAATTCAAAGCAATGCCTACTGTACCGTCTTCGAATTCTACTAATTCACCAGCCATTACTTCATTGAGACCATGAATGCGAGCAATCCCATCTCCTACTTGAAGTACAGTGCCAATATTAACAACTCTTACTTCTGGAACGTATCCTTCGATCTGTTTACGAATAATATTGCTAATCTCATCGGGTCGAATGTTTATTACCATTAGCTTTTATCAATTATCTTCTTGAAAAGTAAGACCTATAAAGGCTAATCAGCTGTGTTTTCCATGGCCCTGAGTAGGCCAATATGATAATTAATCATGCGTGAATGCGATTCACTATCCAAACGGCTATTCAGACTCTCCAGAGCTCTTTCTGAAGCAAGACGAGAGACTTGCTGCCGAACCTGTTCAATTGCTCGTTGCTCTTCAAAACGAATAGTGGAATTCTTACTATCCTCTAATCTTTTTGAATCTTCATCAGCAGCATTAATAAGATCCCGTTTTTCCCTCTCCATCTGCGCGAGTCCATTCACACGGATCTCGTCCGCCTTCACCTTCGCTTGCTGCAAGCGAGTCCGAGCTTGTTTAAGTTTCTCAGTAGCTTCCTTATATCGTTCCTCCGCATCACGAATGGTACTCAAGATTGTCTGCTTACGATTCTCCAGTAGATTAATCAATGAAAGTAGATTATACATCTATGATTCTCTAAGATCGATAATCTCTTCCCAAACCGAACATGAATCTTTCAATTCATTCGGCTTTCCTGCTCGTTTCTCCGAATCGGATAGAAGAATCTAGTATTTCCACGAGCCTGCCATCTTTATTCATACATTCCATCCCGGATAAAATGGAAATAGAATTAGTAAAACTTGGAGATTCTAGAGGGCTCTCTTCCTAGCAATACTGGTTCTATTGCCAACAAAGTTGTTCTTTTTGAATAATATCCATTTCAGATAGGTCGTCAATTCAACAATTTGAACCAATTCTGGTTATTTCTAGGAGATGATTATTTCTCTCTCGAAAAATGAGATTCTTTTCGATATGAGTGTTATATATTGAATAGATCTCCAACCATGTATCGAGATCTTCTTCACATAGTAGGGGAAAGAGAACCCGAATTATTGCTTAGACTTCAAGCAGTTTAGCTTTAACCATATTGATAATATTCCCATATCGGTCAGTTAGAACAATTCTGTTTCTACTGATTCTACGAAATGCTCCGGTTCTTACATAATACTATTGATTCGCAAGTAATTCGTTGGGATTTTGCATTTTCTCGTATTCCAAATGCAACTGGGAGAATCCAGTTATCTTATTCAAACATACAACTCGCACACACTCCCTTTCCAAAATAAAACAATACACCCAGAACTACAATTAAATTAATTCCATTTATCTCCAAGATATCGGTGTTTGAACCAAAACCTGCAGCAGGGATCCAATGACTCGAGGAAACAGCGATATCACTTATACTTCTCATACTCTCTCTCCCATGAGAGGCTATCTGAATTCTACATAGTATTTTTTTTCATCGAACCCTGTATAAAATCCTGGATCTAGAAAGGGACCTTCCTAGTATTGAATGGGACTCTATTAAGAATAGGATTGTACAATCAATTATTTTACTCCACTCCCTCGCATGAGAGTCGAGAAGGATCTTACCCAAATACAAGAATAACTGAATGGAAAGAGCTAATGGATACTTTCTCATTCTTACTAGACCCCTCCCCCGAATAATCTCCCGATTGAACAACTAATTGGAGGGGGGAGGGGGGGGGGGTTGGAATAATTAGGGGTACAGAGCTCCCAATATTCCTCGATCCAGATGGATCGAACGGAAGGATTTGCAAATGATGGTGCTGAAGCTACAACTAGTCCATGAATTGTTAAAGCTTCCATGAAGGCTAAACTTAACGATGAAGTGCCTCGAATTTTACCTTCTGCTTCTGGTTGTCTCGCGATACCCTCTACCGCTTGACCCGCGGCAGTACCTTGACCAACACCGGGTCCGATAGAAGCAAGGCCTACAGCTAATCCAGCAGCAATAACAGGAGCAGCAGGAATCGAGGGGTTCGTATTAATCTCCTCTTATTAAAATTAATCAATCTCGGTATAACAAGAATCTCTTCTTTTTCTTCTTCCTTTCCTTCTTCCTTTCCTTCTTCCTCCTTCCTTTCCTTCCCTTTCCCCTCCGCCTATTGGAATCCGAATTATAGAGAGATTCAGTCAGCTATTAAATTAATGAGTTGGAATGTCTCTCATTAGAATAGTGATACCAATACGGAAGAAACATATTTCCTCCCTATATAGACACCCCTTGATCATACTCATCATCCCCGAGATAGAGATTGAATCGGAATTAGTTATTCCATCGGAATTCCAATACCAACTTGAACAGAATTCGACTGTTCATCAGAGTATGATATAAATGCTATTCAGATTCAATATTATTCTTTCCATTGGGAACGAAAGAACTTATTCTATTCTATCCCACAGATCAATTATAATAAATCAACCTCCATTTCGAAACCCGTTCATTCTCCCAAAAATAGGGCTCGACTCAAGCAGGAGGAATCCATATCACTCCCACCTTCCATCCAATCGAATGGAAGATAGTAATAATACAGATTCCTTCCGATAAGGAAAGAGTATCATATTATTATACTACAGAAACAGTTCTTATTACTCCAATGGATAGTTCAATTCAAGCTGGATTATCTATTGAACAATACGATCCAATCCTGAGAGATGATTCATTAAAACAAAAATTGGTTAATGATGACCCTCCATGGATTCTCCTATATAAGCTGCAGCTAAAGTTGCAAAAATCAGAGCTTGAATCGCACTCGTGAATAATCCTAAGAGCATCATAGGTACAGGAACAACTAGAGGTACTAGAGAAATGGGAGCAGCTACTACTAACTCATCAGCCAAAATGTTTCCAGATAGTCGGAAACTAAGTGATAAAGGTTTAGTGGAATCCTCCGGAATATTAATCGGTAGCAGTACTGGAGTTGGTTGGATATACTTACCGGAATAACTAAGACCCCTTTTGTGTGGACCCGCATAAAAATATGCTACTGATGTAAGCAAAGCTGATGCAACAGTAGTATTAATATCATTTGTAGGTGCGGCTAACTCCCCGTGAGGTAATTGAATGATTCGCCGAGGAAAAAGAGCACCTGACCGATTGGAAACAGGGATGAATAGAAACATAGTTCCGATGAAAGGAACCCAGGGACGATACTCCTCTTCCCCTATCTGGGTCCTAGTTAAGTCCCTAATAAATTCAAGAACATACTCGATGAGATTCTGACTGCCAGTTGGGATGGTTTGCAAATTCCGAGTAGCTACGATAGATAAACCTAATAATATAGCAATTACTACCCAAGAAGTTACAAGAACTTGTGCATGAACTTGGAAATCACCTATTTGCCAATAGAAATGCTGACCCACTTCCACACCCGATATTCGGTATAAATCATCGATTGTACTAATGGAAAGTCGTTCAGTATCCATATTACCTCCTTTTCAGAGATTAACTTAGAGAGGAATAATTAGTATAAAATAGTCAGATTTTCTGATATACAACTATTCTATAGATACGCGGGGTCGTTTCTACAATAGAATTATATTATATATTTACTCCAAGATAACATCTTTGGTTATTCCGATTCATTCAAAATATTCGAACTGAATATTCAGAATAGTTATTGACCTAATTATCCCTCGATTTATTAGAGAGCATATAATTGGAACGACCCTCATGAATAGCCAAAGTCGATTTTTCTAATATCCATCGAATAGAAGATCGCGCATCGTCATTAGCTGGAATTGGAATATCTGTAAGATCTGGATCACAATCCGTATCGACAACACAGATCGTGGGAATACCTAAAGTAATACATTCTTTAATAGCAGTAGATTCTTCATGTTGATCAGCAATTATCACAATATCAGGTAATTTTGTCATATATTTAATTCCACCTAGATATTTTTTCAATCGAGATAATTGTCTTTTTAGAATCGCTGCCTCTTTTTTTGGAAGTCGATCAAATCCTCCGGTATTTTCTTCATTTTCCAAATCCTGAAATCTCTGAAGACGTGTTTCTATAGTGGACCAGTTAGTTAACATACCACCGAGCCATTTTTGATTCACATAATGACATCGAGATTTCATAGCAGCCGATGCGATTGAATCAGCTATTTGATATTTCGTACCTACTATTGGGAATTGTTTTCCTTCATTCGCCGCATTGAATACTAAATTACAGGCTTCGGATAAAAAACGAGCAGTTTGTATTAAATCGAGAATATGAACACCCTTCCGTTCCGTAAAAATATAGGGTGACATCCTGGGATTCCATTTCTGAGCCTGATGACCAAAATGAACTCCCGCCTCCATCATCTCTTCCGAATCAATATTCCGATTTTTCTGTTGCATTTTCTCCTCGAGTACAAATAAAGCTAAGAAGCGATATTATTTTAGTAAAAGCTCTTGAATCATTACAATTGTTGATCAAAGTTGTTGATCGAGGTGAATTTGGGATATTCAATTGTGGAATGAATATGAATATCATTAATCAATATCAATTTTGGATAATGGTTGTTTCAATTTTTCGTGAATCATTCTTCTATGATGGAAACCGGATACTTTACCGTGGTAGAGAAAGATATTTCTTATTTTTTGACTAAGAATACTAGAATTATTCGTTGTTGAACCAATATCTCTTTGTTTTTCTACATCAGGTTGACAAATAACTTCTTGACTGCCAGTTCCGGTAGGGACTATACCGCCAAGAATAACATTCTCTTTCAATCCCTTCAACCAGTCAATTCGACCCCGGAGAGCAGCTCTGGCTAGTACCCGGGTAGTCTCCTGAAAACTAGCCTCTGATAGAAAACTGGTGGTATTGAGAGATGCTCTTGTTATTCCTAATACAATGGGTTCATAAGAAATCGATTCTTTTAACACACGATTCATTCGTTGTGCCCGTGGTGATTCAATAAGCTCTCCGGGTAAAGAAACATTAGTTATTCCGTCTTCTAAAGTTATTACTCTAGATGTCATTTGTCGAACAATAATCTCTACATGTTTATCAGATATTTGTACTCCTTGGGATCGATGAACCTTTCGAATTTGATCGACTAAAACCAATTGACAGTGTTCCATACTCGTTCCGGCACTGAGAAAATGACTCCAAAGATTCCCGATCAATCTTGTCATACCTTTATTCCATTTCCAAAAAATATCCTCGATTCTAATTGAAACGGAATCAATAGAACGAGCTTCCAGCAACTGCTCAATCTTTGGAAGACCCTGAATAATATCCTCAGATTTTAATCTCTCATATATCGATGTTATTAATGTATCCCCTTCTTCGATGATATCCCCATAATGCCTATGAATAGTTGCTCCTTCAGTTGCCGAATATGGCTTAGCCGCTCTAATTAGCAGATATTCGTGATGAATAGCTATGATTTGACCGGATCGAGAGCAAGTCTCATTCCTGTAAAAACATACACCTTCACTGATGAACAGTCCAAGATTAATAAACAGAGTTCTTTTTTTACAGGAATTGAGAGATGAATGGAAAAACCGATTCGATAGATTCTCTCTCATAAAAACCATCGAAGGATATTTATGTATCACTCTATTCTCATCCATTAGATACCAATTAGGCTGCGATATATCCGTTGGATCCTCAACAAACGAATTTTCGTAAAAAGAGACTTTGTTCTTTGATATCGAATGGGCATACGACGGAGAATGAAAAATACTCTGCAAATTACCTGAAAGACCTAACCTTTCTTCTCCTTGTACATTAGGATCGAAATCAAATTCCAGAACGGATTCTGTCAATCTTCCATCGAATCTCGAAGTTCCATCCCTAGACTTCTCGTTGGGATCCGAATAGGGATCTTTCGAGTTCGATTCTTGACGGATAGAATTATTTTCCTTCGATCCAAGATCCTTATCATACCCGCCCATTCCATCATAATCCTCCGAATCATTGTATAAGAGATCCCTAAAAAGATTGGATGGCGATAGGATCAAAAAGGATGTACCTTGATTGGGTACTAGACGAATAGTACCTCGATTTTCTATGAATGATTGATTATCACTATCAGACGAATGATGATTGGCAGGAAATAGTTTATTGTTAGAGATACACCGTGGGGGAGTTTTACTATTCCTTCTCCCAATCACCGAATTGGAACATTCCATTACGCTAATTCGAAGAAGAGTACTAAGAAGATTATTTATTCTTATATCAATGAGAGATATACAAGCATTTTTTGAAAAAGAATTTTCTTTCCAATTTACTACTAAACAATCTTGAACCAATTGAATACTTGTATTGTTTCTCGTTCGAATCTCTTCACCATCTTCATAAAGAATATATTTAGAAGCTTGGATTTGTAAGTCTTCCTGTTCCTTTGGCGAATTGAAGGGAGAAGGTATTTCTACCGAATAATCATCGGGTATATTGTATTCTATAACTGGCCTTACTAAAGCAGAAGTTTTTCTTTTAGAGAGTGCAATCCATTGGAGATAAATCCAATTATCAGATTTGAATTCATCGAAAACCACTTTACCCGGTGGAATTAGAGTATCATTCTGTTTGGATACGTTACATATTTTTTTTGGATAATGAATATCTCCGGGTAATATCCGTATTTCAATACTATTTCGGATTCTTCTGATTCGAACTGATCCACCTACTTGACTAGTAATACTGGAAGTGATTCGTGTACCCTCTTCAATAATACTATTGTTCGATACTGATACGGATGAGAAAGGTTGATAAACAGTATGCACTTCTTCAGGGATCGAGAAAGAGTTACCCCCTTTAATGACTCTGTACCGTGATCTAAAAGTTTTTGTTCCACCATCAAGAACGAATTCTTTCTTTTCAACGGATCCAACCTTTATAGTACCATATCTTATAATTCCCGAATCACTAGTTCGATATTTAGGATTCTCAGAGATAGCGAGAATATCATTTCGATCCAGAATCCCATTATTGGCTATCCGAGGAGTGAAACTGGTACGAAATGATGCTCTATTGTATCTCCTTTCCTCTCGTTCCAGCGAAGGAATAACTCCGTTTTTTCCCCCATCCCGTTCCATCCTGGAACTAGAAAGAATAATAGTGGAATATAAAGAATCTGAAATATCATTGAATGATTTTGAATCAAGTTCAAACTTTTGTCTCTCTTCCTCAAGACCATGAGAATCGATCGAGTTGGGATCTCTTCCATCTCTTCCTTTTACAGAATCAAGCAGTAGTTTATGCTTGTTGGAAGAAGACCGAACATTGATATTATCTCGATCCTGATGGAGTAACAAAGGCTCTTTACTCGAATCATAGAAACTTCCCGATAAAACCCATACATGACCCGTCTTGCGTACGACATGAGTATTACTGTGTATATGTTCAGATGAATGACGTACCATTGTACCCCAATGGGTCTCTCCTTCTAGATTGGGATAGATGTATTTATAAACCCTCTCTTTAAGAGGAAATTCTTCAGCTCGTATTTCTGCAATAATCTGTTTCGATTCAACATATTGATTATTCCGAACCAGAAGCAGACTCTGTGATGGAATTGTGAATTTATGTGTATCATTTCGACTCTTGGGAGATATTGGTAAATTGTCTTGACATATCCAAGCGGGATGTCCATGTCGCGTACGTGTAGGATGGACCGAATCTTCATCGGAATTAATGAGTCCACTAAAAGGAATTCATACATGTTCCGCAATATCACCCGTAGATACTCCACCAGTATGGGAAGTTCTTGATGTTGATTGAGTTCCTGGTTCTCCAATCGATTGGCCTGCAATGATACCTACTGCTTCTCCTAATTCTACTGAGTCATGATGAGTAAGACTCCAACCATAACACAATTGACGGATCCATAAAATGCTTCTGCATGTCAAAGGAGATCTTATAAGTATCGGTTGTGTCATTGTTACTAAGTTACTGGCAGGTTCATTACCGATATCTTGATTACGCATAGCAATACATCTTCTATTTAGATATACATTATCTGCTAAGACACGTCCAATTAGTCTCTGTTGGGATATCGTTCGTATGGATCCTTTTCTTTCCCTAACGAGATTTGCAATAATACCCCTGGTAGTACCACAATTTGTTTCACGTACAACTATATGTTGAACTACTTCGACGAGCCTACGTGTAAGGTATCCAGCATCTGATGTTCGTACCGCAGTATCCACGACTCCCTTGCGAGCACCATAACGAGAAATAATATATTCTGTCAAAGATAAACCTTCGCGGAGATTACTCTGAATAGGTGAATCAATAATTTGTCCCTGAGGATCCGACATCAATCCTCTCATACCTACTAATTGGTGGACCTGGGATATACTTCCCCGGGATCCTGAGAAAGACATCATATGTACCGGATTCGTAGGATCGGTCATCCTGAAATTCGGATTCATTTCCTGCTTCAGATACTCACTCGTAGCATACCATGTCTCGATTGATTGACGTAATCTTTCTACAGCATGCACACTCCCATAACGATGATATTGCTCTGAGATATAACCTTGTCTTTCTGCATCTTGTACGAGCCATGCTTTGGAAGGTGCTGTTGGAAGATCATCGATGCCTAATGAAATAGATGCTTTTGTAGCTTGTTGAAAACCTAAAGTCTTGATTTGATCCAGAATGTTTGTCGTATATGTGATTCCGAAATGAGCTATTAATCTGCCAATGAGTTGTCTTATGGCAGTTCTATCTATCATCTTATTGTAAAAAAGTGATTCAGCTTGGTCTACCATCGTAAGAACCTCGACGTCTTTGTAATCAGAATTAACCAATAGATTCAAGCCATTCGTTGAATATTCTAAAAGCTTCCTTAATCTTCATTATTCCACTTCCATTTCCTAGAAACAAGATGACTGGTTTATATTGTTATAGCTGGTGGCGGTTGATTTCGATATTGAGAAGCTTTCGAAGTACCTTGTATAGCTTCTCCTACTTGTTGATTGAACGAAATACGACCGGCGGTTGTAGGAATATATATGCCGAGTATATTACCTTCCTTATTCTTTCTAATCCGATAATTCTCGTAAGATTGAAAAGAAGCTCCTGGAGATTCATATTGAATCTCAATAGGTAATTCGCGATTCTTCGAAGTGATCATATATAGATCAATTTGCCATCGAAGCCATAAGGGACTATGTAAGTTGATTCGTTTCTGTTGCTTAGCCCTAAGCACGTCATCATAACTAGTAAAACAGGGTATCTTGGAGGAGTAAAAGTAACCTCCGTCTCTATACATAGAATATCTCTTTCCATAAATGCCTTAATGATTCTCAATCGTTAGTATATAAAGTCCGAGAAGCATATCCTGAGTCGGTACAGAAACGGGATCTCCAGTAGCGGGAGACAATAGATTTGTATGCGAGAGCATAGGAAAACGAGCTTCGGTTTGAGCTTCCAGAGATAAAGGTACATGGACGGCCATCTGATCTCCATCAAAGTCCGCGTTAAAACCCCCACAAACCAATGGATGCAAACGAATAGCACGTCCTTCTATTAGAATGGGTTGAAATGCTTGTATACCCAGTCTGTGTAATGTAGGTGCTCGATTCAACAGTACAGGATGGCCTTGCATAACTTCTTGAAGTACTTTCCATATAATGGGTTCTTTATTCTGGATCATACTCTTGGCAGCCCGTAAGTTACGAGCGAGATGCCGCCCAATCAAACCACGAATCACAAAAGCTTGGAAAAGCTCTATCGCCATTTCTCGGGGTGATCCACATTGATGCAATGAAAGAGATGGACCCACTACTATAACGGAACGACCCGGATAATCAACCCGCTTCCCGAGTGAATTCTCACGAAATCGTCCTTCTTTCCCTTCAATTACCTCGGAAAAAGATTTGTAGGGCCTATTATTACTATCCCTCATCGGTTGTCCGCGTATGCCATTATCAATAAGTGCATCTACAGCTTCTTGAATGAGTCTCTTTTGACACACGATTAGTCCTTCTGGTGTGAATTCACTTCTTAATGAGGAATCAATAGGAGTCTTATTCCGATAAATGATTTTTCTATGAAGTTCATTCAAATCTGAAGTAATTGATTCACCTTCATATAGTTCAATCATTGGTCTCGATTCAGGCGGAAGAACTGGTAATAGATCCAGAACCATCCATTCCGGTCTTATGTTCGTTCGAAGGAAATTCTTCGCTAATCTCATCCGTCTGACTAGAAGATCTTTTCTTCTTCGAATCGTTCGATCTTCCCATTCATTCCCGGTAGATCCTTGCTCTGCCAATTCTTTCCATTCCGAATACGCACGATCCATAACAATCTGAAGATCCAAACTAGCTAATTGTTTCTTAATAGCATCCCCTCCAGTAGCTATTTCTCTAGCTCGAAATGCTTCGAACCCTCGAGTGGAAGAAAAGCTGGGAAGAATATCTTTCCATGATTGATCTTCATAATCGAACAAACCTCGCAATCTTAATAGAGTGGGTTTTTCGGCTATGGGCCTAGCGAGAAAAAGATTGGGATAGGTCAAACCCCCCCAAAGAATCGGACATGAGAGTTTTCTATCATCCGGCTCAAATAGCTATATTGGAGTGGATAAATATAGGAATAATTTCGAGTTCGTGCTTCAAGGAGAATCAAATAGCTACTCATTACTCGAGTTATAAGTCAATCGGATTCTCAAGTAGTCTCATTCCCTTCTTATGATATATTCCTTCACAGAAATACCTTCCTTTTGATGAGAAATGAAAAGGGTTTTCCTTGTCTATAGTTCGATTCATTTTATCCTTTAGGTTCTCACTCTGCTTCGATGGTTATTATGTAATTCGAGACGTATTTGCGATGAATAAGCTTCTATAACCATGTATTTTGAAGTAATTCTTGTAGAACAATTCGAATGAAAAATCTTCCCAAGAATGGTTCGAATTTTCCTTCTCACTATTACTAGAATAATAAGTTTCTTTACGAAGTCTAATTAATGATTTAATAAATAGGAATTAACCCTGGAATGGATCCCCCCTAGTATATTTTACATTACTCCTGATTCCGAGCTTCATGGTACTCCTCGGAAGGTATATGTCGGAATGAGAGGCATCCCATCCGTATTAGATAGAATGACAGTTTCAGATCGATCTGTAATAATTGGAACGTACGATCAAGTCACACATCGCAATACACTGGGCTTTCTAATTCTTTAAGAGGTCTAGCTAAAGGATTCGCAATATAACTAGGAAGTCGTTTCAGAAACCACACATGAGTTACTGGACATGCTAATTCGATGTATCCCATTCGGTATCTCCGAACCCGGGAGTCAGTGAATTCAACTCCACAGTGTTTACAAAACTCGGAATATCCCTTCTTATTACCAACGGATTGGTAGTTTCCACAAGCACGAACTCCACTTTCTATTGGCCCGAAGATCCTTTCACAGAACGAACCATCTCTCTCGGGTTTATGGGTTTTGTAATGCAATGTATAAGGTTGAGTGACTTGCCCAACTATTTCTCCATTAGGTAATTTTCTTTCAGCCCAATTACGAATCTGTTCAGGAGAGGCTAATTCAATTCGAAGCTGTTGATAATTATTTCGGTGAATCATAGGATAAAAATCTTCAATTAATTTCTATTAAACATCTTTTACTTCTCTTCCCAAATCTCTTTCGAGTATCAATTTATGATCCAAATTCAGACCCAAGGATCGTAATTCTCGAACTAGCAATCGAGAAGATTCTGGAACAGTATTAGGTTTAGGTACTGGTTTTCCGGTTATAATAGCACTAAGTACTTTATAACGAGCCTGAATATGATCGGATTTAATAGTAAGCATCTCCTGTAGTATATAAGAGACACCAAAACCTTCTAGAGCCCGGACTTCCATTTCTCCTACTCGTTGTCCTCCCCGTCTGGATCTTCCTCTAAGAGGTTGTTGTGTAACAAGTGCATAAGGTCCACTGGATCGTGCATGAATTTTATCATCAACCTAATGAATCGATTTCATTGTATAAGCTTTTCCAGTTGTAACGGGTTGTTCGAAGGTATCACCCGTTCGTCCATCAATTGATCGACTCTTTCCAGGATGATCGGGTTCGAATAACCATGGATTAGCTGTTTTTGTACTTGCTTCATAAAGTTCTGAAAAGACTAGTTTTCTAGAAGCTTCTCGTTCGTATCTCTCATCGAAAGGTGTTATTCTATGATGGATCCCCAGAAGATCCCCCGCTAACCCGAGCAAACATTCAAAGATCTGTCCTACATTCATTCGTGAAGGTACTCCTAAGGGGCTTAGTATCATATCCACCGGTGTACCATCTTGTAAATGAGGCATGTCCTGTCTAGGTAAGATCTTCGATACAATACCCTTATTACCATGCCTGCCAGCTATCTTATCACCTATCTGTATCTTACGTTTCTGTAATACATATATATGAACAATTTCTGCATTATTCATAGAATTATCTTCGGGATAAATCCATCTAACATCAATGACTCGACCCCTTCCACCAATAGGTACTTTGAGACGACTCTCTTTCGCATTAACTACTTGGATACCAAAAATGGCTCGTAATGATTTCCCTTCTGGAGCACGTAATGAATCCCCCGCTTCTTGAGGTGTTAATTTGCCTACTGAAACATCTCCTGTTTCTACCCAAGATCCTAATACTACAAGCCCATCATTGTCCGAATGACGAAGTACATAACTATCCAAATGAGGTATTTCTTTAGTAATTCTCTCAAGACCCTGATTAGTTGCACGAACTTCAACTTCGTGTCTTTCAATATGAAAAGAAGTGTAAATATCTTCATATATCAGACGTTCACTAATAAGTACTGCATCTTCGAAATTGTATCCTTCCCACGGCATATAAGCTACTAAGATATTCTTACCCAGAGCTGGTTCTCCTCCAACGGTTGCTGCTCCGTCTGCTATTATTTGTCCCTCTTTCAGAAGTTTCCCTTGAGAAACCAAGGATTTTTGATGTATACAAGTATTATTATTGGAACGTTCATATATTCTTGATTTAGTATCTATAGTTTGTTCGTTATTCGGTGATAAAGTAATCCTTTCACCATCAAGATATTCGATCCGCCCTTCTTGTTCGGATACAGCTACGCTTCCCGAATCTAAGGCTACTTGACCCTCCAACCCAGTTCCTACGATGCACCTCTCAGGTTTGCAAAGCGGAACTGCTTAACGTTGCATATTGGAACCCATTAACGCCCGGTTCGCGTCATTGTGCTCGAGAAAAGGAATAAGAGAAGCCCCGATAGAGAAGTATTGTAAAGGAAAAATACTTCGGAAATGTACTTGTTCCCATGCAATGGTTAGGAATTCCTGTCGATATCGGGCTGGAATAACTTGTTCTTCCGGAGTCCCCCGATCCGATGCTAAACAATTTCCAGTTGCTATTCGATAATACTCATCCTCGGCGGGTGATAGATAAACGATCTGTTCTTCTTTAGATATTTCAGATATCTTGTAAAAGGGACTGTGTAGAGATCCAGAAGTGCTAACTCTTGCATGAATAGCTAATGATGCGATGGGTCCAGCATTCATACCTTCAGATGTCTCAATAGGACAAATACGTCCATAATGACTAGGATGAATATCTCGGACTTGAAAATTGGCGGTTCGCCGTGTCAATCCTCCAGGACCTAAAGCACTTAATCTTCGTTTATGAACTACTTCTGCTAGTGGGTTGGTTTGATCCAAGAATTGAGATAAAGGATGTGAACCGAAGAATTCTTTAAGGGTTGTCATTAATGGGGCTGAAGCTACTAATCTCTTGGGAGTTAATGAACGTCTACGTTTAATGGCTCTATTTATAGTTTGTCGGATCGAATTTTCCAAACGATTTAAAGCTAATCTCAATTGTTCTTGTAATAGATCTGCTACAGATCGAACACGTCGATTCTTTAAATGATCTATATCATCGAGGGTACCTATTCCATATCTCATTTCGATTGAATAATCTACGGCAGCTGATATGTCTTGGGGTAATGAATAATGTTCCGTTTCAGGCACATCAAGATTGAGTTTGATGTTCGGATTTCGTCGACCGATTTGTCCCAATTCACATCTCTGTTGAAAAAATCTCTTCTGTAATTCCTTACACATAGATTCTGAGAATACTATATCTCCCCCTATAGAATATAGATGTCTGTAAAGCTCTGCTATAGCATCTTCTGATGATTGAATATCCTCCTTCTGTTTCTTCAGTAGATTCAAGAAAATATTGGGATAACGAACACTTCCCAGAATCTCTTTTATGCTCAAACCCATAGCTAGTAGTAATATCAGAATGGATATTTTTCGTTTCTTGCTGACACGAACCCATATCCTAGTTTTTCTATCGATCTCTGATTTGAATCTTCCTCCCCAATCTGAAACTATAGTGCCCGTATATGTAGGAACTCCTTTGTGATCCAGTTCGTAATTGTGATAGATACCAGGACTCCTCAATATTTGATTAATCAAAACTCTAGCAATTCCATTGATTATGAACGTTCCTTGGGAGTTCATCAAAGGAATAGTTCCAAGGAATACAGTCTGTTTCTGTACTCTCCTGTTCTTCCTTTGAGTCAATTGAGCTGGTACGTATGAATCGGATGAGTATGTAATACATTGATATACAGCATCTCTCTCTCCAATTGAAGGTTCTGTCAATTGGTATTGTTCACCGAATAATTGGGATTCAACTTCTTTATCTGTATCTTCAATCTTTGTAAAATTCGTAGGTTCTTCGAGTAATCCCTGATGGACAAAACGGTGAAATCCTTCGGATTGAATTCTTCCGAATTCCGGTAATACAAACATTTTTCTATTCTCCCTTAATATCATACCAAGGATTCGTCCTCATGAGAAACATCCCAGATCCAATTTTATTTAGTGATTCCTAAAAATGATGACAGATAAAGAGTCTACTTTTTCATCCCCTCCTCCACCGAGCGAGAGAAACGAAGAATGATAGTATCATTATGAAGCGCAATAATCGCGGTACTTCCTGGGAGGTTTACGAAAAGGAAGGAAGAAAGACTTGAAAAACTTGCTAATAGTACTACTTAGTGGTATACTCACTATAAGTCTTCCTTTCCATTCGGACCCAATCTGTAACTTTCATCCATATACCTTCAACTGAAAGAAGGGCGATATAGTCAAGTGGTAAGACAGAGGACTGCAAATCCTTCACTCCCCAGTTCGAATCTGGGTGTCGCCTGATCGATACATAAAAAATTTCAGGGTTGCATATTGTGCCAGCTCCAGAAACAATCCGAGATGCTCCATATGATATTATAGCCTATCACGCTAAATGTATTTGAATCTGTCACGGATAAACAACCCCAAATATAGTGTATCGTAATTCGAAGAATGAAAAAGGTAATTACTGACTTTTCAAAAACCGATTCTCAGTAACATTAAAAAAAAAAAAAAGAAGTAAGAAAAACCATGAAGAGAAAGACCCACGATTTAACTATTGCCTCTCCTTCAGATACTATATAGAAATGAGATTTTTATGTATAATGCGTTCCCTACTTAGAATTCATATACATCCAATTATTCTTGAGATTAAGCAAATTCGAGGGGGCTAGTAGTTACAATTACGGATATAGTCAGTATTGCTCGGGCTGCTTTGATGGTGGTTTTTACATTCTCTCTTTCACTCGTAGTTTGGGGAAGAAGTGGACTGTGATGAATAATTTTCTATTACTCATATGATATGATCCGAGAAATTCGAATCGTTGGGCCTAATCCCAACGATTCGATTCTCTCTGGACTATCTCGAATCTCCCTCGTAAGAAATAGATATGGTATAATCGATTCTCTTCCATTCCTTGTGGAATATCCTTCTTCCCCCCAATCTCATATCTCCGTGAAGCGATTCTCCCTCAATGGGATCCAATAATCTCTCTTCCGAAGAATTATTAGAATTATTATCTGTTCTTCCTAGGGAAAAAAGATTGAACGTTTTGATTCTCAATTTGCGTAAATATAGGTTTTCTGCAGTGAAAAGTATTGCAGTTCCACTTAGGAGTATCTGAGATAACAATAGAATGGGATCTGAACGCCAACCTTGAAAAATAAGAATTCCTCCGCATAATAACCCGATGGGGGAAAAGAAAAAATCATAATATTGGGATAGGTTAAGACTTTATAAGTGCCCCCCCCCCCCTAAAAACCATATGTGATTTTTTCATCTCGTTATGGCTTGAGCAGAAAGATTGATTGGAACAGAATATTTATCTTTCACTCTGGATCCAAGTCGATTTTCGAAGAACTTCTTGGATTGTCTTTTACCTTATCGAGACTAATAATAGATATTTTCTCAATAGATCCGGTTTGTTCTTTATATACTTGGTGCATCTCATTGTGGAGGATCTATTTCTTTAGACTCACGTTCAACTCCGTTGGTTGTATGTATATATCCATTTTCCAAAGGGAATGAGATAGAACCAAGAGGAATATCAAAGATTCAGAATATCTCACGATCCAACTGAGTATCCTTTTTCTTCATATCAGTTTTCGGAGCAAAAAGAAGCATATTGAATCGGTTTAGTCATAGATTGATTCTTATTAGAAATCGTTATTTCTGATCCTATTTCAAGTTTCGTATTTCTTTCAATAGAAATATGTTGAATATAAAAAATATTGCACAAGTACATTTGAGATCACACCTCTAGATACACTAGGTTCCCTTTTTCTAAGGGCATATAAGAGTATACCTATCATTATTGGTCCTATCCCTACTACAGCACCAGGACCCAATTCCATATGAATCATAAAAAAATATATATATATTTCTATCAGTATATTCCGAGTGAACTGGAATAAGGAACTGTGGGATCCGAACCAGAAAAGGCTATCCTATATAGCCTCTTCTATCCAATACAGAAATAAATTCTTATTCTATCCGGAATAAAAGATCCGAAATAAAAAACTATTTCGTTTATTATCCCGCAATAGATAATTATCCCTCCAAAAAACAAATTGGGATTCGAATCAATTGTTTTGAGCGGCCGTTTGAACGTAAGGAATCGGTAGAAAAGCAGTAGGAATTGAAATGAAAAGTGCAGTAGCTATAAATGCGAGAATATTTACTTCCATATTATTATTATTATTTCGAGTTGATTAATGAATAACTTGAGTAATCTCATCGGGATAGACTCTTGAAATCTATTGGAAATTATTAATCAGAATCGATCGACAAATATTGAATCGATTCGAAAAGGGAGGGAATCGACTCAGTCTAGTCAATTCTCCGATATCAATTACATAGTATAACATAAGATAGAATTTCAGGAATACCCGATTAGGGATGTTATTCCAATACGAGACTATCCTGTTATCATTATTATTATCATTCCCAATAAATAAGATCGGTTCTAATACTCCTTCTTTCTACCGAATGGAACAATAAAAATCGAATAACTTTCAGAAGGAATTCCTGGATCAGGGAATCGACAAATATTCGATTCTTAATGCTTATTAGTTAATGGATCGATTTCTATCTAGATGCTTATGATTCTTATAAATCCTGAATCTTTATTGAGTATCGATAATAAGAATTACTATTCGGATTCATTCTGGATTTATTAATTAATATTCCATAGAATTTCCATTATTCATATCGGAATTCGGTTAGTATCGGAATAGCGTATATATTTGCCGATCCTTCTATTCGGTGATAAATAAGAATTCCTGATACGGATTCCGATATCTATCTCTAATGACCCGGATTGGAATCTAGTTACTTGGATTACAGGGATTCTGGATCATTGGTGGAATTTCGGCTACCCCCTATTATTGAGAAAACTCGTGTATATGGAGGAAAATCCGAATAGAAATACTTGCATTTATTAGTCTTATTATGCGAAGGATAGATAATTGAATATTGACATTCAACCGTCTAGTATATAGACTTCATTTGCTGGGATTGTAGTTCAATCGGTTAGAGCACCGCCCTGTCAAGGCGGAAGTTGCGGGTTCGAGACCCGTCAATCCCGATTCATTCTATTGAAATATTCCGAGGAGCTCGATGGAGATATAAGAATCAGAATTCATAATATTATATCTCTATGGATCCGCATTCGCTTTGGGTCGAGCTGGATTCGAACCAGCGTAGGCATTGCCAGCGGATTTACAGTCCGTCCCCATTAACCACTCGAGCATCGACCCATGAATAAGTATTGGAAGTAAAAAGAAAGATAGAAAGGAAAACTCACGTTATGAAGAAGCTTCCCCTCTATTCCGAGGGATTCTAGAAATGAAGGAAATTCTTTCATTATATTCGTGATCCTTCGGCGGAGTAAGTACCCCCAGGGGAATTCGAATCCCCGTCGCCTCCTTGAAAGAGAGATGTCCTAGGCCTCTAGACGATGGGGGCTTAATCATCCCTATCAATAATAATTGGTTTTATCTGAATCGTCAATATTAATTGTCTGGAATTCTTCGGAATATTCTGGATATTCTTTTTCTATAGGAAGAACCTATATATAGTATGAATCATGAATGGGAGAGAATGTGAGAGAGATGTACGGGGAGTGAAGGAAATGAAGACTCTTGACCAAAATCTTCTTCCAGAAAACACTTCGCTTTTTATACACTATGGTCCTTGGAATATTTCATTTGGAAGGGGAATAATCACTTTCCTTTCACAGGACACGGTTTCTGGAGTATTTCTTAGAGAGGTGTAATGTTGAGCTACTATGCAGGGTCCACGTGGGAATGAATCCGAGAATTATTTCTCGAGGCTCTTCGGGATAATCCAAGACAGTCGAAAGACTCAACATCGTTCGGCATCCTTTATTAGATGACCTCTCGGTGGATCTGGAGACTGAGGAGTCTGTCATTATTACTTCTATTTAGAAAAATCGCATGGAGTTTTTACAATCCGGGGGAATAATTATCCCCACCGACTCGGTTCCAACTCTCTGTGCTAGTACGCTCATTTCGCATCTCCGCATAGATTTCCCACACGGGTCTACCATCTCTATAAATATTATTCATCCTAGGGATAACTAATATCCATTCGAATATTCGGCGGATAGCGGGAATCGAACCCGCGTCATCTCCTTGGCAAGGAGATATTCTACCATTCAACCATATCCGCGAACCAGCCCATGCCATTCCTTATTAGGATAATAAGTAGTAATCTATTCAGTCAATGTATCTCTGGAAAGAACGGGATGGATTCCTCCTTTCATAGGGATTCCTCTTTCTGATTGATGTAAAAAGTCCCCTCCCTAAAAATACAGTATCAATTCCATAACTTGTGATTCGTATTAGATATCTCTTCTTACTCGGAATAGTGAATCTCGGGAGGGGAAACTATAACCTTCAGTATATTGAATCTCTAAGATATGAAAGAATTAGGTATACCGACTAAAAAAACTAATCCGATCCATAATGAAGCACCTGAAAATACAATATTCTTGCTACTCGACCAACCATCGGGAGAGGCAAGCACAACAGGTACACCAATTACTAATAGAAATGGAATAGCAACTAGTGCAAATAGAGCCAATTGGAAGGCAATAGTCATGATTCTGACTCTCTATGCATCGAGAATGGAAAATTTATACCATCTGATCCCCATCCGACGGGATTCCAACTATACCGGAAATTATGAATAATACTGAAAATATTCCCGGTACTCCAGAATCTCATTCAATGTCTTTCGATTTATTAATGCTCTATCGAACAGGAATAAGAATCTCATTGTTCTGGATGATCATCTATATGGATCCAATAGGGAATATCACGGAATGGATATTTCTATTCTATATCTTCCAATATATAGGTAGATCCTGATACAATATATTTGTATCAGGATTGGTAAGATTTTATACTTATTTAAGCGATTTCTATTCAATGGTTTCGAATAAGGTATCTATCTGGGAGAGATGGTCGAGTGGTTTATGGCTCCAGTCTTGAAAACTGGCATGGTGATGAGACACTATCGAGGGTTCGAATCCCTCTCTCTCCTCGTATTGGGCCTATACCGGATCCAAGTGTAATTCTGTGAGGGATCCGTAAGAACCATCTATTATTTCTCGGATGGTCCTATCTGATCGGAAAGAAAGTTTATTCTTCAGAACCATCGATGGAACGAAGATTATGAACGAATCCGGAAAACCTTGTATCTCACTAGTAATGCACTGCAGTTTCAAGCCTGTATTTCTTAGAAATTCCATTCGAAGGACAATGAACAAACAGTTTCGATAAGGATATTATTAACAAGGAATCTTTCGAGTAATTAATAGTGGCATCTATTGATTAGAGGAAATAGTTGAAGGCCCTTTCCTTTTTTTAGCCACCCACCCATCGAATGGGTGGGTATATACGTTACCTCACCAGGGATAACCAATAGAAATACTGATTGACGACGAATCATGAGTTCTTATTGGTGTGCCATTATTAGAAAGATGGGTTAAAGACGGGATTATTAATGACTTTTTCGAAGCTGCAGGTTATTTATGAAATACCAATCATAAAATACCGAACCAATGAGCAGTAATTGTCATTATGTCTATGGAGTACAAGAGTTAGGAGTACAAGAGTTACTGATGGGTCCACATCGACGTATTCAACTAAACCTATTTCGGGTGAGTCGGCATACATCTGAAATATAGCCTAGAATCGTAATAGATTCGCTATGATTCTGGGAACATACAATTATCTAGCAGTAGCTCCTGGCATACTACCAAGGGTTAACCTTTCCTTCCCGTTCCTTCTTTTATTCGTCTTTCCTAATTGAGAGGTGTCATAGAAAGAACAGGTTCAGTATCACGGTCAATTCCTTTCTCAAACCCGGCTGCAGCTGCACGAGCTCGTCCTGCATGCCACGAATGACCCACGAAGAAAAAGAATCCTGAAACGGAATGAGAAGTAGCTAACCAACTTCGGGGAGATACGTAGTTCACAGCATTGATCTCAGTAGCTACTCCACCTACGGGATTTGAGGAACCTAAAGGCGCGTGAGTCATATACTCTGCTGAGCGTCGTTCTTGCCAAGGTTGTATATCCTTCTTCAACTTACTTAAATCCAAGCCATTAGGACCTCTCAGGGGTTCCAACCATGGAGCACGGAGATCCCAGAAACGCATTGTTTCTCCTCCGAAGATTATTTCTCCTGTAGGAGAACGCATAAGATATTTACCTAAACCAGTAGGTCCTTGAGCAGAACCTATGTTGGCACCAAGACGTTGGTCCCTGACAAGAAAAGTAAATGCTTGAGCTTGAGAAGCTTCTGGACCAGTGGGACCATGAGATTCACTAGGATATGCTGTATTATTGAACCAGACAAAACGACGAGCGGTAAAACCAGAAATAGAAAGAGCTCCTGGACTATAGGACGAGTAAGCTTCTCCAGACCATACAAAAGCACGACGAGCCCAAGCGAAAGGTTTGGTTAAGATATGCCGGATTCCACCAAATATACAGATGGACCCCAACCAAACATGGCCCCCAATTATATCTTCTGAATTGTCTACACTTACAATCCATCCCTCTCCACCAAAAGGAGACTTAGGTAGATAACCAAAAATAACACTTGGACTTAGAGTAAGATTTGTAATCTTTCTCACATCTCCACCTCCGGGTGCCCATGTATCGTACAAACCTCCAAAATATAGAGCTTTGAACACTGAGAGAAAAGCGCCAGCACCTAACAAGATTAAATGAATACCCGGAATAGTAGTCATCTTGTTTTTATCCTTCCATACATAACCAAAGAATGGAAAAGATTCTTCCGAAGTCTCAGGACCAATGAGCGCGTGATAAATACCCCCAAACCCCAGAACTGCGGAAGAGATTGAATGAAGTACTCCGGAAACGAAATACGGGAAAGTATCTATGACTTCTCCACCGGGACCTACTCCCCAGCCTAGAGAAGCTAGATGGGGAAGTAGGATCAACCCTTGTTCATACATAGGTTTCTCTGGGACAAAATGAGCTACCTCGAAGAGATTCATTGCCCCGGCCCAAAATACAATTAAACCAGCATGAGCCACATGAGCACCAAGTAATTTACCGGACAGATTTATAAGTCGAGCATTACCGGCCCACCAAGCGAAACCTGTGGTTTCTTGATCGCGACCACCTAGAGATAGAGTTCCATTAAAGAGCGTTTCCACGGGGTAGAACCTCCTCGGGGAATACAAGGTTTTCATGAGGCTGATCCTGAGCTGCCATCCAAGCACGAATACCTTCATTCAATAGGATATTTTTGGTGTAGAAAGTTTCGAATTCCGGATCTTCTGCTGCACGAATTTCCTGAGAAACAAAGTCATATGCACGTAAATTTGAAGCTAGACCAACTACTCCGATAGCACTCATCCATAAACCAGTCACTGGCACGAATAACATAAAGAAATGTAACCAACGTTTGTTGGAGAAAGCAACACCAAAGATTTGGGACCAAGAACGATTAGCAGTAACCATCGAATAGGTCTCTTCAGATTGAGTTGGGTTAAAAGCGCGGAATGTATTCGCACCATCACCATCTTCGAATAAAGTGTTTTCTACTGTAGCACCATGAATAGCACATAGAGGAGCAGCACCAAGTACTCCAGCAACTCCCATCATATGGAATGGGTTCGAGGTCCAATTATGAAAACCTTGAAAGAAAAGAATGGATCGAGAGATAGCTGCTACACCGAAGCTGGGCGCGGAGAACCAACCGGATTGACCCAAAGGATAAATAAGGAATACAGAAACGGAAACAGCAATCGGACCAGAAAACGCTATTGCGTTGTAGGGACGCGATTGTACGGATCGGGCAAGTTCAAATTGGCGTAACATAAAACCTATCAGACCAAAAGCACCATGAAGAGCAACAAAGGTCCATAAACCACCTAATTGACACCAACGGGTAGAATCTCCTTGTGCTTCGGGACCCCATAATAAAAGCAAGGAATGTGCTGAACTATTAGCGGGAGTAGGAACTGCAGCAGTCAAAGAATTACAACCTTCCAAATAAGAACTAGCTGATCCATGAGTATACCATGGAGTGACAAAGGTTGTACCGGTGAACCAACCACCTGGAGCAAAATAAGCACAGGGAAATAATAATAGACCGGACCAGCCTACGAAAACGAAACGGTCTCTCCTTAACCAGTCGTCCATACTATCAAATAAATCTTTCGGTTCCTTGGGAGACTTTCCAATGGCTATGGTCATAGTTATTCTCCTATTCAACTGTTTCAACCACTTCTAGGTACCTTTTCATGAGAAGAATATGATATTTCGTGAAGGATCGGAATATCATATCACTGTCCCTTCTGAATGATCGTTCCCCGGGACTGATTTTCCATACCAATGATCTTCAGGAAAACCATCAGGAAGATCTCTCGTTATTGGCTATCCTTCTCGAACTATCTAATATTGACACAGTCCCGGGATAATAAGATTCACTCCATGATTCTCAGAAGGTGGGTCAAATTCTCTTTCCTTCTTGAGATTCCATCAATCCCTCTAGTGCATTACTGAATCTCAACCCGAGATTTGATATTGAATCTATTTATTATCATTGAATAATCAATAGTATTTCTTGGATTCTCTGGGGTATTGTATCGATACCTCCTATCATATCTTCCTTCTTTTCCAATGAAAAAGATTCCGGAGAACGAAAATAGCTTTCCAAGAATCCGTCCGATTGGTATAGAAATAGAATGAAATTCAATAAAATTCTATCATTCGGCTCTCTTTTCTGTATCCCTCGATATTTATTCTACCAATCTTCAATAAATATTGAAAGCTTTTCGGATTCGAATCATCTGAATCGATGAAATAGCGATGGAGTAATAACTAATATTACTTGGAGCTAGATGGAATAACGGACTGGACTCTTGGAAAGCAGAATAGGAGTGATTTATATCCCTATTCTTCGTTATGCAGCAATTCGTACACCAAAATTTGGATGAAATTCTTCGGAATCAAGGATTTAATAAACAGAAGTTCGATATAAAAAGATTCATTCGGATTCTTATGTATCAGAATAGAAATATTGATAGTTATAATCCCTAGTGAATTCTCATATTAAGAGTAGCTAATTCATTCATAATACTATGAATTATATTTATCTATTTGTTAGTTATTCAGAATAACGACATACTTTGGGTAGGATTCGAAGTAGGGATGTAGATTCCAAAAAGGTCTGAATGCTAGTAAAGAATAACTATTGGAAGTTCATCAATCTCTTTCTATATCTATCGGTGAGTTTTGTATATCGAAGAAGGATTTACCGAGCGAGAGGAAAGAAAGGGATAATTCAACCTGATAAGTATCAGAAATGGATCTATTATTTACCATTCCTCCTATTAGAATCACTGCTTCAATGTCATTCCATTCCCAATTCGGCGAATACATATTCTTTTTATAGAAAAATTCGATTCGAACCTTTATGCCATAGACGGATGTTCTAGACCCGATTCTCCATACAGATATTGTATCATTAGCCCTTTATCGGATTTGAACCGATGACTTACGCCTTACCATGGCGGTACTCTACCACTGAGTTAAAAGGGCTTATTAATTAATAGAATTATAACGATTCGGAATATACTGTATTAAAAACGAATCTATTTGCTATACCTCCTTCCTCAGTTCCCGAGTAAAACAATTAGAGACCATTCCCTATCCGGATCTTAGAGGAGGATCCTGTTTCATCAATAACTGAAGGATTTCTGTCATTGAGCCTTTTTCAGAATTCCTTGAATTAATAATAGAAATTATTGGCTCATCAGCAATTTTTCATCCAGGAGCTCGTACCTGTGGAAAGAAAAAAAGGAACTAATTAATAGTTCTTGGTTTTCTATCGGAGCATATATCTTTCTTTTTTCATTCACTCGAGAAATAGATTCTTCTCTCGTGACAATATAAGCATACCCTATATTTGTTATTCCACTTTCATTTACAATTTCATAGATAGAGAGAAAAGATATTCTGTTTTTACAGAAATTGATGTATTCCCTTGCATTTTATGAATCCGGAGAATGTTTCTTGTTCGTATGCTTCGGGATAATTCGAACCAAAAAAACTATTCCATTTTGAATCAAGAATCTCTTGGAATTGAATAAGCTTTTATCAATACGAGAAGAATTCGCCTAAGGAAATCCCGATAATAACGTGGATGATCGGAATCCGCTATATATCCCAAAGATACCCCTTCCTGAAGCGTCTCCGATCCAGAAATGAAAATTTATGGGATAACTTGAAGAGTGAATAGTAAGTAAATTATTCTACCATATAATAGAACAAATTCCCAGAGTTATTAATTGAATCCAGTCCGGGGGAATAATGATTGAATGGTAGAAGAAGCGAGAGGAGTATAGAGAAATCCAGTAACTGGGATCATCCCAGTGGATCCTCGAAGGAACGGGAAATAGGGTAGAATCTATCAATGGTCGGACGGAACATAAGTCTCTTATTCCTAAATAGATAGAATTTATCAATAATTCGTTCCTGAAATTGAACAAACAAGACTCTTAGGAGTATCTGGGAAAACTTATGGGAATTGCAAATGAGTATTGACCGGAACCGGAGGAGCGAATGATCGAATATGAAAGATGCTGAGGAGCATCCTACTTCAATTCCTATGTCCATGCTCTTTATGCGGAGACAGGATTTGAACCTGTGACCTCAAGGTTATGAGCCTTGCGAGCTACCAAGCTGCTCTACCCCGCGTGTTTGATTTATCCAATGCAATTATTATACATCTGTTGAATAATCACATTGAATATTGAGCAATCTCTTGAATCTATATATATCTATTCCTAGGATGATTCCGTACAAAGAATAATGTTCTTTCACCAACTTGATTTTGTTACCCCGGGCAACAAACATGCGTGTGCCATTTCACGAAGTACATGTCTGGATGAACCAAAGTCTCGATAATTAGATCTGGGTCTTCCAGTCGAAGAACAACGACGATGAAGACGCGTGGGTGCACTGCTGCGTGGTGAAGATTGTGATTCTTTGTAAATTTCCAATTTTTCCTCTAGTGATGAACTGTTTTTCATTCCTTGTTTCGAAGATTGACGAATAGAACGATATCTATTTACCAATTTCTGTTTCTTCTTTTCCCTCTCAATGAGACTCTTTTTTGCCATAATGGTTCAGTTAACGATACTGGGATGCTACCCCAATTCGAGTTCGAATCGGAAATAGTCTAATTAAAGTGCTTATTATTCATTATCTATCATTAGTATTATCGACCCGGAGAAGAGGTTGAGCCTACCATTGGCTCGCCAAAAGTAGGCTCGACCCAATAACTATTCCTATTAAAGATACTGATTAGCCAGATTTACCTGATGTAGAAGCTATTGGGAAAGCTGCATAGGTAAATATATAACCTACAGAGAAATGAGCTAATCCTACTAATCGTGCTTGAACGATAGAAAGAGCTACTGGTTTATCTTTCCAGCGAACCAGATTAGCCAAAGGTGTGCGTTCATGAGCCCAAGCTAAAGTTTCGATGAGTTCTTGCCAATAACCCCGCCAGGAAATAAGAAACATAAATCCAATAGCCCAAACAAGATGTCCGAATAGGAACATCCATGCCCAGACAGATAAACTGTTCATACCGAAGGGATTGTAACCATTAATAAGTTGTGAAGAGTTCAACCATAGGTAATCCCTTAACCATCCCATTGAATAAGTAGAAGATTCATTAAATTGAGCTACATTTCCCTGCCATAAAGTGATATGTTTCCAGTGCCAATGAGAAGTAACCCATCCAATAGTATTTAACATCCAGAAGACTGCTAAATAAAAAGCATCCCATGCTGAAATATCACAGGTACCACCTCTACCTGGACCATCGCAGGGAAAACTATAACCAAATTCTTTCTTATCCGGCATTAGTTTGGAGCCACGTGCATCCAACGCACCTTTCACTAGGATCAATGTAGTTGTATGTAAACCCGAAGCAATAGCATGATGGACTGAAAAATCACCGGGTCCGATTGTTAGAAACAACGAGTTACTATTATTATTAATAGCATCCAACCAACCGGGTAACCATAGGCTTTGACCAGCATTGAATGCTGGACTATCAGCTGAGGATAGAAGTACGTCGAAACCATATAAAGCTTTACCATGGGTAGATTGTATCCATTGAGCAAATACAGGTTCGATCAATATTTGTTTTTCCGGAGTACCAAAAGCTAGCATGACATCATTATGGACATAGAGTCCCAGGGTATGGAAACCTAGAAATAGACTAGCCCGGCTCAAATGAGCTATTATTGCTTCTTTATGTTCCAACATCCTTGCCAATACGTTATCTTTATTCTGCTCCGGATTGTAATCCCTAATGAAAAATATAGCTCCATGGGCAAAGGCACCTGTCATAATAAACCCGGCAATATATTGGTGATGGGTGTATAATGCAGCCTGAGTAGTAGAATCTTGTGCTATAAAAGCATACGAGGGTAAGGAATACATATGTTGAGCTACCAGGGAAGTAATTACTCCCAGAGCGGCTAGAGCGAGACCTAATTGGAAGTGAAGAGAATTATTGATTGTATCATAAAGTCCTTTATGCCCACGTCCCAACCTGCCTCCCGGAGGAGTATGAGCCTCCAAGATTTCCTTCATACTATGTCCAATCCCAGAGTTAGTCCTGTACATATGACCGGCAATTATAAACACAACTGCAATGGCTAAATGATGATGAGCAATATCGGTTAGCCATAAACTTTGAGTTTGTGGATGAAATCCCCCCAGGAAAGTTGAAATAGCAGTTCCTGCTCCTTGAGCACTACCAAACAAGTGATTACTAGAGTCAGGATTCTGTGTGTAAACGCTCCACTGACCCGAAAAGAATGGTCCCAAACCTTGGGGATGTGGTAGTGTGGTTAATAAATTATCCCATCTTACGTGTTCGCCTCTGGATTCAGGAATAGCAACATGAACCAAATGTCCTGTCCAGGCTAAAGAGCTTACTCCGAAGAGTCCTGATAAATGATGATTCAGACGAGATTCAGCATTTTTGAACCATGAAAGACCTGGTTTCCACTTAGGTTGCAAATGCAACCAACCTGCTATTAAGAACAAAGCAGAAAGGGCTAATAAGAAGATAGCTCCAGTATAAAGATCTTGATTAGTGCGTGGACCAATAGTATACCACCACTGATATACACCAGAATGAGCAATATTAACTGGACCTGGAGCTCCCCCTCGGGTATAAGCTTCCACAGCTGATTGACCGAAATGAGGATCCCGAATTGCATGAGCTATGGGTCTCACATGTAATGGGTCTTGTACCCATGCTTCGAAGTTACCCTGCCAAGCCACATGAAATAAATTCCCAGAAGTCCAAAGAAATATTATAGCTAACTGACCAAAATGAGAAGCAAAGATTTTTTGATAAAGACGTTCTTCGGTAATATCATCATGACTCTCGAAGTCATGCGCGGTAGCGATACCAAACCAAATACGACGAGTAGTTGGGTCTTGAGATAGGCCCTGGCTGAACTTTGGAAATCTTGATGCCATAATGCTTTTCGAATCCTCCTAGCCATTATCCTACTGCAATGATTCTCGCTAGGAAGAACGCCCATGTTGTGGCGATCCCACCCAGAGGGTAATGAGCTACCCCTACAGCACGTCCCTGTACAATACTCAGAGCCCTAGGCTGGATAGCAGGAGCAACTTTCGATTTGTTATGAGCCCGAACAATAGATTCGATCAGTTCTTGCCAATATCCACGGCCACTGAATAGGAACATTAAACTAAAAGCCCAAACGGAATGAGCACCCAGGAATAAGAGACCATATGCGGATAATGAAGAACCATACGATTGAATAACTTGGGAAGCCTGTGCCCATAAAAAATCACGAAGCCATCCATTGATGGTTGTTGAACTCTGTGCGAAATTTCCGCCAGTGATGTGGCTTACCACTCCTTGATCACTTATACTACCCCAAACATCGGATTGCATCTTCCAACTAAAATGAAATATAACTATTGAGATGGAATTGTACATCCAGAACAACCCTAAGAAAACGTGATCCCAAGCGGATACCTGACAAGTCCCTCCTCTACCGGGCCCATCGCAAGGGAAACGAAAACCGGGATTAGCTTTATCGGGTATTAAACGGGAGCTACGTGCAAATGAAACACCTTTAAGTAAAATTAATACAGTTACATGGATCGTAAACGCATGAATATGGTGTACCGGGAAATCCGCAGTACCTAATGGGATTGGTGATAAAGCTACTTTGCCACCTACTGCTACTAGATCACTACCCCCCCAGGTCAAACTGGTACCTGCTATTGCATTGGGGGCCGTTGAATCAGGCGCAGAAGCATGAGTATTTTGTACCCATTGAGCAAAGATGGGTTGTGATTGAATAGCAGTATCTGAGAACATATCTTGAGGACGTCCCAACGCACTCATAGTATCATTATGAATATATAGGCCGAAGCTGTGGAAACCCAGGAAGATGCATACCCAGTTAAGATGCGAAATTATTGCATCACGATGCCGAAGAACACGATCCAGTAGATTATTATATTGAGTAGTCGGATCATAATCTCTCACCATAAAAATAGCTGCATGTGCAGCAGCCCCAACTACAAGGAAACCACCGATCCGCATGTGATGTGTAAACAGAGATAGTTGTGTAGCATAATCAGTAGCTGGATATGGATAAGGAGGCATAGCATACATATGATGAGCTACTATGATGGTTAAGGAACCCAGCATAGCTAAATTAAGGGCTAGTTGAGCATGCCACGAAGTAGTTAGAATCTCATAAAGACCCTTGTGACCCTCACCGGTGAATGGACCCTTATGAGCTTCCAGGATCTCTCTCATGCTGTGTCCAATACCCCAATTAGTTCTATACATATGACCAGCTATCAGGAAAAGAACTGCAATAGCTAAATGATGATGTGCAGTATCAGTCAACCATAAACCCCCTGTTACTGGATTCAATCCCCCACGGAAGGTTAGGAAATCCGAATATTCTGACCAGTCTAGAGTAAAGAATGGGGTTAATCCCTTCGCGAAACTGGGATACAATTGAGCTAGAGGATCACGATTCGGAATGAATTCATGGGGAAGAGGTATCTCTTTAGGATCGATCCCGGCATCTAATAGTTGATTAATAGGCAAAGAAACATGTATCTGATGTCCCGCCCAGCCCAGGGAACCTAAGCCCAATAAACCTGCTAGATGGTGGTTCAACATGGATTCCACATCTTGAAACCAGGCTAATTTTGGAGCAGCCTTGTGATAATGAAACCAACCAGCAAAAAGCATCAGTCCTGCAAAGATTAATGCACCAATAGCAGTACAATAAAGTTGTAATTCGTTAGTTATTCCGGATGCTCGCCAAAGTTGGGAAAATCCGGAGGTTATCTGTATTCCTTGAAAACCCCCACCTACGTCTCCATTCAATATTTCTTGACCAACTATAGGCCAAACTACTTGAGCACTGGGTTTAATGCGAGTGGGATCACTCAGCCATGCTTCGTAATTGGAAAAACGAGCCCCATGGAAATACATACCACTAAGCCAGATGAAAATAATAGCTAGTTGCCCGAAGTGAGCGCTAAATACTTTACGGGAAATCTCTTCCAAATCATTGGTATGGCTATCAGAATCGTGAGCATCAGCATGTAGATTCCAAATCCAAGTGGTAGTACTGGGACCCTTAGCTAAAGTTCTCGAGAAATGTCCAGGTTGAGCCCATTTCTCGAAGGAAGTTTTTACGGGATCCCTTTCTACCACAATCTTGACTTCTGGTTCCGGTGAACGAATAGTCATCGAGATTCTCCTCTCTTCGGACAAGGGATAGCAACAACCTGCCAACAAGGGATACGAAACTTCTAAGAGATATAATTCGTACTGGAAAATATTTTTCCTTTTTCTTCTCCCTCTCAGTCTAGAACTGGAACGACTATTATAGAAGAGTTATCCAAGGCAGGCATTTGATTTTATTATTACACAACTTATAAGTGCTCAATGGACTTCATAGAAGCAATCCATTGACCAAATAAAAGGAAGATTTTGAATTTCACTACTTGAAAAAAGTCTTCTTTCTGGTACCCGAAAAAGAAGAAGAAATAGACTCTATTTCTGGATATTTATTTGGAACTTATATTTCTATTTCTCCATTCCCATTCCTTAGAACGTCCCGTAATCTTTAACCGATTCTGTGCTTCGATGTAATTGCTTGGAGCAGGTGCTATTGCTTGTTTCCAATACTCAGCAGCTTGATCGAACCGAGCTTCTGAAGTCTCTGGGTCTCCTTGTTGAATGGCCTGTTCCCCTCGGTCGGGATGGGTCGATCCTGAAAGAATTCCTTCCCTTGGAACCGTACCTGAGAGTTTCCTACCTCATACGGCTCGAATGGCTATTGATTAGTTTTCTGTTTATCCGGGACTAAAGAGAGAATTTCGCGTCTTTATTCGGTTGATCGAAATACTAAGAATAATTAATGATACTAGTTTCCAATTCTATTAGTAAAAAATAGAATCTTTTCTATACTCCTACCCATCAGAAAAAATCAGAGTCTTTCCGAAGAGTAACTATCTTACTTTTATATATGGATCCGTTCGATTATATGTTCCCTTTGGGATTTGATACTACACCGTTGCTCAGTTTACTCTTCCAATCCACCCTATTACAGGAATCGATTGTATAACTTAATCATTAAGTGAGCGAATTCTATTGTATCGACCCGAACTTTCAATGATGGATCTTCACGGTGCTTTCTCTATCGATTCAATCGTATTATCCATAGAATATACAGGCTTTTATTCTGCCCTTATGTTCGGGTTACTATAAGGGATTTCATTTCTTACAGCTGATGAAAACTGTTATTCGACAGTGTACATGTGGAAAGCCTCCTTCTTCGAGTAGTTCCGAACTAATAAATCCTATAGTATAGATAGTCGCACGTAATGACGGATCACAGCCATATTATTAAGAGCTTGTGGTAAAGAAGGATTTCGTTTCAATGCTTGGAAATAATATTCCAAAGCCTTGGCGTGTTCCCCATTACTGGTATGAATGGGACCTATATTATAGAGTATATAACTCCTATCATAAGGATCAATCTCCAAACGCATAGCGTTGTAGTAATTCTGTGAAGCTTCCGCATATTCTCCTTCAGACTGGGCTGACATTCGTTATGGTCGTTCATTCAATCCGAATGAGCTCCGTTCCAAAACCGTACGTGGAATTCTCATCTCATACGGCTCCTCCTGCATAATGCATAGAAAGAGAATAATCTTCAGAATCTCGGGAAGATTCTTACTCTAACATTATAGATCGACAGGGGCTAGTGTTTTCGAGACTAATATCTAGCCATCCTTCTTGTCAATATTCTTCTGTTGACATGATTTTGTCAGCAAAAATGGAATATTCAACAATTTCTTTGTTCTCGACGCCTCGTAGTTTGTAGGGATCAGCTACTTCGACAATCTCCGATGATTATATGGGTATCCGGAATACAAACGAGATGGATGTTTGTTGTCCCAATCATTATTAGTATTCGTCATAGAAACATGATGTATATCGAATCTAACCATGACGAAGCTTTTGTGTTGTCGATTTCTACACGTAGTGCCTTTCCCTCATGCCTACCTGTAAAAACACTTTTTACACATCATTTTGTAGGTTTAACCTCTCGCTTAACACTCCAATTCCTCAGAGATTGAAGCATTCGAGGCTGCATTAATCGGGGATACACGACAGAAGGAATTGTTTCGTGTTCGAAACGCACCTTCACTAAGCGCGAGTTTCCTGGAATTCTAATTGTCTCAATCTATTGAGGATTTTGCTAATTGATTTCCCTTGCCAAATCGCACCATCTCTGTAATAGGTAAAAGCTTCTTTCTCTCTTTTAGTTGTTGGTATTATTTGTAATGATATATCTGCTACAATCGTGGAAGTCTTATCAATAGAATTGTCATTTCTCTGGGATCTAGGCATGGTTAATTAGAATCCTTTTTTTGTTCCACTTACTGTTAGATCGATCGAAATTCCGAAAGAACGGGTTTATCTAATGGTACGCAAAGGAGAGAATACTTTTTCAATCTCTCAGTGCCTTCTTTCTGATCGGACACAAAGAGAGGGTGGAGTAATAGAATATCCCTATATTGAATAAGATCCGTCTAGGAATACTAATACGGGCCTGTAAAATAAGCGAACTATAATTGAGCAAATAATTTTTTTCGATAAAGTCCATCCCATTCGAAGGAATTCTTCCCCATAGAATCCGAGTGCTTATTCATGGGATCTAGAGATGTTTCTTTCTCCGATTACTAGATACCGGTGGATTCCATCATTATTCTTACAAATCATTCATTTGCGAGTATTACTGAGGGGAAGTTGTTATCCCGTCTTTCATTATCTAGAATGGATAGATAATGAAACGTTTCAGGAAAGATGGCCGAGCGGTTTAAGGTGTAGCACTGGAAATGCTATGTAGGCTCTTGTTTACCGAGGGTTCGAATCCCTCTCTTTCCGTATCTTAACCCAATTCCTCCTATTCCTACACCCCATAGAATTATTGCTTCATCAAATACTTGGAATAGATGATCCAATTTCCAATTCATTCTGAATAAAATTCTCCCAGTACATAATCCCGATGAGATAAAGATCCATGATACGGATGTAATATTATCGTTCGAGTTCGCACTGAAAAAAGAATCCCGTATATTCTTGAATCAGTCGATCTCCCTTTATCCGCATGAGGAGATAAAACAAATGACGGATCCGTTATATAACAGGGTGATTGAATGGAAAAAGAATCTATTAATTCTTCCACTTAAGATTCATCATTGCTCTTTGGAGAGAATCTCGAGGATTAATGAAATAAAGAATCTTCCGGATATTCGATAAATTCATTGACTTTAAGCTTTACGAGAATAATATTCGACAACCAACAATTCATTTATATTCAAACCAATAGAGTCTCTATTTACGATTCGATTAACCAATCCTTTGGGTCTATTACCCCCCGATAAGGAAAGAGTTAAATGATCTGGTATCTTTTCTCCCTGAGAGGATTCTATTTCCTTCGTTATTCTATCATAGGAACTTGTTCGATCCCTCGCAGTAGTAATATCTCTGGGTTTGCAACGATAACTTGGTATATCCACTATATGATCGTTCACTAAAATATGTCTATGATTAACTGATTGTCTAGCTGCAGGAATGGTAGGAGCCATACCTAATTCAGGAACAATATTATCTAGACGCATTTCAAGTAATTGTAATAATACCTGGCCCGTTGAACCTTTAGCTTTTCTAGCAATACGAACGTATCTAAGTAATTGTCGTTCTGTTGATCCATAATTGAAACGTAATCTTTGTTTAGCTTCTAAACGAATACAATATTGAGATATTTTTTTTGAAGCAGACTGATCAATAGCAATCCGTGCTTTTTTCGGATTCAATGTCTTATTAGTAAGTCCTGGTAAATCTTTTGGACGACGAATCATTTTCAAACGGGGTCCTCGATAACGGGACGTAGAGACTCCTTTTCTACAGTAGGATTGGTAATTGAAACGGAATTCTCAATGATAGAATATGAGCTATTATTCATTAATAATATATAATCATTCTTCTTTATTCTTATATTATTATTATTATTCGTATTAATCATAACATATGAATGTGGGTGAACAAATGCAAGAATGATTGAGAATTCTCTGTATCGTACGATCCTTGGAAGGGATTCTGAAAGAGGAGCTTGATAAAGACAATGATACGGAAGAGCCAGTTATCGGAATCGAACCGATGACCTTCGCATTACGAGTGCGATGTTCTAACCCCTGAGCCAAGCTGGCTTCTTCGGAATCGAATGGGGATGGAATATGATTTATATCCACCCATGATTGCTTGTAAAAGGGATTCGACAGAATTCCCACAGCCTCCATTAGTAGAAGTTGTTCAACCACCATAGGGATGCGATTCAGAAATAAGATTATGTATTGATCAAATCAATATATTCGTTTATAATAGTGGTACATAGAAACAAACTATTGAATTCTATCTATGGATTTTCATTCCTTTCCGATCAATGAATGGAAAGATCTTACAAAAGTGTGGAATATCATAAAAGTACTTCTTAATAAAACTCTAATAAAAGTACTTCTTAATAAAACTCTATGAGATTGAATAGGCATAATAGTAGTAATAAATATACCGTTCGAAAGGAACTGCTGAATCTAAGGAACAATCCTATAATGCAAAGAAACGGAAATACAAAATCAATCTGGTTCTATATCTAACGATTCGGGGAATAGAAAGGGGATATGGCGGAACGGTAGACGCTGCGGACTTGATTGGATCGAGCTTTGGTATGGGAACATATTAAGTGATGGCTTTCAAATTCAGGGAACCCTAGGATTCTTGGGTAGGCAATCCTGAGCCAAATCTTGTTTCAGGAGCAAGATCCGAAAATGAGATAGGTGCAGAGACTCAATGGAAGCTATTCCAACGAATGATCTAACAATTAGTGATTATTATTCATGAAACGGCGGAATATCTATTACATCGTCTCAGATATATAATTAGACATACTTAATAATATTCTGGGAATATAGATATATTTGATATACACTTGGCATTAATACCAATAGCATATCGAAATATAGGATTCGGAAGAATTAATGAATGATTCGATCATTTATGAATCTCAGATTCATCATTCTTCAATCGAATATTTCTCAATGGATAAGATATCGTAATGAATGATTGTCGAGGATAAAGATAGAGTCCGGTTTTACACTGTCAATAACAACAGCAATGCAAATTGTGGTAGAAAGAAAATCCGTTGGTCTTTGTAGGACCGTGAGGGTTCAAGTCCCTCTATCCCCAACTGAGCAAGATGAATCTCGTTCGGAAGTTTGATTATGAGTCATGATGTATCAGATTCATCCAATAATATTTATTCAATCCATCGGATTATTTGGTATACGAGGGAATTTGAAATTGGGGCTACATCTGGATTTTTATTTCTATTTTTTTTCCTTTCATTTTCCCTATTCAAAATGTACGTTCATATTTCTCACTCATTGCTCCATCAAATGGAATTAATATCTCGTTTTTTTATTTCTACCTAGATATCCCACAAATGAACCATTAGGGAAATCTACAAGATTCTATCAATGGTTCATTCATAGATTCTAGAGAAGGAATTATAATAAGAAGGAATAATAATAATAAGAAGGAATAATAATAATAAGGAATAATAGCTTTCCCAATATGTTTCTAATTCTCCCTCCGGTTGACAGAAAACAGGAATATATAATACCATATATGGAGAAGAACCAGCCGGGATAGCTCAGTCGGTAGAGCAGAGGACTGAAAATTCTCGTGTCACCAGTTCAAGTCTGGTTCCTGGCATCTCTATCAGTACATCGATTATATATCAATAATGATTCTATAATATCGAATAGTGTTCTTCTACTAATACTACTAATACTAAAAGAAAATCTGATTAAATAGAAATGTTACGAGTTTTTTATGTCCTTAGCGCTTCTGCTTCTGCTTCATCCCAATCTCCGGGATCCAGGAATCGGTTCGGGAGATTCAATACTCGGGAGATTCAATAAAAGAACGGTTAGTAATAAAAGATGGAATTTATTACTAACCGGGATTAACCTGGGTCAGATATTACTATTCCTTCTCGTGCATAGTGGGTGGTGCCTGATTCGGGAAACATAGAGATATTTTTTGCTATTCATCCATCTTTTTATTAAAAGGTCTCTCGTTAGTGATACAGAAGTATCCTGTATACTAGCAAGAGACTGTTCTTTCTTTTACTCAAATTGACCTAATTTATATAATTTTAGAATCTACAATCAGATGATTATTGAGAAATAATTCTGATTTCTTTCCTATTCAATAAGCATCCTGTGGCTCGTAAAAGTCGGGTACAATATAATCTTTACGTAAGGGCCATCCGATCCGACTTTCGGGCATTAATATACGCTTGAGACGCGGATGACTTTCATAAATAATACCTAACATATCATAAGATTCTCGTTCTTGGAAATCGGAGCTCTTCCAGACCCAAAAAACAGACGGAATTCTAGGATCTTTTCTTGAAACGAAGACTTTTATACATACTTCTTCAGGTTGATCCGCATTATCCTGCACCTTTGTGAGATGATATACACTAGCCAGGGGACCCCCCGGTGTTGCATCATAAGCACATTGGGAACGCAGGTAATTGAAACCACACACATATAAGGCAATGGCTATAGAAGGCCACTCCTCCGCTTTGACTTGTAGAATCTCGACACCCTGGTAATCAAAACCCAAAGGCCTATGGGCTAACTTATGTCTGGTTGGCCAAGCGGATAATCGACCCTGCATTCTAATAGTGGAATTATTATTACTAATAGTATTTGTATGATTAGTTAACATTTCTCTATCTCTCTAGAATACCCTCAATTACTTGTTCTTGATATTGATCCTTTAATATCTAGTAATGAATTTCCGTCTATTTCTTTATTCCGAAGAATCCTTTCTCTTTCTAGGGGGAGATCTAATAAGGATTCCGAAGACTGACTAGATATCTGTTGATTATATTCCCCAGTATGAATACTGGATACGAAAGAGAGTCGGTGGTTCAGGATGAAATATCTATTCCTTGTTCGGGAATTATTCCGATCCCTATATGTTTCCTGAGCAACTCTTTTACGAAGTTTTATTATAGCATCAATAACAGCTTCAGGCTTGGGTGGACAACCCGGCAAATGAACGTCCACAGGAATCAATTTATCTACTCCGCGAACAGTACTGTAGGAATCTGTACTGGACATACCTCCCGTAATTGTACAAGCTCCCATAGCAATTACATATTTGGGCTCAGGCATTTGTTCATACAATCTAACCAGAGACGGAGCCATTTTCATGGTTACAGTACCAGCTGTTATTACAAGATCAGCCTGTCTAGGACTAGATCTCGGTACTAGACCGTAACGGTCAAAATCGAACCGTGAACCAATTAATGAAGCGGATTCGATGGAACAACAACTGGTTCCATAAAGAAGTGGCCATGAACTGGAGAGTCTAGCCCAATTGGAAAAATCGTTCAAGTTAGTTGAAAGAATTGAATTTGATGCGTCTTGGTCAGCAAAGAATGACTCCATGGAGTTAATCAATGGATTCTCTTGAATATCAATCTTGTTTTTATTATTCAAATACTTGGAAGCTAAGACCATTCCAATGCTCCTTTTCGCCATGCATAGACCAAACCAACAATCAATATAGGTACAAAGATCATAGCTTCAATAAAAGCGGATATACCAAATTCTCTGAAACTCATAGCCCAGGGATAAAGAGAAACTGTTTCGACGTCGAGAATAACGAACACTAATGCAAACATATAATAACGAATCTGGAATTGGATCCAAGCATCTCCCTTTGGTTCTATGCCTGATTCGTAACTGGTTCGTTTTTCTGGTCCTTCATTGACAGGTGCTAAAGATCTGGAAATTGAAAAAGCTAGAAATGGAATAAGGTTGGATACTAGTAAGGAGATCCAAAAAGAATCGTATTTAGGAAGCAGAAACATTTAAATACTCCGGTTATATTAAGATCTCTCCCTTTACTTCATTACCATAGATGCAGCAATTGTATAAGAATCGAAAAAGAATCAATGATACTTCAATAGCTATCCGATATAGAGATTGATTGTAGATATACCCTCATCTTCCTATGTAACAGGATTAGGATGTCGATTTCCATTCGGTGAATGGTTGATTTGTCGCCTCATTAATATAATGAAGAAATACGAATTGAATAAAGTATTCTAAGTGGGATCGTTGAAAGTGATACCGTCTATCCGAAATCTTAACAAAGATTCCTCGTATTAGAAGAGTTTGGTAGATTCAATTAAGGCTCTCTTTCGACTATTTTTACTAATCATCCTGAATCATAGATTCTTAATCATTAGTGGTAAAAGAGCCACTGCGTTTGAATTTACCTTCTAGCTATAATAACGAAATATTACCGTATTTCAACCCGATATAAATAAATAAAGGGTCCACTTCTTACAGATTAGGGCTATACGGATTCGAACCGTAGACATTCTCGGTCAAACAGATCAGAATATATGGAAAATTCTTGAACTGCTTCGGGAACCCAACATGCGTCTTTCGTCGCATTGAGCTCTTCTATTAACTAGGAAAAGTTCTAGTTGATTTATCATCCTTTTCTTCCTAGTAGAATAATAAGATGATTCCGTGTGCTCGAATATTTTTTATAGGATTTTTATCTATTTTCTATATAGAAAGCAATCCCGAAGTATTTCAAGAAGGTTTTTGGTGTTGACATAGGTTCGCTTTTTCCAGGCACGAATCTACTCAAAAGAGTCCCTATCGCTTAAAAAGGAGATACGATACTTCATACACCTCGAGGTTCATAAAGCGAGGAAGGGATTTTCTCGAGGTCCTCGTATTGTCCCCATCAGCCTTAGCATTCAATGGATTCAATATTTACCATATCAACTGGATTATAGATCGAAAAGATTTTTCACTCGAATATTCTGCCATGCTTTTGTTCTCCCGAATTAGATTCATCGGTGGAGTAAGACATAAATACCTCACGTAAGATCCTTCTCGTGAATCGGGGGAATATCGATAAACCATTCTAGAAATGCATCGGCGCACGTGTAAACGAGGCGCTCTACCGCTGAGCTATAGCCCTTGTCATTATTGACTCTATGATATAGTAGCTATTTCTAATAGTCCCTGTCAAGCTGGATACTCGACTCTAAGAACCATTCTGATGGATTATCGGAATTGAGTATTCATAGAGACTGTGTTGTTTATAGTTATTCCCTCCGCTACAATAATTAATAACCTACTTAACTCAGTGGTTAGAGTATCGCTTTCATACGGCGGGAGTCATTGGTTCAAATCCAATAGTAGGTAAAACTTATTAGATACCATAAATTTTGGAATAATATCTAATAAGTTTTACGAATATTGGTAATAATTATGAGAATTCTTGGAACTACTGAGTCGTTCCTCGTTCCATCATATCTTATTACTCCGGGAACGAATTCGAAAAGGGATAGGATCAAGTAGCATTTACAGCTTCTAATCGCGCCTTAGCTCTTTTGAATGCCAAATTAGCTTCGATAGTCTTTTTCTTGCCCTCAGCTTGAGCTAGGTTAGCTTGAGCCTTCTGGAAAGTTTTTTGAGCCTCCTCAGTATCAATCTCGGTAGCTCTTTCTGCTTCGTTTACCAATATGGTTATTCAATTGTTATCTATCATAGCAAAACCACCCATTAAAGCCATGGTAGACCACTGTCCACCATAACGTATTTTTATAACCCCTATATCCAAAGCTGTGAGAAGCGGCGCATGATTAGGCAATATGCCGATCTGACCACTATTAGTAGATAGAATGATTTCTCGAACTTCAGAATTCCAGACAATCCTATTAGGAGCCATTACACGAAGATTCAGTGTCATCTCTTTCATCAACTCTCCACTTGTAAGGTTGCAGCCTTTGCGGTAGCTTCATCAATATTACCGACCAAATAAAAAGCTTGTTCGGGAAGACTATCTAATTCTCCAGAAAGAATCATTTGGAATCCCTTAATTGTTTCTATCGGACTAACATATTTCCCTGGGGAACCAGTAAATACTTCTGCCACAAAAAAGGGTTGTGATAAGAAACGTTCAATTTTTCGCGCTCTAGCTACCGTTAAACGGTCTTCCTCTGATAATTCGTCCAGTCCAAGAATAGCTATAATATCTTGAGGCTCTTTATAACGCTGTAAAGTTTGCTTAACTCCCTGTGCAGTTTCGTAATGCTCTTCACCCACGATCCAAGGTTGTAGCATAGTTGGAGTCGAATCCAAGGGGTCTACAGCCGGATAGATACCTTTAGCAGCTAATCCTCTTGGAAGTACAGTAGTAGCATCTAAGTGTGCAAGTGTTGTAGCAGGAGCTGGGTCAGTCGAATCGTCTGCAGGTACATAAACAGCTTGAATGGAGGTTATCGAGCCTTCTTTGGTAGAAGTAATTCTTTCTTGTAAAGATCCCATTTCTGTACCGAGAGTTGGTTGATAACCCACAGCGGAGGGCATTCTACCTAATAAAGCAGAAACTTCTGATCCTGCTTGAACGAAACGAAAGATATTGTCAATGAATAAAAGTACATCTTGCTTGTTAACATCCCGGAAATATTCAGCCATTGTCAGAGCTGTTAAACCGACTCTCATACGAGCTCCTGGTGGTTCATTCATCTGACCATAAACCAGAGCCACTTTTGATTCTGAGATATTTTGTTCATTAATTACTTTCGATTCTTTCATTTCCATGTAAAGATCATTACCCTCACGGGTACGTTCTCCCACCCCCCCAGATACAGATACACCTCCATGAGCTTTAGCAATGTTATTGATCGATTCCATAATAGGAACTGTTTTTCCTACCCCAGCCCCTCCGAACAATCCAATCTTTCCTCCACGACGATAGGGAGCCGAAAGATCTACAACTTTAATCCCTGTTTCGAAGATAGATAGTTTAGTATCCAATTGTGTAAATGCAGGAGCGGATCTGTGAATGGGGGATGTTGTACTAGTATCTACAGGACCTAAATTATCGACAGGTTCTCCGGGAACATTAGAGATTCGGCCAGGAGTAATTTCCCCAACAGGAACACTAAGAGGAGCTCCTGTATCAATGACGTCCATCCCTCTCATTAAACCATCCGTAGCACTCATAGCTACGGCTCTGACTTCATTATTACCCAATAATTGTTGTACTTCGCGAGTAACATTAATCTCTTGACCTGCTGGATTCTGTCCTTTGACTATCGGGGAATTGTAAATATTAGGCATCTTACCCGGAGAAAAAGCCACATCTAATACTGGGCCGATAATCTGAGTAATATATCCCACATTTTTTTCCATCGATGTAGAAATTCCAAAAACGAGAGAACTGGTTTTCATAACGATTTTATTGTATTATCTTTATTTGATTATCGAATTGATAGGAATCCCTGGTATCAAGTCGATCGGTTAATAGTTAGGAGTTATTATTTCATTTCCTTCTCTTTCTCAAGCATATCATTCAATTTTCCGGGGGTGAATCGTAATACATATATAAATTAATATTCGGAAAAATCCGTTTCTCTAATATATCTCAAAGATAATAAGACTCTGCATTACACGAGTAAGTATATTATATTATGTTTGATAATTACACTCCATTCATTAATCCTTCATTTACTTTTCGTTCCTCGAATGTATTGGATATTCAGTTTAATCCTTTTCCTCTTTTTATTGACCAGTCTAACAATGAAAATAGTCTTGAGTCAATGCATCGGAATACTTGAAATTTCAGCTCTTTCCTCGAATTCTCTATGAAACGATAGAAGTCGGTTGCATTACATATGGAACACATTATAAAATATTAGTGTTCCACAATTAGAGTAAGGTTTTGCTCAATTATTTCGAGCGAGTTTATCAGTACCCGTTTCATGTTTCATAGTGAAATATTCCACCTATGTCGAGCAGACCTCATCCTTGCAAGAGTTATTAATCGAGTTGTAGGGAGGGATCTATGTCACCACAAACGGAGACTAAAACAAGTATTGGATTCAAAGCTGGTGTTAAAGATTATCGATTGACTCACTATACTCCCGATTATGATACCAAGGATACTGATATTTCGGCAGCATTCCGAATGACTCCCCAACCCGGAGTACCGGCTGAGGAAGCTGGAGCTGCAGTAGCTGCGGAATCTTCCACAGGTACGTGGACCACTGTATGGACGGATGGACTTACCAGTCTGGATCGTTATAAGGGTCGATGCTACGATATTGAACCTGTTGCTGGGGAAGAAAATCAATATATTGCTTATGTAGCTCATCCTTTGGACCCATTCGAAGAAGGTTCTGTTACCAATACGTTCACTTCCATTGTAGGTAACGTGTTTGGATTCAAAGCATTACGCGCTCTACGTTTGGAAGATTCGAGAATTCCTCCCGCGTATTCTAAGACTTTCATGGGGCCGCCTCACGGTATTCAGGTTGAAAGAGATAAATCGAATAAATATGGTCGTCCTTCGTTGGGATGTACGATTAAACCCAAATTGGGTTTATCTGCTAAGAATTATGGTAGAGCTGTTTATGAATGTCTTCGCGGTGGACTTGATTTTACCAAAGATGATGAGAACGTGAATTCTCAGCCATTCATGCGTTGGAGAGATCGTTTCTTGTTCGTAGCAGAAGCTCTTTTTAAAGCTCAAGCTGAAACCGGCGAGATTAAGGGACATTACTCGAATGCTACTGCAGGTACATGTGAAGAAATGATGAAAAGAGCAGTATTTGCTAGGGAATCAGGCGTACCTATTGTCATGCATGATTATTCGACGGGAGGCTTTACTGCAAATACTAGTTCGGCTTATTATTGTCGAGATAATGGTCTACTTCTCCACATTCACCGTGCGATGCATGCCGTTATCGATAGACAAAGGAATCATGGTATACACTTCCGTGTATTGGCCAAAGCATTGCGTATGTCCGGTGGAGATCATATTCACGCCGGTACTGTAGTGGGTAAACTTGAAGGGGAACGAGAAGTAACTTTGGGTTTTGTCGATTTACTCCGTGATGACTATATTGAGAAAGACCGGAGTCGCGGTATTTATTTCACCCAGGATTGGGTATCTATGCCAGGTGTACTTCCTGTAGCTTCCGGAGGTATCCATGTTTGGCATATGCCTGCTCTAACGGAAATTCTTGGGGATGATTCTGTATCACAGTTTGGTGGAGGAACCCTAGGACACCCTTGGGGAAATGCACCTGGTGCTGTAGCTAACCGAGTTGCTTCAGAGGCTTGTGTACAAGCTCGTAATGAGGGACGTGATCTTGCTCGTGAAGGTAATGAGATTATTCGCGAGGCTTGTAAATGGAGTCCTGAATTGGCTGCTGCTTGTGAGGTATGGAAAGAAATTAAATTTGAATTCGATACAGTTGATGTATTGTAATTTCCGTATCTAATTGGGATTCCTGTTTGTCTAATAGGATAAAGAAGATGGATGAGGAATATCAAGAAAGAGTTTTTTTTTCTCTCTTTCTTAATATTCCTCATAGGTCATGGATTAGGGTTGGTAGCTCAGCGGATAAGAGTATATGGTTCCGAACCATAGAGTCAAGGGTTCGAATCCCTTCTAGCCCGAAAGAATCGATTCACCACAAGAATTCGAGGAGTATCCTTTTTTGTATCAATTTCCGTAGCGATTGGATTTGTCGATCGAGTATTATTGGATAATCGAATGAGAAGTTCTAACATATTATTGGTCGGATAGATAATCAATCAATTGCCGATTAGTCATTGGATTCAGGTTCCGTCTCCATCTGATATTTATTCCAATGAAACAAAGATTCTAACTTTCCATAAATGAATTTTCTATCCCTCAATCCATTTCATTGATCAGATAAACCTGATAAACCTGAATAATTCGTCTCTCTCCGAGAGGGAGGAAAGAAGGAGAAGTAAATGAGGAAACTCTTATGTCTGTAAGAAATCGGTTCGACGACAAACGCAAATTTGGTGGATCAATTGGAGCCTTCCTCGAAAAAGCTACCAAGGGATATGTTTCGAGCGAGAGAGAAAAAGATAGATATATAAATATCGATACTAATAAAGGATCATGGACTCGGTGCGACAATTGTGGGAATATGCTTCATGTGAGATTTTTGAAACAGAATAAGAGTGTTTGTGAAGAATGTGGTTATCATCTTCAAATGAATAGTACGGAAAGAATTGAACTCCTGATTGATCGTGACACTTGGATTCCTATGGATGAAGATATGACTGCACGAGATGTTCTTAATTTCTCTGATGAGGATTCTTATCAAAATCGTATTATTATTTCTCAAAAAAGAACAGGTTTAACTGATGCTGTTCAGACAGGTACAGGAAATTTGAACGGGACGCCTATAGCACCTGGTGTCATGGACTTCCGATTCATGGGAGGTAGTATGGGTTCCGTGGTAGGTGAAAAGATCACCCGCTTAATTGAATACGCTACCCAAGAATCTCTGCCATTAATAATTGTCTGTGCTTCCGGAGGGGCTCGTATGCAAGAAGGGACATTAAGTTCAATGCAAATGGCTAAAATTTCTTCCGTTCTACAGATTCATCAAGTTCAAAAGAAATTATTATATATATCAGTTCTTACCTATCCAACTACTGGTGGTGTTACTGCTAGTTTCGGTATGTTGGGGGATCTAATTATAGCCGAACCCAAAGCATACATTGCATTTGCCGGGAAGAGAGTAATCGAACAGACATCGCGTCAAAAGATACCTGATGGTTTTCAAGTAGCTGAATCTTCATTTGATCATGGCTCACTCGATCTGATTGTTCCACGTAATCTTCCAAAGGGTGTTTTGAATGAGGTATTTGAACTTTATTCTTCGGCTCCTTGTAAAGGAAGTTAATATATTTCCGATTCTATTCAAACCCTTTCTTTCCCTCGGAAAGTGAGGGGTTAATAATAAATCTTTTCCTATTCGAATTTCTTCGGATAGGAATCTTCGCTTGTCTATAGAGGATTTCTCATACGCCCCTTTTGATACGATACTGTAAAAATGTTATAATGCACCTGTATCCGAGTAACCGATTATTATAGTGATTCATCATTCGGATTAGGAATATTATCCGATAGGTAGATATTCGATATTCCGGTTGATAAGAAATGGAGTCGAACATCTCTCAGTGATGATACAATTTCTACTATTCCTGATGGATGAGTTATGATGGATATACAGGAGCTATAAAGACTTCTTCTATTTGGTTATACAACTGAAAATTTCTAATTAGAAATCAAATATTTTTAAGGTAATTCTTCTACGACAGCGTCTTATTTACCTTCCATTTCTGTACCTTCAGTAGGTTTAGTGTTTCCAGCAATTACAATGGCATCTCTGTTTATCCATATTGAGCAAGATGAAATTGTGTAATTACCAATCCTATAGAGACTCCTATAGGAGAAACTCTTATAGGAGAAACTCCTATAGGGATTTCTATTTCTATAGCATATATCGAATATGATTATTATTACATGCTCCATTAGATAGAATATGTTCCGGGAGTTTCGTTATCAGTTTCGATCTATTGGAACTTTTGAGTTTTATTATTCTCCCTGATGTATGTTTCATTCCTTCGTAAAGAAGAGATGAAACATAGGTCGCTGCTTTTCCTCTATCTAGTACATCCCCTATAAAGATCTCGTATCGTTACCAAATACCGAGATTGATTCTTAATCTTATATGGATATTCAGAAACGGAACCATTTTTGAGATGGAATCGAATTAAAGGGGATATAGAACGAGTAGAATTAATAACACTGTAGATAATTCATTACTTGAGGTAAAAAAAAAAAAATATTAAAATATTCGGGAGATTTTCAATGACTCGGCAATCCGAATGGCTCCTAGTAGATTCTGTAAAAGGTTCCCGTAGACTCAGTAATTTGTGTTGGGCCTGTATTCCCGTTTCCGGTGCACTAGGTTCTTTCTCAGTCGGATTTCCTAGTTATCTGGGTAAAGATCCGATTTCCATACTTCCATCTCAACAGATTGTCTTCATTCCACAAGGAATTGTAATGTGTTTCTATGGTATTGCGGGTTCCTTTCTCGGATTTTATTTGTGGTGTACCATATTCTGGGATGTGGGTAGTGGCTACAATTCATTCGATAAACGAGAAGGAATCTTTTGTCTTTTTCGTTGGGGATTTCCTGGAGAGAATCGTCGTATTCGTATCCGATTCATGATAAAGGATATACGAGCAATAAGAATGGAAATTAAGGAAGGTTTTTATCCCCGTCGCGTTCTCTATTTGAAGATGAAGGGTCGGAAAGATATTCCCTTAATTCGTATCGGTGAAGATTCAACATCGAGAGAAATGGAAGAAAGAGCTGCGGAATTAGCTCGTTTTTTACGTGTATCAATTGAAGGACTTTGAATTTCAAAGTCAATTGGGAATGTCTATTATTCTTCCCATTGGGGGATAGGGGAGGGGAAGGTAGTGAGAAAGAAATGGTATCGGAGGAGGAGAAGGAATAAGGAATAGAATCTATTTCTAAAAAATAATTTAGTTACATAATATTTATCACGAATCCCTTATTACTGATACATGAACAGTACCTATGAGATCATACTGGTGGAAACTCCTTCAGTGGTTTTCCGATACCCCATATCGCTCCTTGAATAGAGCGTACAAAGCTAGCAAACGAATACAGTCTATAAGAAAAGATTCTTTATCATACATAGGAAAATTATCATCCTCAAGATACTCGTGGCAAGCTGTAATATTTTATATGAATATGGAATTTAATAATTCTGTATTCATTATATATTGGAGTCTTTTGGAGTGCAAGTTTAGCATATCTGTACTGAATATTCGGAATAATTGGAAGTTGATTTTCCAAAAAAAGCTTCCTCGTTCATCTCCAGTCAATAACGATTCATTCCCTTGCGATGCAGATGGAGTATACTTAGAAAAAGATTCTTATGGTGCTTCGTTATATCTTCCGAATATTCTGTTCTTTCTCCTGGTACTCCTGAGAAAAATTCGTCCGATTCACTTCAATGATAATGAAACGAATGGGAAACCGAATGAGATCAATGGTTCTTTAGAAAATGAATCACGAGATAAATCTTATGCTTTCGCGGGAGGATCCCTGTCGGGAGGATCGAGTAGGATAGAAAGAATGAATAGGAAATTAGCTTGGATCGAAGCAACTTTGAATGATCTGTATATTCGGAGACAATCTTATTATCTCACTCTTCCATCATTCCGGACGAATGATGATCCAGACGAAGAATCTTCCGTTTCGAAATCGAGAGATTCTCCCAGTACTACCATACCTTACGAATCCATAAGTCTTGTACCTCGGTCTATAACTCGTACTTTATCCAGATTCGAGACAGAGTTAGCGAGTCAATCGAGTTCATTAGTACTTAACGAATTTCAATTGGCGAAATCTCAAGCATTATCTCCCATCCAATATATCGGATGCTTATTATTCCTTCCCTTTATAATCCCCATTTTTTCGAAAAGGTGGTTCCTAGAACCTTGGATTAAGAATTGGTGGAATACTTCCCAATCGCAAATCTTCATCAATCCTTTTCAAGAAGAAAGGGCTCTGGAACGCCTCCAAGAAGTGGAAGGGTTACTCTGGTTGGATGGAGTAATGACAGATCCTGTGAATAATCAATTACAAGATTCCGATATAGATGTATATGACGAAACAATTCAATTAGTGATGATATACAATGAAGGGAATATTCAAATTATTCTACATCTATTAACTGATGTCATTAGCATTGCCACTCTAATCCTTCTGTTTATCATAGGCCGAAAAAGACTCGCTGTTCCAAATTCTTGGATTCAAGAATTATTCTATAGCTTGAGTGATACGATGAAAGCTTTCTTCATTCTCCTATTGACTGATCTATGCATCGGGTTCCATTCGCCTCACGGTTGGGAAATAGCAATAGGTTCTTTTTTAGAACATTCGGGATTTGCTCATGATAAATATGTAATCTCTTGTTTTGTCTCAACTTTTCCAGTCATTCCAGATACAGTCTCTAAATATTGGATCTTTCGCCATTTGAATCGTATATCTCCCTCAATCGTAGCAACTCATCATACAATGAATGAATGATAATCATTCCATTCGTTTTGCTCAGTGAAATGCATTTTTCTTTCCTCCATAAGAACTATCGGATATTTCTAGAAATCTAGAAATCAAATTATTGGAATAAAAGATTAATCATTCTTAATCTCCGTAATTATTGGAATAATAGAATCTCATGGAATAGAAAAATAGTTATTAGCACTGAGACGTCGGGAATAAACCTATTCGTAAGAATATTTGACACTAATAATCGAATTATGCGAAAAAGAAATACTAATGACTGGATGAAAGAGTGGGTGATTCGATCATTCTCAATATTGATAATTTTTAATAGAATAACTTGTACATCTGTATCGAACGCATATCCGATTTTTGCGCAGCAGAATTATGAGAATCCACGAGAGGCGACTGGACGTATTGTATGTGCTAATCGTCACCTAGCTAAGAAACTTGTGGATATTGAAGTTCCACAATCTGTACTTCCCGATACTGTATTTGAAGCAGTTGTTAAGATTCCTTATGATATGCAGATAAAACAAGTACTTGCTAATGGTAAGAAAGGAGGTTTGAATGTCGGAGCTGTTCCTATTTTACCCGAAGGTTTTGAACTGGCTCCTCCCGATAGAATTCCGACTGAATTGAGGGAGAAATTGGGTAACCTTTCATTTCAGAATTATCGTCCTGATAGGAAAAATATAATTGTAATAGGTCCAGTTCCTGGTAAGCAATATAGTGAAATAATATTTCCCGTTCTTTCACCAGATCCTGCTACTAATAAAGAAGCACACTATTTGAAATACCCTATCTATGTGGGTGGAAATAGGGGAAGGGGACAGATTTATCCCGATGGAAGTAAAAGCAATAATACAGTTTATAACGCTTCAGTAACGGGAAAAGTACTAAGAATAGCACGTAAAGAGAAAAAAGGTGGATACGAAATCACTGTCGAAGAAGCATCAGATGGTCGTCAAGTAATTGATATTGTACCTCCAGGACCAGAACTCATTATTCCGGAAGGTGAATCTATTAAGGTTGATCAACCGTTGACTAATAACCCTAATGTAGGTGGGTTTGGTCAGGGGGATGCAGAGATTGTACTTCAAGATCCATTACGTGTTCAGGGTCTTTTATTATTCTTCGCGTCTGTTATTCTGGCACAGATTCTTCTGGTTCTCAAAAAGAAACAGTTTGAGAAAGTCCAGTTAGCGGAGATGAATTTCTAAGTACATACTCTTTGTAATTAGGTTATCCAAAGCGTTTAATTAATAGAATCTCCCTCTCTTCTTGATGGTCAATCTAATGGGATCGAATTCAGGTTCTAGACTCTCATATAATACGATCAGAGTCGCCTTGGAAATTGAGTGCTTTGAATACTATTATCTCTTTCCCTTATTGAAAGAAACTCTGATTCATCGGGGATATGCGTCGGGTATGAAACCAATTCTTTTCAAAATAATGTCCCAACAAGCATCGAAACACATATCTCAACCCGCTGAATGGTCCTCCGATTTCCATATCGGTGGTGAAACTTCATCATCATCATCCCTCTCTCATATTCATCGGAGAAAGACAGACCGGGAATCAGACATATATCCCGGATCAGGCTATTCCTCCCATATTGATGAACGGAATACGATAAAACTTCTTCTACCGCTTAATCTTCCTATTCCGGAGGAAGAATTGCCAGAAGAATTTCTAAGGGGATATATAAAAAAAATCACAGAATCCTCAGATTTATCATTATCCTACTCAGTTTCATACTCTGATCGAAGTTTCCGTGGCTCTGAGATGCGAGAAACTAGTGATTCTTCCGATCCTGCTTATCAATCACCGAGAGAGTATATTTCCCGTATTCCCCTCAAATTCCTTTTGGTCCATAAGGAATGGAAAGCTGAGGAATGGTACCTAAGTATGGCTCATACCGCTTATTCTGATAATACAAGGGATCTCTCTAGTAATTCTATCAGGATGGCTTGTCTCGAGAAACAGATATTATTTCTCCCGAATCGAGTAATAAAAACTAAAAAATTATTGAAGTATTCTAATAATTAGGATTCTCGCTCTTATTCGATCGATTCTTCGTGGGAGAATCGATCGGATGATTTATTATCCAAGTGGGGAATCAAGGGGAGGGAGAAGAATAAATAGAAAAAAAACCCTTGTTATTACAAATGCTTAATCGAATGATCGTCATACTCAGAGGAATATACTAGATTCCGAAAGACTTTACCCTTTCCTGAGTTTCTGAAAGGTAAGTTCTTTTGAGATCTAGTATATCTCTCCATTCGCAGGTACGGGGAATAGTCCGATGTTTCTTCCTTCTCAGAGGGATGATCCTAATCCGGAGTAAGCTCCATAAAAGAATATTCCCAATAAACCTATCACAAGTATACCAGCTACAGTACCTATTAGCCACAGAGGAATCCTTCCGGTGGTATTGGCCATCTATCCCACTCCCTTTTCCATTTCATCGGTTAGTCATGACTCGAGACATGAACAGTCACAAATGATTAAAAACTTAGATCTTTCTAATTCAGGTTGGAGAATCCTTACTATTTCTAATTGAAGAAGTAATTGGAGAATGAAACAGCGAGTACAAAGATCAGTAATAATCCCCAATAAAGACTCGTACGGTTCAATTCTACACTTTGTTTATTCGGGTTCGGTTGTGTCATAAATTTACAGTTTCTATAAGGACTATCGTTGAATGAACTGCATTGCTGATATGGATCCCGAGAAAGAAACCGTAGGTACAGCTAATCCGTGAACAGCCAGCCACCTAACTGTAAAGATTGGATAAGTTCTATCCAGAGTCATTGGTACCTCCTAAAAGGATCTAGTAAATTCATCGACCTGTTCCAACGAATCGAAACGGCCAGTTATTAAAGGAACCTCTTGTCGGCTCTCCGTAAAATATTCATTTGGACGAGGACTTCCAAATACATCGTAAGCCAAACCTGTACTGACGAATAACCAACCTGCAATGAACGAAGAAGGTATAGTAATGCTATGGATGACCCAGTATCGAATACTAGTAATAATGTCAGCAAAAGGACGCTCTCCCGTATTCCCAGACATGTTCAGCTCCGTATATTCTTGTAGAGGTAATGGGGATTCTTTCCCAAGAGAGATAGATACTAGGAGATATAGGATCTACTGGTATATTCTAGCATTCCTTGTTAGGTTGTCAATGTTATACCAAGGGTATCTTTTAAATATACTGGATCAGTATAGCTAGCCTTCTTCCGAAGCAGCAAGATTACTTCTACAAGGAGGAACGAGAATTGATATATAATAAAATCTCTCTATCTTCATTCTCGTGGTCCAGTATTAGAAACACCGGTTCTTTGTAAAGAAAGTCTTCTTCCACGGAGAATGGGATGTCGGATTCGGGATGTGGGAAGCTCAGGTAATTTGGCATCAATCCCTATATTTATAGAGAATCCCGGGAAGCTGTGAATTTATGGAAACAATTTTGACGTATAACCAATAGTTCGTTCTTCTCACGATTGAATAATGAGAATCCTCGATAGATTCAATGTCTCTTTCTTTTGCTTCTCAATGAGTATTATTATTCCATTATTACATTAATAAATTAGAGTTTATTGAAATCCTCCTCCTCCCCCTCCCCTCAATAATACCAAATGGAATTCTGAATGGAAAATGAATCATTCAATGATTCTTATCAAACAACCGATGATCTTGTTCTTCCAGAGAAATACAGATTGGATAATTTGTCCTTCTCTCTTCTTTCTATAACAATTCATTGCAAATTCAAATATTGAAACTGTAATTACGAGTTTTCTAGTAATAAAGAAGGATCGAGTCAATAGATGCTCTACGAAATACTTCGGTAGTATTTTTGTGACGGGAATATCTTGTATTGGGAGAAAAAAAAAAGAAAAAAATAGGTTTCGAAGAATTGCTCCAAGAATTATTGGTATTTCATAACCGGTTTTTGAGAGTCATTCCGCTCATTACTTCGAACAATATTTCATGAATCAGCAGTAAACGTTGCTTCTAGCTCGACGTTTAGGAAGGATTAGAACCATCTCCCCAATAATACTCCCATCGTTCCTGTTCCAAGATTTTCGGATAATTACTCCGGAAAAGTGTATACTACAACTGTTGGTTCAATTCAGTATTCAAATATATGCCTACTCTACTAAGTTACTCTGCATTTTTATTGTCCGTACTAACTTTAACTCTAGTACTATTCATTGGCTTGAATAAGATACAGCTTATTCAATATAACGGATGAGGAGAGCTCGATCTCTGGGTTCTTAAAATTTCACTGTATTTATCGAAGCTCTATTATTATTATTATTATTGATATTCAGACTCATTCTGGTAAGTATTCGTATCATAAATCGCCTCTAGACTCAAATGGTTGAAGCATTACTATCTGGAATCGTGTTAGGTTTGATCCCAATAACTTTAGCTGGATCATTTGTAACTGCATATCTACAATATCGACGCGGTGATCAATCAGATATTCGATGAAATTGTATAATCCTTTTCTTCGACGCTCATGGATCTCTCTAATGAAATAGAGAGGTCAAATCTCATGATAATATTGAGTCGATTCTTTCCGTAGAATTGAAATGGATACAAATCAATCTTACTGATAACTCGTCCGAATAATCACGCCCTGTAGGATTCGAACCTACGACATCAGGTTTTGGAGACCTGCGTTCTACCGAACTGAACTAAGAGCGCTCCTTCTAACTCGATTCTCTTCCATTCTAATGAAGATCCGTGGGAATTGAGATGGGAGAACTGACTCATTTCGGGATTAGAAATTCTTCCATTTAGAGGGATACTCCTTATGATCAGACTCGAGGATCTATTAGATCTAGATCCAATTACACGTATTTGTTATCAATCCTATTCCGGATTCGTAGGGAATATTCAAGATAGGGATGACAGGATTCGAACCTGCGACATTTTGTACCCAAAACAAACGCGCTACCAAACTGCGCTACATCCCTATGTATGAATCCCCAATCATAATTCTAGGAATTACTGATTCGATGAATTATAACTAATAATAATAATGATTGGCCACATCCCTGTGAATATCCTTTTCTTTCCAAAACTATTCTATTTCTGATTCTTGAATCAGAACAATCCGAACCCATTCTTGTAGTCAATCATGGTACAAATACTATATAAAATACATAGTATTTTCATTCGATAAATCAAAAGGAGAATTTGCGATGCAGGATGTAAAAACATATCTCTCTACAGCTCCCGTTCTAGCTACAATATGGTTTGGGTTGCTAGCCGGTTCATTAATAGAAATTAATCGTTTTTTTCCAGATGCCTTAATATTTCCGTTTCTTTAGAGAAAGAATCTGAGGAATGGATATAGCATAAACGGATCGATCAGTAATTCCATTGGATCGTGGATAAGTCGGTATTGGAACACTAGTCCCTTCATTTATCCTATCAGAATAATCCCACGAATCATTCTGAGGGTCCAGTAGACCCAAGATTCTAAATTGCAACCAAATCTATGGCTAAAGGTAAAGATACAAGAGTAATAATTACTTCGGAATGTACTAGTTGTACTCGAAATAAAAGTGATGAAAGGTTTTCAGGTATTTCTCGATATACTACCCAGAAGAATCGTCGAAATACACCTACTCGATTGGAATCGAAAAAATTCTGTCCTTATTGTTCCAAAAAAACCATTCACAGGGAATTGAAGAAATGAAAAATTTCTATGAATGAATCGTAGAATAATCAATAGTTTCTCAAGGTTTATGAAAGATATTATGAGTAAATCCAGGCGATCTTCTCGTAGACGTTCGCCACCAATCAGATCCGGTGAGATCATTGACTATAAAAATACAAGTTTGCTTCGCCGATTCATGAGTGAACAAGGAAGGATCTTATCCAGACGAATGAATAGGTTGACTTCGAAACAACAGCGCTCGATGACTGTTGCGATCAAAAGAGCTCGTATTTTAGCTTCGTTACCTTTTTCGAACAACGAAAGTTGATTTTCCCGAGAATCGCGTGGGAGATTGATTTACAGTACAAAAGATTCAAAATTCGATGAAACATTTACTTTTTCGAACATGGAATGGGGAAGGGATTGAAGAACAGGAAATGGTTAGAAGCTCCAATCCTCCAGTATAGAATCTCCAGTCCTCCCCCCCCCCCCCCTCCCGTCTTGCCTCGCCGGGGAGTTTTCTCCGGAGAGGTCTCATGTTCCCAATCAATGAACTTATACACCAATCTCTCGTACTATTCTGGAAAAACCATTAGTGTCTGGGATAGCCATCTGTGCAAGTATTTTGCGATTCAAATAGACTTGATTCTTGTATGAATTGTTAATCATATTATTATGAACGAGTCCATTTTCCCGTGCTGCTGCATTGATCCGAGTAATCCATAAACGACGAATCTGTCTTTTTCGATTACTCCTATCTATATAAGCATAAGCTAATGCTTTCATTTCTTATTGGTTAGCTGTTCTAAAAAGTTTCGAATGCGCTCCCCGAAATCCTGATGCGATTTCGAGAATATTCTTGCGATGTTTCCGAGCCACATATCCGCGCTTCACTCTAGTCATTAATTGTTCACTCTCATAAAATACTAAGTCTCCTTCTATCTCCTTCTACAAAGGAGCTATTAATAAATCTCGTAGAAAATATCCCATCTATTTCTTTCCGGAATACCCCAATTAGCTTTTGCTAATCATTGAATCTAATTAAATATTCTCTTCTCTGTAAAAATCCTTTTGATATAGATCTAATAGTATTTCATTGAACGAGACCGTCCATTTCTAATATTATTGACCCAAAACAATATTACGAATATTCAGGATTAGACTCGGATGTATCTCTTTATATATGATTCATCCATACGAAAAACTTTTGTCTCTGATGTAGGAAATAAGGATCCCAATGGCTTTCGCTACTATAACCTTCCTAGCCATGAATCCTCCAGGTTAGGTACCCATTCGGTAATCAAGGGATAAGACCTCGCACCGGAAAGAATCATGGATTCCAAAGTTTCCATGGTCTCTTCTTCGACAGTTAGGTCCTCCCTATACACCGGAGCCTCTTATTCCTCGAAAGGAGAAATGGAAATGCTATTGGTAAGTTGTATAGTTTCCAATCTTTAGCTCTACTCAGAGGATTGAGTAGTAAGTTTTCTTACGGAAAGACTTATTTGTATAGTAACGGCATTTCATTTCGGGAGTTAGCTGGATAGCTGACCTCGGGATTCTGTCATTGCGGGGATATCAATGAATAATTGTAATTATTCTCATCATTTTTCCCTCGCTTAATGATCTCACTAGCAATTCTTACCATCATTGAGGAACCGCTCCTCATCCCGCATCGGGATGATTGGATTTGCACCAATGAGAACCATGAATTTTCATCTTCAACCAGAAAGGATAGATGATGGATCTTCACCTCAATCTAATCAAAGGGTTCTTCTGCAATAACAATCCCCTCAATATCATTCAGTTTCTGATCCGAACAAGTCGCACATACACCCTGGTACATACTCCTCTACGTTGGGGACATCCCCGAAGAGCGGGGGATTTCGTTCCACTTTTTATTGGTTGTCTCGTATTCCTAATGAGTTGTTGATTGGTTGGCATGTTCAAATATATGCAGAGATTTCTGGTTCGGATTATTCTTAACCATAGGGAATCACTATGGAATCAATATCTCTTACTCGTATTAATTTCCAGTAAATCCGGAATGAAGTTTTGGAAAAATTAATGATCTGAACGGGACTTTAATCGAAAGAAGAGGGAATTCCAATACCCCCCTCCCCTATTGATTCATCAATGATCCTGAGAATCCAGAAATGGGATCTATGAAATCCCCCAGTTCCTTGGGTTATTCCAGGTCTCGTTGCGTAAAAAGGGATCCCGTATTCCTAGGATGAAAAGCTCCTTTTAGTTCATATCATTCTTTGCTTTCCCAGAATCATCAATACCATTCACTGATTCAATGTAGAATCTGAAGAAGTTTCTGATGCTGTGAGATCTGCAATACCATAAGTTTCGGCTTCTTTTGCTGACATGAAAACATCTCTTTCCATGTCTTCGGAAATCATCCATAAAGGTTTGCCCGTTCTCTATACATGAACTTTAGTAATACAGTCACGAAGTTTCAATACCTCTTCCGCTTCCATAATACATTCCCCAGCTTGTCCGTCGTAATAAGAACTAGCAGGTTGGTGAATCATAACCCTGGTTCGATATTGTTATTCATCAACCTGGAATTTCAATAAACCGTACAGGCATTTTTTTGCATACGGCTCCGTATTGGATTAAGAGAGAATGGGAAATACGTATACGAAGTATTATTAATGGAATAGATAGAAATATTCATTTATTATTCAGTACTTAATCATCGTGAAATCCATATACCATCCTTCTTCTTTCCCGACGAATACTATGATGGTTCCGTTGTTTCGTTCTAGCCAGCAATCCCAAAGTTTTCTATTGATAAAAGAATCATAATTTTTAATTCGTAATGATACGTGGGGATTCAGTCTCTGTAGGAGTTTATGACGCTGAAATAGACCCATGAGTTTCGAATCTCCGATCCGAATAACTAATAATATTGATCCTTCTCACTATCCTGATGCTTGGATATGCATCACAAGTATTTCTATCAAGCTTAATATGCCATGCTATTATTGCCCCAATTCCAATAGGCGAAGGCATAGTTTCTATCCATACAAATCATTGGCGCCAAGCGTGAGGTAGTGCTATACGTTTAGTGATCTCTCCCCCGGTTAAAATGAAGGATCCCATTGAAGCAGCTAATCCCATACGAATTGTATGTACGTCCGGTACGACAAATTGCATAGCATCATAAACAGATATTCCTGGTAATACTGCTCCACCAGGGGAGTTGATATATGAATACGTATCTTTGGTTTCATCTTCCCCATTCAAGTGCATCATGATACCAATAAGTTGATTTGCAATCTCGTCATCCACTTGTTGACCCAGGAAAAGCAGCCTTTCCCGATGGAGCCGGTTGATCAGGATAGGTTTATACATCGTCTTCCCCCGGAACCGTACGAGCATTGTTAAATGCATACGGCTCGAGCAGTTTTGGGGAATGAAAAGAATCTCTCGGTTATTCCGCGGAAGCATTCTTCGTTCCGAAAGAATGAGAAAGGATTGCCTCATTGTTCCGATACATCCCTCACTACTCCCGGTTCAAGTTTGTTTCTCCATTACTGTTGAACTTTATGAACTGTGTCTTGATTGGTATATTACGGGATATTCGTTATTCTTCATACAAACTTCCCGTTACACCAATATTTTCTCGTTCTCAATTAGGTCCCTCTGAAAGAATCTTTAGGTTCATGTTCTACTTCGGGGAAATATTGATCCGATCATCATTTGTACATATGGAACAAATAGTTTTACTTCCATTATCTCTACTTCTACTTTTGCAATCTCCTCGGGTTACCAGTTATTCCAGTACCTTCCAGTTCTGCAGCTATTCTTGCTATCATTAATTCTCGGGATTCAGTGGTCGAAGCCTGAATAGTTTATTGGTTTCAACTAGCCATGGATTCTTATGATCGATAGATCCCTCATTGGATCTTCCATTTCAATCTCACGCGTTGGACCATTGGGAATTCAGTCAATTTTGAGCGAGATGGAGACGTATCGATCGGATGAAGGGGGACGGGAAGCGGTTCCGTATAACCTAATATATCTAACAAGTCGCACTATACGTCAACCCGAACTGCATCTTCTTCTCCAGGGAGACGAAAGGGCACCTTCGGAACACCAATAGGCATATAAGAACGAATAAAAACTGATCTCTGATATGAAAGCGTAATCTATAATGAGCAATAAATATTTCTAATGTATTATAACACGTCTAATCGAAACGAAATCTATTTATTATGGAAGGAAAGAAAGATACGGACTTCTGAACAGCACTCCTAGGGTATACAATTGATGGAGCGGAAATTCCTTCGAGGACACAAACATATAAGTGGGACCAATCTCCACATTGTTATGAAAAAAATTGGAATGCTAAAATATCTATGTCTATTTCTATAGCTGGGGGAGAATCGATACCCCTCCCTATATAAGCAATGCACTTCATACATTCGTATAATCTGAAGTAGAACTCCGGGTTATGATTGGATAAAGTTTCCTTTCTTTCTTCCACAGCGCGGTTTTCCAATGCAAGAAAGTTACATAGTATTCACTTCTCTTTAATAAAGGGGTTTTTCAATGGGGTTGCCTTGGTATCGCGTCCATACTGTCGTATTAAATGATCCTGGTCGTTCACCTTCTGTACACTTGATGCATACGGCTCTAGTTTCTGGTTGGGCTGGTTCAATGGCTTTATATGAATTAGCGGTTTTTGATCCATCTGACCCTGTTCTTGATCCGATGTGGAGACAAGGTATGTTCGTTATACCTTTCATGACTCGCATCGGAATAACGAAGTCATGGGGAGGTTGGAGTATTACCGGAGACACTGTAACCGATGCGGGTATTCGGAGTTACGAAGGTGTAGCCGCAGCTCATATTATACTGTCTGGTTTGTTATTCCTAGCTGCTATCTGGCATCGGGTCTATTGGGATTTAGACCTATTTCGCGACGAACGTACGGGAAAACCTTCTCTAGATTCGCCTAAGATTTTTGGAATTCATTCATTCTTGTCAGGAGTACTTTGTTTCGCTTTTGGGGCATTTCACGTAACAGGTTTATTTGGTCCCGGCATATGGGTATCCGATCCTTATGGACCAACCGGAAAAGTACAACCCGTAGATCCAACTTGGGGGGCCGAAGGCTTCGATCCCTTTATTCCCGGAGGAATAGCTTCTCATCATATTGCAGCAGGTATACCAGGTATATTAGCTGGTTTATTTCATCTTAGTGTTCGCCCCCCCCAACGTTTATACAAAGCTTTACGTATGGGAAATGTCGAAACTGTTTCATCTAGCAGTATTGCTGCTGTTTTCTTCGCAGCTTTCGTAGTCTCTGGAACTATGCGGTACGGTTCCGCTGCTACTCCAATCGAATTATTCGGTCCCACTCGTTATCAATGGGATCAGGGATATTTCCAGCAAGAAATAGATCGACGGATCCGTGCTAATAAGGCCGAGAATCCTAGTTTATCGGAAGCTTGGTCTAAGATCCCTGAGAAATTGGCTTTTTACGATTATATCGGTAATAATCCAGCTAAAGGTGGATTGTTCAGAGCAGGTGCGATGGACAATGGAGATGGAATAGCTGTTGGTTGGTTGGGTCATGCCGTTTTTAAGGATAAAGAAGGTCATGAGCTATTCGTACGTCGTATGCCTACCTTTTTCGAAACATTCCCAGTAGTTCTAGTGGACGAGGAAGGCATTGTGAGAGCCGATGTTCCATTCAGACGAGCGGAATCCAAATACAGTGTTGAACAAGTAGGTGTAACTGTTGAGTTCTATGGTGGTGAACTTGATGGTGTCAACTTCAGTGATCCTGCTACAGTAAAAAAATATGCTAGACGTGCTCAATTAGGTGAAATTTTTGAATTTGATCGCGCTACTCTAAAATCAGATGGTGTTTTTCGTAGTAGTCCAAGAGGTTGGTTCACTTTCGGTCACGCCACTTTTGCTCTTACTTTCTTTTTCGGACACATTTGGCACGGTGCTAGAACTTTGTTCAGAGATGTTTTTGCCGGTATTGATCCTGATTCAGATGCTCAAGTCGAATCCGGAGCATTCCAAAAATTAGGGGATTCGACGACCAAAAGACAAACGGTATAAGAGATGTGTTTCATTGCATATCAGAATCCCTAGCTTCGAAGACCCAATTTATGGAAATACAATAATTATTAATTCCCATCGGAGATATATCTAGTAAGATTAGTCAGATAATCGGAATCCCGGTGATTGAAGAATAGCAAAGAAGAATCGGAATAATTTACCGAGTCTTACAAGAAAAAGGAATAATTTTTTAATCAGTACGATAGCTATCTCCATAATTCTAATTAGCGATCGAATCTATGGAAGCATTGGTTTATACTTTTTTGTTGGTAGCTACTCTGGGTATAATATTTTTCGCTATATTTTTTCGGGAACCACCTAGAGTCCCGAGTAAGGGAAGGAAATGATATTTCTACCGGATTAAGAAATTCATAACTTTTATTTGAGGAGAGTAATAGTGAGAGACCTTCCCATATTCATTAAGGAAGGTCTCTCATTCGATTAGTCTTCATGTTCTTCGAAAGGGTCTCTAGGTTCTACAGAGGGTCGACCAAAAGCAGTATACAAAGCATAACCCGTAAAACTAACAAGTAAACGAGATATGAAGATAGCGACCAGAGTTGCAGTTTCCATTGCTAGATAATCTCGAAATAATGATTTATTTCCAATATAATAATACACAAAGTTAACAAATCTCAACCAATCAAATAAGTTTTATGGCTACAAAGATTATTGATGATACTCCCAAAGGTAAACCTAAAACAAGTGGTTTGGGGGTTTTTCTGAAACCACTCAATTCGGAGTATGGTAAGGTGGCTCCTGGGTGGGGAACTACTCCTCTCATGGGATTCTCCATGGCTCTATTCGCAATATTTTTGGTTATTATTCCGGAAATTTATAATTCTTCCGTCCTACTGGATGGTATTTCGATAAGTTGGTAATGAAATCGAATCAGATTGTTCTGTGGGATCCCCAGTGCAATAGCAGCTGGGGGATCAAGAGGGAATCCCTTTAATTGAGAGGGTAGTCAAATCGTGTAATTATTTTTTCTTTTTGAAGGATCTTGGTAATACGGGTGTGTGACTCGTTGGAATCAATCTAGTTTGATAGATGGACAATCTATTGTCTTCATAGAAAGATATTATTATCTTGCTAGATTTCGGTCGAATGATTAGTATCTAAAGCGCAAGGTATAGAATATTAATAAATAATATTTGAACTATGATTAAATTATATGAATCTACTATTTAAGCTTCGTTACCAAATAATTGCTCGATTGTGGATGGAGGGGAGAAGTATTATCCATCGGGTACTCGATACAATTTTTCCGAGATAGTAATGGTGAATATTAAAATATCAGCTTCTCCCTGAAAGACTTCTCGTTCAATGGAATGACATGACAAAGAAGGGTTGTTACCCACTACCCCTTCTTACTCAGTAACAGAAAAATTGTCGGGGTACAGTAGGAATCCAAGGTTCATAGATAACTAGATAGTAAGATTGAAACGAGATAAACTTTATCAATTCCTTTTCCCAGTTCCTCCTGGATAATATTATTGACCGAGCAAAGAGATTTCTCAATAAGCCGGAAAGTTCTATTCCTCCGATGTATCCGAGCTAACATGAGATTAAAGCAAAGAATATTCCAAGAAAGTTCTTCATTGGTTAAATAACTATTTATGTTTCACGAAATACTCCGAATCAGAGTATTCCATTCCAAGGAGTAATTATTAATACAACGAAATATTACTCAGATATTCTTGTTTAAGCTGTATGAAGGCGGATCCCCATGTACAGTCTACAGAGGGGGAGTTGAAGTAAATTACCCATCTCGATAAAGTATACGATTGGTTTGAAGAGCGTCTTGAGATTCAAGCGATTGCCGATGATATTACTAGTAAATATGCTCCTCCTCATGTGAACATATTCCATTGTTTGGGGGGAATTACATTGACTTGCTTTTCAGTTCAGGTAGCTACAGGTTTTGCGATGACTCCTTATTACCGCCCGACCGTTACAGAAGCTTTTTCCCCTGTTCAATACATAATGACTGAAGTCAACCTTGGTTGGCTGATTCGATCAGTTCATAGATGGTCGGCTAGTATGATGGTCCTAATGATGATCCTGCACGTATTCCGTGTTTATCCTACAGGGGGATTCAAGAAACCTCGCGAATTGACTCGGGTTACAGGTGTAATTCTAGCTGTATTAACCGTATCTTTCGGTGTAACTGGATATTCCTTACCTTGGGATCAGATTGGTTATTGGGCAGTCAAAATTGTAACTGGTGTACCTGAAGCTATTCCTGTAATAGGATCTCCCTTAGTAGAGTCATCACGCGGAAGTGTTAGTGTAGGTCAATCTACATCGACTCGTTTTTACAGTTTACATACCTTTGTATCACCGCTTCTTACTGCTGTATTTATGCTAATGCACTTCTTGATGATCCGCAAGCAAGGGATTCCGGGTCCTTTATAATAGGAATCTGAAGAATAGGAGATATTGATCCATTCATTACGGGACCTTAATCTCTATAAAGGTTATTGTTCAATTGCCATTAGTATCTTTTATTAGGAATTATACAAAGATTCTTATTGGATTGAATCTTTAGTATTGGAGTTTCTTCAAGAAGGACTTCGAGCTTTTTTAGAGTAATAAGGATGGATTATGGGAGTGTGTGACTTGCATCATAACTCAGGCTATGCAGATACCTCATATGGATCCGCCACATTGAGAGACGTGTCTCCATCCCAATTTCCTTTATTCATTAAGGGTTAGAACTTGGATAGAAAACTTTCGGGTTTATTGGAGAATTCTTCCCATGATCAAACTTAATTCTTGAAAGGCTCCGTTAAATCCTATCGATACAGAGTCTCGAATATGAAGAATATATGGTTTCGAGAATGCATCCATTTCTTCTGCATCCGACACGACAATGCGCAAGAACCACCATCGGAGTAAGAGAAAGATCCAAAGGAAGAAGAAGCCGAAGTTCCAACAAGTTAAGACCCAGTAGTATCTTTTAAAGCTCCCGGATGATCCGTGGGGAGGTACAGTATCTGGGGGATGAGATGATCCAAGAAGCATCTCAATTAGTATTCTAAGCTGACTTGGGTAATAAGCTATCCTACTAAAGAGTTATTCCTATTATCCATGTTTCTCTTCCAAGAACATTAGAATTTTCCAGGAAGGTATAATATTTTCTCTTTCTCCTCTTCCGAGATTTTCAGATAGAAAACTTTTAGTAATTGCTCGAGCCGGATGATGAAAAATTCCCATGTCCGATTCTCCTGGGGGGAATTATATACCTATCCCAATAACGAAAAAACCTGACCTGAACGATCCTGTATCAAGAGCTAAATCAGCCAAAGGTATGGGACATAATTATTATGGAGAACCCGCTTGGCCCAATGATCCTTTATATATTTTTCCCGTAGTAATCCTAGGAACTATTGCGTGTACTGTAGGTTTGGCAGTTCTAGAACCATCAATGATTGGTGAACCAGCAAATCCTTCTGCGACTCCCTCAGAGATATTACCTGAATGGTATTCCTTTCCCGTATTTCAAATACTTCGTACGGTCCCTAATAAATTATTAGGTGTTCTTCTAATGGCTCCAGTACCAGCAGGTTTATTGATAGTACCTTTCTCGGAGAATGTGAATAAATTCCAGAATCCGTTTCGACGTCCAGTAGCTACAACAGTTTTTTCAATTGGTACTGCAGTAGCTATTTGGTTAGGTATCGGAGCAGCATTACCTATTGATGGATCCCTAACTTCGGGGCTCTTCTAGGATCACTCCAACGATAGGGATCGCTTACCTGTCGTGAGGGGGGGAGGGGGGGATATAATTAATCCTCCATCTAGGGATATAATTAATCCTCCATCTAGGGAGTGATCGTTTCAATACGAGATCTCCCTAGGTCTATTTAGATGAATCACTATCTTCGTTTTTCCCAGAATGAATAAGGTCAACTATTTCGAATAAAAGGGTTACTTATTACTTCCAGCTATCTCAGCAATGGTCGAGAAAGGGGGATGGATAATGAAGAAGCATCTTCGGGTATACTATCCCTATTTCTCTCTAATCAACATAGGATCTATTCTTAGGTAAATCTATAGCAAAACGTTCTCGCAAAGCCTTCAGTACCTGGTCCACAGATTTCTTTCCGAAATTCTTGATCTTTCTCGAATCATCTTGACTATAATTCGGGAGATCTGAGATTGTATGTACATCGATTCTTTTGAGACAATTATAGGCTCTAGCAGGTGATTCCGATTGGTCAATAAAAATATGTTTGAACGCAACCTCTTTTGCCATTCTATCTATATCGGTTGAAATGGAAGAAGATGGGAAATCTCTTGGATTGGATTCATACTCATCATCTTTACCGTAAGAAATCTCTTCTTTTTTCATATGCAGAAAAGGAATAAATAAGTCAATGAGATTTCGAGAAGCTTCATAAAGTGCTTCGTTGGGAGTCGAACTACCATTAGTCCATATCTCGATGAGTAATATCTCTCGGATCTCTCTATCATTATCAAAAGAATGAACACTATAATTGACATTCCGAACAGGCATAAATGCGGCGTCAATGGGAAACTCTCCATCCTGAGATTCCTTCGGATCCTGTATACGATACCCACGATCCTTCTCAATCTTCGATTCAATATCCACAGGCATTGCTTGCGTAATGGTAGCTATATATTGTGAATCATCAATTATTTCAACAGAAGATGGTAATAATATATCCCCAGCCGTTATTCTCTTAGGTCCAATAATAGATATGGATGCTCCTTGAACCTCATAAGAATCACTCCTAAGCACAATCTCTCTTGGATTAATCAAGATATCATGTATTGTTTCTTGAATACCTGCTATTGTAGCATATTCATGTTTTATCCCCTCGAATTTCGCATATGTTATACTTGTTCCTTCTACTTCTCCGAGTAAAGCTCTTCGCATAGCTATTCCCACGGTATTGGCTTGACCTCTCTTGGAGGGAGATATAGCAGAACGACCATAATGAAGACGCTTACTTTCCACTTCAGATTCAATGCACCTCCACTGTATTGCTTGAGCAGAAATTGGTATTTCATCCTGAATCATAATGAGATCTTTATAGAATGTATTTAGTAGTTATACACGTCTTTTTTTTGGAGGTCTACATCCATTGTGTGGCATAGGTGTTACATCACGTACGAAACTCAGAATCGAACCGCTTCTACGAATAGCCCGTAAAGCTGTATCTCTCCCTGGACCGGGACCGCTCATCATGACTTCTGCTTGTTTCATACCCTGATCGATCGATACACGAATAGCATTTTCCGTTGCAGTCTGAGCAGCAAATGGTGTACTTTTCCTTGTACCTTTGAATCCACAGGCACCAGCAGAAGACCAGGAAACAACTTGTCCTCGAACATCCGTAGCAGTAACAATGGTATTATTAAAACTCGCTTGAATGTGAATAACTCCTTTGGGTATTCTACGTTTCCCTTTCCGTGAACCAATCTTTTTTATAGGTTTTGGCATAATCGATTTATTATTTATAATGGACAGATTATAACTGGGTAGTACTTATTCTTCATCCACAGTATTTTTATTATCCTTGTCTCTGTTTGTGCTTAGGATTGGAACAGATTACCATAACTCGTCTTCGTCTACGAATCAGTCGACATTTCTCACGGATCTTACGAACAGAGGCACGAATTTTCATATTCATAATCCATAATCCGATAAATCTTCCGAGAGGTTAAACAAACCCCTCATTCCGAATCCATCTCAGACTCAAGTATCGATATTTCCAAACTGCGTACTATTGAATATCGAAATTCTGCTGTGAAATACCATTCGATTGCTTATTTCTGAGACGATAAATAGTACGTCCTTTAGTTGGATCATAAGGACTCAATTCGACTCTCACTCTATCTCCTGGTGGTATTCTTATATAATTACGTCGGATCCTTCCTGAGATATGAGTTGAAACCTGGCATCCATTATCCGAACAAACTCGAAGCATGGCATTAGGAAGTGATTCCGTAACTGTACCCTCCATGTCAATCAGATTCTGTTTCTTCATTGTTGGGGAAAGATATCCTTCTTATCAACGAATTTCGTCGAGAATAGTACTAACTAATTTGTTATTTCTAAAAATTCCCCCGATAATTAGTAGTAGATCCAAGGAATAGTTCCATAACCTACCATACATAGCACAAAATCTCCCCCCCTATCTGTTTCTGTCGAGCCTCTCGATCCGTCACAAGTCCGTGAGATGTTGGTAGAATTACAATTCCCATTCCGCCTAATACTCTTGGAATCTCTTGATGATTGGAATACATCCTCAAGCCAGGTTTGCTAATACGCTTCAGAGCTGTTATGTATGGTTTTCTTTTTCTTCCTTGATATTTCAGAGTCGGATCTGAGAAATATTTTGTATCTTCTCTATGTTCCCTGAGATTCCTTATAAAACCCTCTTGTGGAAGAATCCTTCCGATATCTCTAGTAATATTAGTAGCGGGTATTTGAACTGTAGTCTTTTTCCTTATGTTAGCGTTTCGTATGGAAGTAATCGTACTAGAAATGGTATCGTTACTCGTGAAACGTGAATTATTAGTTATGAATATTAATATGAGTTTTAATTTTCTATATCAATAATATAGGATCGGGATCCCATTTGTGTATCGATATCCGATGAATTGATAGAATTATTCCAATTCCCGGTATTCCAATAGATACTGGATATCCAATGGGTTATACAGAAATCTATTAAGAATCCGTTCGAATAGAACAAGAAAAGTATTCTGTTGTATAATTCTTTTCTATATGACACCCCCCCCCATCTCCCTTTCCATCATACTCTCCCGATCCACCAAAGCACTTCGAATGATTAAATCATGGATCATTCACCGAAACTCCGAAGGATCTGAATTCCTATTGATTCGTTCGAAATATCAGATTCCTCATTCTTTACAATACTTCGGGAGCTAACGAGACTATTTTGGCGAAATTACATTCCCTTGATTCCCTAGCCACTGGACCGAAGACTCTAGTTCCTCTAGGATTTCCTTCTTGATTGATAACGACTGCTGCATTGTCATCAAACCTCATAATCATTCCATTACCCCGTCTCATTTCTTTACAAGTACGTACGACTACCGCTCTAACTGCTTCCGATTTTTTTAGAGGCATATTAGGTACTGCTTCTTTAACTACGGCTATGATTATGTCACCTGTACTTGCATATTTACGATTACTAGTTCCTAAGACTCGAATACACATTGGTTTTCGAGCTCCACTGTTGTCTGCTACATTTGAGTGACTCTGAGGTTGAATCATTTATTTTCCGAAAATATATATATATATTCTTTCTTTTTCGTAATACGAAAAGGAATATTTCCAACTATTCCGACTATAGCACCGGAAATATTCCTTTTCATTTTACTGAGTTCCCTGAGTGGAACAAATCCCTCTATTATCCCCGATTCGAAATATCTCCCTATCCATTCTCCCCAGATCTCGTGATTCCGTAGCAGTTATTATTCGAGTACGTATAGGCATTTTATAGGCAGCTATTCTTATAGCTGCTCTAGCGATACTTTCTGATACTCCGCCTATTTCATAAAGTATTCGACCTGGTTTGACTACGGATACCCAATATTCGGGAGATCCCTTCCCTGAGCCCATACGTGTTTCAGCAGGTCTCATAGTAATTGGTTTATCGGGGAATATACGTATCCATATCTTCCCACCACGGCGAGCATAGCGCGTAATTGCTCTCCTTCCAGCTTCTATTTGTCTAGCTGTAATCCAAGCAGGTTCGAGTGCCTGGAGAGCAAATGTACCGAAACAAATACGATTACCTCGGGTAGAAACTCCTTTCAGTCTTCCTCTGTGTTGTTTACGAAATCTGGTTCTTTTAGGGTTATAGTCGATGGCGATATCATTACCCCATCCCTGATACGAAACCGGACATGGAAGTCTCCCTTCATCCGGCTCCTCATGAATCGAATTCCGTTCACTCTTGTTTACAAGGATCTCCAGATTCGGTGAATCCTCTTCCAATATTAGTAATATCTCTATCCTTTCCCAGTCTATTGACTGTTCGATAATAGATCCACGGGCGAATATTGACTCGATTTATTTTTCTTATTGGATATCTTTCCTATTGGAATTGATGATTCTGCATCCCAATCTGAGGAATCTTTGGTTTGTTTCGCCATCCTATCTACTGAATCGTTGAGAATCAATGATCTTGCTTGATTCAGAGGTTCCATCGTTTTCATAGTTTCTTTTTATGGACGTTTGGGTTCTTTCTCTGCAATGGAGCTTCTTATTTCTCATTCCGAGCCATCTCTATTAGTGTTCATTGACTCGAAGCTCTTTCTTCACTCAATAGAGTTGTTCACTATTCCCGAGATTATAATTCTCCCATGCCTCATTACACTGCTTTTCGAGAGGTGAATCTTTAACCATACGATTGTGAAAGAATATCGATTCAATCCGTTCTTTCTGTGGTACCTCTGGATCCGAATAAGTTTTCGCTTCACTAAAAGGGGATTTCCTTTTGTGGAAAAAGACTTTGAACCAATACGATTATATCTCATGGTTAGCATACTAAGTCTTGATACTGGAAAGTCATCGGTCAGTTTTTGGTACGAATCAAGGAAATTCTATTTGAACGAGTCACACACTAAGCGTAGCAATTATTCATCAAAAGTTTAATTTGTATCTTTCTATGTAATATAGGATTCTCTATATATAGTAGGAATAGAATGAACTTTCACCAATCTTATTATCAATCGAATATCCAAGTATTTCGTAGGAATCAGAAATGGATTTTACTCCTCATCCCGGAATATCCGAATCTTTATCCCTAGAACTCCATAGATGGTTCGAGCTGGGTAATAGCAATAATTAATGCGAGCTCTGATAGTTTGTAAAGGAACCCTACCTTCCCTGGCCCATTCAACACGAGCCATTTCATTCCCATTAAGACGCCCTGCTATTTGTATTTTAATACCCCTATTATTTGTCTTCCTAGCCAGTTCGATAGCCTTTTTCATAGTTCTTCGGAAAGCAACCCTATTCTCTAGTTGCGGAGCAATATGTTCTGCAAGGATTTTTGGTTCTCCATAAGGTTGAGCAATATTATTCAGCGTTATTTGGAGTTTTCTATTTTTGGAACTCAATAGTTTTTCTATATTTGTTCTTAATTGATCAATTCCCAGACCACGTTCCTCTATCAATAAATCCGGAAATCCTGTATAGATTTCAATTTGAATGAGATCTGTTTTTCTTTGGATTTCTATACGTGCAATTCCTCCATAATTCGAGGAATTTTTTATATGTTCCTGTACATACGTCTCAATACGAGTACGTATTTCTCCATCCTCTTTGAGGAATCGCGAATAATCCTTCGGTTGTGCGAACCAATGGGAATAATGCTTCTGGGTTACACCAAGTCGAAAACCAAGTGGATGAATCTTTCGCCCCATACATCCCTTCCTATCCTCCGATACTAATACTCTTTATTCAATCTCTTTTTCTCTCCCAGTATCTCTATTCGAATATCTTCCCTTTACTTTGATAATTATGCGACAAGTAGGTTTTCTTATTGGACAACCACGTCCCTGAGCTCTGGGTCGGAATCTCTTCAAAGTGGTACTGTTATCTACTCTGGCTTCACTAATGAACAAATTAGATTTGTTTAATCCGAGATTATTATTAGCATTTGCTGCTGCGGGAGGAATTAATTGTAATATGGGGTAACATGCTCTATAAGGCATGAATTCTAGTAGTACGAGTGCTTGTTCGTATGAACAACCCCGGATTTGATTAATAACTCTGCGCGCTTTATCAGCCGACATATTGACGTATCTAGCTGAAGCTCGCGCTTCTATTTTTGACTCATTCTTGGTTTCCATTGAAAGTTGTTCCCCAATCATCGACGAGATTTCTTATCACTCTTCGCATGCCCTCGAAAACTCCGAGTAGGTACAAATTCTCCCGGTTTATGACCCACCATACGGTCCGTTATATAAATGGGTAAATGTTCCTGGCCGTTATAAACCGCAATGGTATGCCCAATCATGATAGGTACTATTGCAGAAGCACGAGACCGAGTTACTATTATCCTTCTTTCTTTCTTCATGTTCAGATTCCCGATCCTCCGTAATGAATGATTGGCTACAAAAGGACCCTTCTTTAATGAACGTGCCATAGTTAATTACTCTTCGTTCGGTATTATTATTCTTTAGTTATTCTTACGACGACGAAGAATGAATGAATTACTGTACCTATTAACCTTCCGACTTATTCTTCCAAGTGCAGCACGGCCCCAGGGGGTTGATGGTTTCTTTCTACCGATCGGCGTTCGACCTTCTCCACCTCCATGGGGGTGATCCACGGGATTCATAACCATACCCCTTACTTTGGGACGTTTGCCTAACCAGCGTTTGGATCCAGCCTTTCCTAAATCTTCGTTATTAATATCAATGTTTCCTACTCGTCCCACAGTTGCTAAGCATTCTTGAGATACTGAACGAACTTCGCCGGGAGGTAATCTTAATGTAGCCAATCGACCTTCTTTTGCAATTATCTTTGCTACAGTACCAGCTGCTCTAGCTAATTGCCCACCCCTTCCAGGTACTATTTCTACGTTATGCACAGCTGTACCTAAAGGCATTTTGGTTGAAGTAGACTCTTCTTCATAATCGATAGAATGAGTAAAAAAAGTCCCTTCCCAAACTGTACAAGCCTCTTTCAAGGCATACAGCTTTCTGGATATACAAAATGACACTTCGGGATATCATTGAGAAGGAATAGGATCAATATTTTCGAAATAAACTTATAGATCTTTCCTTTCTATATCCTCGGTTTTGTTCCCGGCATCTGGCTTATGATTCTTAGTTCATTTAGCAACAGAATTAATGAATTTATTGATTCACGTTAACATATTTTGATGTTTCGAACAACTTAGGAGGCATTTCAAATATCAATAGATCTTTTATGAAAAATCTATTTTCACGGTATAGCTTCGAATTCGCCTTTGACCATCAAATCGAATGTGAGTAACTTGTTCTTGTATTTCCTTTTTATTCATCCCGAACAAGGGATGCCCCAATCTGTTCCTTTATGTTTAAGACGATCCAGTCTTCTCCATATTATCCTATCTATACAGGTTAATAGACATACAAATACTATTGAACCTAATCACCCGCTATTGTTCCTCTTCAGTTTCCCTCCCGAGGTTCATTCCATGGAATCCGATAATCGTGGATCAGTGATAGATTTATAAGCTTAACTTCAAGCCTAATCGGGTTTTCCGAATACGTGAATCAATAATTCAAGTCGCACTCGAAGG